GCTAATAATAAATAAAAAATTTGTTAGATATAAATTTGAAGCAAAAATGTTTAGGCTTGATACTTTATAGGAGTAAATAACAAATTGGAGAATCAGAAAGAGAAGATCCTGGTTGTTGATGATGAAGCTAGTATAAGAAGAATTTTGGAAACTAGGTTAACTATAATAGGATATGAGGTTATAACTGCTTCTAACGGGGAAGAAGCCTTAATTATATTTAGAAAAGAATATCCTAGTCTAGTAGTTTTAGATGTAATGATGCCCAAATTAGACGGCTATGGTGTTTGCCAGGAGTTAAGAAAAGAATCCGATGTACCTATAATCATGCTTACAGCTTTAGGAGAAGTTTGTGATAGAATTACTGGACTTGAAATAGGAGCGGATGACTATGTAGTTAAACCCTTCTCTCCAAAAGAGTTAGAAGCTCGAATTCGTTCTGTTCTGAGAAGAGCGGATAAGATAACAACAAATCTTGGAGTTCCTAATTCTGGTATTATTAGTATTGGTTTTTTAAAAATAGACACTAATAAAAGACAAGTTTACAAGAATAATGAGAGAGTCCGTTTAACAGGAATGGAATTTAGTCTTCTTGAACTTTTAGTTAGTAAGGCTGGAGAGCCATTCTCTAGAGCATCAATTTTACAAGAAGTTTGGGGATATACCCCCGAGCGACATGTTGATACTAGAGTGGTTGACGTACATATTTCTAGACTAAGGGCTAAACTAGAAGATGACCCTAGTAATCCTGATTTAATTCTAACTGCAAGAGGCACAGGATATCTCTTTCAAAGAATTATAGAAATGAATAAGCTATAAAAAACAGTAAGGCTGGTTAAGAATATTAACAGAGTTTAAAAAATTAACTTAAAGAGCTAAAAAATTTGTTATTAAAAACGTGAATTTTTGTTGATTTCGACTTATAATTATATTGACCGTAAAGAAAAGTAAAACTTTAGACTACATCTGAACAACTGTTCATTGAAACAAATTACTTATTAAATTTGCTCTGGAGATTTAAATTATGACCATAGCAATTGGACAAGAAAAAACTCGTGGTGGTTTTGACCTTGTAGACGATTGGCTAAAAAGAGATCGATTCGTATTCGTGGGTTGGTCTGGATTACTTCTGTTTCCCTGCGCCTACCTTGCTGTAGGTGGCTGGTTAACTGGAACTACTTTTGTAACTTCTTGGTATACTCATGGACTAGCAAGTTCATATTTAGAAGGATGTAACTTTTTAACTGCCGCTGTGTCCACACCTGCAAACAGTATGGGACATTCTCTACTTTTCCTTTGGGGTCCTGAAGCCCAAGGTGATTTCACCCGCTGGTGTCAAATCGGTGGACTATGGGCATTTATTGCTTTACATGGATCATTTGGACTAATTGGATTCTGTTTAAGACAGTTTGAAATTGCTAGACTAGTTGGTCTAAGACCTTATAACGCTATTGCATTTTCTGGACCTATTGCTGTTTTTGTATCAGTTTTCTTGATGTACCCTTTAGGTCAAGCTAGCTGGTTCTTTGCTCCAAGTCTTGGAGTTGCAGCAATCTTTAGATTCTTACTGTTCCTGCAAGGATTTCATAATTGGACTCTAAATCCATTCCACATGATGGGTGTTGCCGGTATTCTTGGTGGTGCTTTATTGTGTGCTATTCATGGTGCGACTGTCCAGAATACTTTGTTTGAAGATGGTGATGCTGCAGATACTTTTCGAGCATTTACTCCGACCCAATCTGAAGAAACTTATTCAATGGTAACAGCAAACAGATTCTGGTCACAAATTTTCGGCGTGGCCTTCTCTAACAAACGTTGGTTACACTTTTTTATGCTATTTGTTCCTGTAACTGGACTATGGACAAGTGCATTTGGAATTGTAGGACTTGCTCTAAACTTAAGAGCATATGATTTTGTATCTCAGGAATTAAGAGCTGCAGAAGATCCTGAGTTTGAAACTTTCTACACGAAAAACATTCTATTAAATGAAGGTATTCGTTCTTGGATGGCTGCTCAAGATCAACCTCATGAAAACTTTATATTCCCAGAGGAGGTTTTACCACGTGGAAACGCCCTTTAATACAAATGTTGGTGTTGGCGGTAGAGACATTGAATCTACCGGGTTTGCATGGTGGTCAGGTAATGCACGTTTAATTAATGTTTCTGGCAAATTACTTGGTGCTCATGTTGCTCACGCAGGTATAATGGTATTCTGGACTGGCGCAATGACTTTATTCGAAGTTGCTCACTTTGTCCCAGAGAAACCTTTATATGAACAAGGACTTATATTAATTCCTCATCTAGCTACATTAGGTTGGGGTGTAGGTCCAGGTGGAGAGATTTTTAATACTTATCCATACTTTGTAGTAGGCGTAGTACACTTGATTTCTTCCGCTGTTCTTGGTTTTGGTGGTTTATATCACTCCTTGATAGGTCCAGACACTTTAGAAGAGTCTTTTCCTTTCTTTGGCTATGATTGGCGCGATAAAAACAAGATGACAACAATTCTTGGTATACATTTAGTATTACTAGGAATTGGAGCATTTCTATTAGTAATCAAGTCTTTATTTGTTGGAGGGGTATATGATACATGGGCACCAGGTGGTGGCGATGTTAGGTTTGTGAGCAACCCTACTCTTAATCCTTTAGTTATATTTGGCTATGTTCTAAAATCTCCATTTGGTGGTGATGGATGGATTGTTAGCGTAAATAACATGGAAGATCTTATTGGTGGACATGTCTGGATAGGTATAATATGTATTGCCGGAGGAATCTGGCATATCTTGACAAAACCTTTTGCTTGGGCACGAAGAGCTTTTGTTTGGTCAGGTGAAGCATATCTATCTTATAGCTTGGGTGCTTTATCAATCATGGGTCTAACAGCTTCTAATTTTGTTTGGTACAATAATACTGCTTATCCTAGTGAATTCTACGGACCAACCGGTCCCGAAGCTTCACAAGCTCAAGCATTTACTTTTTTAGTTAGAGACCAAAGATTGGGTGCCAATGTTGCATCCTCTCAAGGACCTACTGGTTTAGGAAAATACTTAATGAGATCTCCGAGTGGAGAAATCATCTTTGGTGGTGAGACTATGAGATTTTGGGATCTGAGAGCTCCTTGGGTTGAACCCCTTAGAGGCCCTAATGGTCTTGATTTAAATAAAATTAAGAATGATATTCAGCCTTGGCAAGAAAGAAGAGCTGCTGAATACATGACTCATGCACCATTAGGTTCACTGAACTCTGTTGGTGGTGTTGCTACAGAAATTAATTCTGTTAACTATGTATCCCCTAGATCTTGGTTGACAACATCTCATTTCTTCTTAGGATTCTTCCTATTTATTGGACATCTTTGGCATGCTGGTAGAGCAAGGGCTGCTGCAGCTGGATTTGAAAAAGGTATTAATAGAGAAAATGAACCAGTACTATCCATGAGGCCTCTAGATTAAGTTTTTGCTAAAAAAAAGTTCTTGTAAATAATTACAAGAACTTTTTTTTATTAATTCATTAAACCAGATAAATACAAAAGACCTTTACCTGTAACTAATTCAATAAAAATAACTGCCATAAAGCCTATCATTGCAAATCTACCATTCCACGTTTCGGCACTATCAGTGAAACCCCAAAACCAAAAATTTTTTTTCATTTTTTTATAATTATTTTCTTTAATATGTGTATGTGCTATTTTAATAATATTGGAAACAATAAAGCTCAAAATTGAATGTTAAATATATTGAATAAAACATGCAACTTCAAATTAACGTAGCCTCTCATCCATTAATACAGCATTGGTCTGGAATCCTAGAAAATAATAATAATCCAGGGACTATTTTAAGAACTGCATGCTCAGAATTAGGAAAATGGATTACTTATGAGATAATGAGAGAATGGCTGGTCACAGAAACAGTTAGCATAAAAGATAATACCACTATCAGTCTTATTAGTAATCATTATAAATATATCATTGTTATTATAATGCCATACGGATTTATCTTGGCTGAAGGTGCTCGAGCTTTACTCCCTACGGCTAATATAGCATTAGTAAGTTATAATAACAGTATTGATAATATTTCGGATAAATTAGATTCATTTACAAAGATACTAGTTTTAGATTTGTTTCTAGATGAAATAATTATGACATCTGTGCTAGAAGAGCTAATCAAAAAAGGTGCCATACTAAACAATATTAAGATAGCCTGCTTAGAGTGCGGATCATCTCAATTGAACAAGTTAGGACAGAAATGGTCTACACTAGAAATATATACTACAAAAGTTAATAGCATAACTGATAATTCTGAAGCTACGAAAGAACAAGTTCTTAAAGATAAATTTTTTGCTTAGATTTTATTGTTTATATTCGTTCGAATATATAATCAAATTGTTAGTATAATAAACTATATAATTATAATAATTATAAAATACGTATGAATACTCTTCCTGGTACATTAAATTTATTACTTGGATCAATAGCTAATTTTTCTGAGATTTATTTAATTTTGATTTTGCTAAAGCTATCATTAGCATGGTTTCCAACTGTAAACTGGTACAATGAACCGTTTTGTTCATTAAATCGCATTACAGACCCGTACTTAAAACTTTTTAGAGGAAGCATTCCTCCGATGTTTGGAATGGATATGTCACCGATGCTTGGTATAATTTTTTTACAATGCCTTATGGTTATATTTAATAATGTTAGGCTGGAATCTGCTTAATTTTTTGAATTATTGCATAATATCGTAAGATATAATTTAATAAAGATATAAAAACAAACTGAATCAACAATATGGTAAAACTGAGATTGAAAAGATACGGAAGAAAGCAGCAACCTAGCTACAGAATTGTTGCTATGGATAGTAGAAGCAAGCGCGATGGTAAAGCTATTGAAGAGTTAGGGTTTTATAATCCAATCACTAATGAAACTCGTATTGATATTGCAAAAATCTTAAAAAGGCTCAAACAAGGCGCGCAAACCACAAGAACTGTTAAAAATATTTTAAACGAAGCTCAAATTATTGCCAAAGAAAATAGTTAATAATATATCATAGTATCTACAAATTAAATATTTATAACGGAGATAATCACTTGTCTAAATTTACACTAAAGGTACTTTGGTTAGAAAACAATATTGCTATTGCAATTGATCAAATTGTTGGAAATGGCACTAGTCCACTAACATCTTATTTCTTTTGGCCTAGAAATGACGCTTGGGAAGAATTAAAGGCCGAGCTTGAATCCAAGCCCTGGATTGCAGAAAGAGATAGAATTGAATTATTAAATAAAACTACTGAGGTTATTAATTACTGGCAAGAAGAAGGCAAAAAGCACTCGTTATCTAAAGCACAAGCTAGATTTCCAGAATTTATTTTTTCAGGTAGTAATTAGCATAGTAATATCTATTATTTTTAGAAAAAACCGTAAGCATACAAGAAGATAAAAAGTATTATTCAAAGAATACAACGTCAATTGTCTTATATTTTAAAATGAACAATAAAAGTTTAATCTTCTTGGCTATCAAGTCTTTAGATATTCAAAACCAAACATGTGGAACAATCAATACTGTTAGTCTAAATTTTGATGATCAATTAAATCAGCTTATCATTGATTCTCGCATACAATCAGACAAAGACTTAAAAATTATTATTTCAAAAGTTCTAAATTCAGCTAGCCAGTCATCTTTACATGATAGTAATTTAGCGAACAATTATAACAGAAGATTTTTATATTATTTTAAAAAAATGTCATTTTTTCAATATATAGAAAAATCTGTATACGAAAACAGTATTCTAATTGAGAATTTGGGAATTGTAGGGTTATATTTACTTTATTTATTAATAGAATGTAACGGATTATTTAGAATTTGGGTATACTATAAGATTTATAATTTTGAACACTTAATAAAATTAGTTGAAACGAAGAATAATTTATAAGTATAAAAATTATTCTTCGTTCAATATTATAAACGTTATGTTTTATGCTTCCAATTTATCAACAACAATACATTCAGTGGTTAAAACCATTGCTGCAATAGAAGTTGCATTCTGTAATGCGGACCTAGCAACTTTTGCAGGATCTATAATACCAGCATCATACATATTTACAATCTTTCCATTAGATGCATCATAACCTATACAGAAATCATTAGTTTTAACTTTTTCTACTACCACAGCACCATTATCACCAGCATTAAAAGCTATACGCCTTAAAGGATAAGTCAAAGCTCTTTGAACTATTAAAGCACCTATTAACTCATCTTCAAATAAATTATTTTTAGCCCAGACAAATAATTCTCCGGAGATATGAACATTTGTAGAGCCTCCTCCTGGAACAATTCCTTCTTCAATTGCCGCTTTTGTTGCGTTAATTGCGTCTTCTAATCTGAGCTTTTTATCTTTCATCTCTGTTTCAGTTGCCGCACCAACTTTTATAACAGCAACTCCCCCAGAGAGCTTTGCTAATCTTTCTTGTAATTTCTCTCTTTCATATAACGAGTCGCTTGTTTCTATTTGTCTCTTGATTTGTTCACATCTTGATTTCACTGTTGCTTCATGACCATCAGCAATGATTGTTGTTGAATCTTTAGTCACAACAACTCGTCTAGCTTTCCCTAACATATCTAATTGAACAGTATCAAGAGAAAAGCCTGCATCTTCTGTAATTACTTGTCCACCTGTCAAGATACTCATGTCTTCTAGTAAAGATTTTCTTCTGTCTCCAAATCCTGGTGCACGAACTGCGACAACATTTAATATTCCTCTTAATTTATTAACTACAATAGTAGCTAAAGCCTCTTTCTCTATATCTTCTGCTATTATTAATAGAGGCTTTGAGGTTTTTGCTATCTGCTCAAGTAAGGGCACAAGTTCTTGCTGAACTAAAGTAATCTTTTTATCTGTAAAAAGAATAAACGGATTTTCCTGAAGAACTTCCATACGATCCAAATCTGTAACAAAATATGGGGAAATAAAACCCTTCTCGAACTGCATGCCTTCTGTTATTTCAAGACTAGTACTAGTTGACTTACCTTCTTCTAAAGAAATAACACCTTCTCTTCCTACTCTATCTATTGCATCAGCTATCATTTTACCAACTTCTGCATCATTACCTGACGAAATAGAGGCTACCTGCACAATAGCTGTTGTGTCTTCTACCGGTTTTGCGTATTCAGCTATTTTGCTAACTACAAAATTGGTCGCTTTTTCTATTCCTTTCTTTATAGCCATTGGATTAGAACCTGCTGCAACATTTCTCATTCCTTGCTTAACTATGGCAGAAGCTAATACTGTTGCAGTTGTAGTACCATCACCAGCTACATCATTTGTCTTAGATGCAGCTTGTCTAATAAGTGCTACTCCAGTATTCTCAATATGGTCTTCAAGACTAATCTCTTTTGCAATAGTGACACCATCATTTACAATTTGAGGTGCACCAAATTTCTTTTCAAGTACAACATTTCTTCCTTTAGGACCTAAAGTAACAGAAACTGCTTCTGTCAAAATATCCATTCCTTTTTCTAGTGCTTTGCGTGCATCATCTTGATATAGAATTTGTTTACTCATTTTTAATAGAACTCTTTTTGAAATTTTGAAAATAAGTTAAATACTTAATCAATTCAATGATAAAGTAAGGCTGAAGATTATACAAATCTTTTTTAAAAAATTAAATTAAACAATTTAACTTTTCAATACTTGTTTGCAGAACTAGAAAAGATCACCAGTGTCTTCTCTAGGTATTTGCGAACCAATATTGACTTTAGTCTTTACAGAACGAACATGTGGACTAGACTAGATTTGCCTTCAGTCCTCTCATTAAAGAAAATATCTTGACTTTAAAGACGGTTTTACAATAGTGAAGCCGCGCAGAAGTCTCTAGAACCAAATTCATCGGCGAGTTCTGGGGATGGCAATTGAGTGATTTTAACTATATCCCCATATATGTATCGATTTACCTCATTTTAGGAGGGTTGCTTAATAGGGCTACTGTGACAAGATATGTCATTTTATGCCTTTATTGTAAATCTTGTCACTGTTTATAGGTTCACTTAAAGGAGCTCAGGTTCACGACCCTGCTAATGATTGTCTTTCTAAAGAGCTACTTAAACCACCAGAACAGTACCTGCTTTAGCAGTATACCTTGAGTGTACTAAAATGACGGCAATATTTACAGAGTTACCTTAAGCGAGGAAGCTTATTTTAAACTATCCCGGTATATTCGAATGTCCATATATATTGGTGGATTTGTAGCTATAGTGTTAATTGTATATTTTACATACCAAATTATTAGGTTTATCTATTTCTACAATATCGACAACTTAATTCTAGATATATTGCTCAAAGACTATGCCTAGTTATATAGCTGATGAACCTGGTAGACAATTACCTCCGCGAAGAGTGCAATAGTTCGTTATTAACTTATATATACCTTTTATGTTAGATTAAAATTTCTAAAAGACTATTATTTTTTATAATTTATATGAAATCGCACTCAATAACATAGATGAAGTATAGTTGTATATGCACAAGAATAATGATATAGTAAAATTAACTATTAAGTGGGCTTGTAGCTCAGTGGATTAGAGCACATGGCTACGAACCATGGTGTCGGGGGTTCGAATCCCTCCTTGCCCGTAATTTATAAAACCTCAACAAATATTTTAGTATATAATAAATCGATATTAGTCTACAATTGCTATTTAGTGCAGAAAAATTAAGAAAATGGTCAAAAAAGTATCATGGCAAAAATTCAGGCTATTAGAGGAACTAAAGATATTCTGCCGGATGAGCAACTTTATTGGCAATTTATACATGAAAAAGTTGCCAGCTTACTCAAGTACGCAAACTATAAAGAGATTAAAACTCCTATTTTCGAGAATAGTGATCTCTATGATAGAGGCATTGGTGAAAATACAGATATTGTAAATAAAGAGATGTACCGATTCAATGATCGGAGCAATAGAGATATTACGTTAAGACCAGAAGGCACTGCGGGCGTTGTCAGAGCATTCATTGAGAATAGAATGGATGTTCAGAATAGGCTACAAAAATTATGGTACAGCGGTCCTATGTTTAGATATGAAAGACCTCAAAGTGGCAGACAAAGACAGTTTCATCAACTTGGTATTGAATTTATTGGTAGTTCAGATGCGAGGGCAGATGCAGAAATAATTCATTTAGCAATGAATATTTTCAATGATCTGTCTGTTAATGACTTACAGCTCGATATTAATTCAATTGGTAAAGCAGAAGATAGAAATCATTATCAAGCAAAATTGCAAGAGTATCTTGAACAATATTATGATGATCTAGATACTGATTCACAAAATAGGCTTTCATCTAATCCTATTCGAATTTTAGACACAAAAAATAAGTATACACAAACCATTTTAAATGATTCACCTCGAATCTCAGACTTCTTAAGTCTTGAATCTGAAAAACATTTTGATGATGTTTGTGATTATTTAACTTTACTGAATGTTCCATACAAAATAAATACGCAGTTGGTTCGAGGTCTAGACTATTATAACGATACTGCTTTTGAGATTAAAATATTAAAGTCTCAAGGTCAAGATACCTTATGTGGAGGTGGAAGATATGATAGTTTAATACATCAGCTTGGTGGAAATAAGACTCCCGCTGTTGGATGTGCGATAGGCCTAGAAAGGCTACTATTGGTTGCAAAAGACAATATATTATTGCCACATATGTCAATAGATTGCTATATTGTTTCGAAAGGTATAAAAGCTCGAAAAATAGGAATAATAATAACTCAATTCCTACGGAATCAGCTTGTTAAGACTGAGCTAGACATAAGTTCTAGCAATTTTGGTAAACAACTCAAACAAGCGCATAAAAAAAGAGCTATAGCTTGTCTCATTTTAGGAGATAATGAGATTCAACAAGAAACAATTACTATAAAATGGATGTATACTCAAGAACAAGAGAATATGTCAATCATTGAATTCAAAAACAAAATTTCTTATCTAAAAAAGAAGATCGCTTTCAACAAAAAATTCAATAGCTACTAAATAGTTAATATCTCTTGACATTGTAGGGGATATGACTGATATGATAGTTGTTATGTATTGGGGTGTAGCCAAGTGGTAAGGCAGCGGACTTTGACTCCGCCATTCGCAGGTTCGAATCCTCCCACCCCAGTTAAATTAAAAAACAATTCACACTATTGTTACAGGATTGAGCGGACTTGAACCGCTGACCTAGCGCTTAGGAAGCGCTTGCTCTATCCATCTGAGCTACAACCCTTAATTTCACTTAGATCATTATATAGCTAATATCAGTATGATTATCTTATAATAAATTAATTCTTTGAATAGGTCAAAAAAATTTTAAACAACAGTAAGTATGACAAATATATATGTATTAGAACAATAAACTTCTAAACATTTTGATCATAGGCACAATTCTACTGGTAGATTTTAGATAAAATTATCAGTAACTCAATAATAAGCTTGTCATGATTTTATAAAATTGACTTCTTATTTGAATAGACGACTACTTTCTTGACTACACTTTTCAATTATAAATTTTATTTTTAGTTGGCTTATTTCTCTCTATCTTTCGGTCTGCGCTTATAGAAATCTAAAGTACAAAAAAAGAAAAATTATAGTTTTACATAATAAATAGAATTTGTTCTACTGGTAATATAAGCTTTTAAAATAGTTATTTAGTAAGCATTAAAGAATCAGAAATCACTTTTATCCAATATAAATCATATATAAATTAAGAAAATTGATATGGCAACAATTCAATTTATTCAGGGCATCAATGAAGAAGTAGTGCCAGATGTACGTTTAACAAGATCTAGAGATGGTAGTACAGGAACAGCTACATTCAGGTTCACCAATCCTAAAATTTTAGATGCTAGCATGGCAGATAAAGGAGAAATTACTGGGATGTATCTAATGGATACTGAAGGACAAATAATTACAAGAGATGTAAATGCTAAGTTTATTAATGGTAAGCCACAAGCAATTGAAGCTGTTCATGTAATTAAAAGTCCCGATGACTGGGATCGATTTATGAGATTTATGGAAAGGTACGCTCAAGATAACGGACTAACTTTCACAAAAGCTAATTCTTAGACTAAATCTCAAAGTAAGACATAACAATATTATATTTTATAAGCAAATTCATCAAATAACTTATACTAATTTGATGAATTTTTTAAATAAATCATTAATTAGAGATTCAGTAGTTCTACAAAATAGATGGAAAATAATTATGAAAGTTTCTTTAAATTGGTTGAAAGAACTTGCTAAAATAGAGATAATAGACGCTCATAGTTTAGCTAATAAGTTAACACAAGCAGGCTTTGAAGTAGAAGATGTTGAAATGGTTAATATAGATGGCCATAAAGACTACATCTTAGATGTTACATCAACAGCAAATCGATCAGATGTACTTAGTATGATAGGACTCTCTAGAGAAGTTTCTGCTTTAACTCAAGCTGATATAGTTAAGACAGCTGATATTCCATCAGCAGGCTTATTCGATAATATAAGCACCATAATAAGCGATGATAGTCTTTTAAATTGCAGTTACTATGTATCAGCAATTATGGATAATATAGTCATACAAGATTCTCCAAAATGGCTAAAAAATCGCCTATATTCTTGTGGCTTTATAAGCCAAAATCTTATAATAGATATTAGTAATTATATTATGTTGAAATGGGGACAACCAATTAATATTATAGATTTAAAGAAAATTGCTGATACTAATACTGAAAGTTATATCGAGATCACTAGTAATTTCTGCTCTTCTAAGCAAAAATCCGTTAAATTAGACAATAAAGATATCGCTTTAAGCAGAGATGTTTTAATTACTCAAATAAATAATAATATAACGAGTATTGCAGGTATTGGAATAAATCAGGAATTTCATGTCGATCAAAACACGAAGTTAATATTTATAGAAGCTGCAATATTTAAAGAAGCAGTGGTTAGAAAATCATCAAGAAGTATTGGTATTCGTACTGAAAGTTCAATTAGACAGGAAAGAGGACTTAATATAGATAATGGGAGAAGTGCTTATCGTGAAACTTTATCTTTACTAATAGAATTAACTCACGGAAAGGTAAAAGCAACATTTTTAAAAAAAGAAACTGAAAATTCCACTCTTAATATTGATATATCATTAAAGAAGATTCAAGATGTTTTAGGACCGATCAAAGATAATCATACAGTTCGTTTTTTATCTTTTGATGAGATTGAAAATACACTTAAATCTCTTCAGTTCAAGATTACAAAAAAAGATGTTAAGAAATTTAATGTAATTATCCCTAGTTATAGGAAATATGATGTATTTCGAGAAATTGATATTGTTGAAGAAATTGCTAGAGTTTATGGTTACAATCAATTCCAAAGTAAAATACCAAAAATTCAATTTACCAAGCATCCATCCTCTAGAAGGAATTTTATTGATCAGATTAGAAATATTTTAAGAAATTTAGGATTAACAGAGTTAGTGCATTATTCGTTAGTGAAATCAAAAGGAGAAATTAATTTAAAGAACCCTCTTATTAAAGATTACTCTACTTTACGCTCTAGCTTACTAGAAGGTTTAATAAATGCCAGTGCGTATAATATAAAGCAAAGTAATCAAACTGTAGATGGATTTGAAATAGGAACTGTATTTAACCTAAAACGAAACAAAATCATAGAAACAACAAAACTAGCTATTATATTAGGAGGAAGCTTAGATATTAGATCAGAATGGTCAGAACCTGCACATTCTTTAAATTGGTATGAAGCAAAGGGCATCATTGAAAACTTTTTTCGAAAATTAAATAAAAGCATTCAATGGGTAAAAAGAGAATCATCAAATGATCAAATAAATTTCATTCAAAATAATAAATCAGCTACTTTAACTTATAACAATGATAATATTGGATTATTTGGTGAACTCAACGAATTAACATCTTCACAATTTGGCTTTAATACAGAATTATTTGTTCTAGAAATTGATTTAGATATCTTACAGTACTCTGATCCAGAAATTAACTATTTAAGTTATCGCATTCAGCCTTATTCTAAATATCCGTGTATTACACGAGATTTGTGTATAGTCATACCAAAAAAAATGCAGATAAATTCTTTATTTCAATTATTAAATCAATTTAATGATAATGATTTAGAAAATATGACATTATTTGATCAGTATAGCAATAAATTACTTGGAAACGGCAAAAAAAGTATAGGACTACGTTTTACATATAGATCGGATCATAAAACTTTGACAAATTTAGAAATAGATAATAAGCAAAATGAACTTCAAAAAAATATTATCAAAAAACTGAATTTAGAAATTCGTAAATAATTAGTATTAGACAAGACATAAAAAGTACTACATAAGCCGGGTTCTGTTCTCCGAATACATTGCACAAGTATTTCGAAGGATAGCTATTCCTCTAGAGTTATTGTTGCCAATAACTTCATGCAGTATTTTAGACTAAACTACTGAAAAATACAAAAAATTTATTTAGTCGCTTTGCTCCGTTTTTGGGGTTTACCTAACAAATACTTTACAGTATTTTTGGTAAGCTTTTAACTTACCTTTGCACCCTTACCAGCTAACATAATTTGTTCTGGCGGTTTATTTCTGTGGCACGTTCCTCATAGTTTCCTACACTGGGGTTTTTCCAGCACAAATTGTATTTGTGGAGCCCGGACTTTCCTCAGACTATATTAAATCAAATCTGCAGCTATCTACGTTTACTTTTTATGTCTTGCATATATTCTAATATATTTAAAAGAATGATTACAATAACTTGCACCAAGGTTTTTATAAACTATTAGTAGACTATACGATCAAATATAATTTAAAATTAATTTTCCTAAATATGACAAAAAATAACGAAAGTTTTACTCATCGAAATTTTGCAGCTGTCTTGCAAAAATACAAGTATGACTTAAATCTTGGTGATATTGTAGCTGGTACAATATTTAGTTTTGAACTCAATGGGGTATTAGTAGATATTGGAACACCTGTGTCAGCATATTTGCCAATACAAGAAGTCTCTAGTAATCAAGAGCTAAATAATTTCAACTCTTTAAACATCAACGATACTAGAGAATTCTTCTTATTAGATTATAATGTTGAGTCAAGGCAACTAATTTTATCTATTCGGCGTCTTGAATACATAAGAGCCTGGAAGAGAATTAGGCAATTACTAGCTGAAGATTCTTTACTCGATGTTAGAATCAAAGGATTTAATAAAGGAGGCATGATAGTTAACCTAGAAGGCATATCTGGTTTTGTTCCAAATTCTCATCTGAACAATTTCTCCAAAAACACCTCTTCTACAAATAAATTCATTAAACTCAAATTACTTAACGTTGAAGAAAAATCAAATAATCTGATACTCAGTCATAGGCGAGCTTTAATAGCTCAAGCTTCCTCTAATCTAATTGTTGGAAATATTATCGAAGGAGTAATCAATCAAATTACGCCTTACGGATTATTTATAAAGGCTGGTAATCTAAAAGGACTGGTACATATTTCTGAAATTAATGTTAAACAAGTAGAGAGAATACCATCTCAATTCAAAATAGGGGACACAATCAAAGCAGTTATTATTCATGTAGATAAAAAACAAGGGCGACTGTCATTATCCATGAAACATTTGAAATGAAATCTCAGTGTATTGAAATATTCAAAATGAATTATCCTCCACCTACAATAGTAATAATTTCAACTTTATCTTGGTCATTTATATAAGTTGAATGAAAGAGACGCTCAGGTAATAAAGTACTATTTATTTCAATTGCTATGCGCTCAGAATTAAAATCAAGATAATTTAATAAAAATTGTAATGAAAGAGGCTCTGAGCAATTAAATGGCTCTCCATTAATTTGAATACTTATATTTTTATTGATCATATAGAACTAATTATAAAATTTACTAAAAAAAATAGATTAATGTAATACTAGACGACATATATGAAAACAAGCTATAGTTATAATATGGCGAGTGTGGCCAAGGGGTTAAGGCAATGGGTTGTGGCTCCATCATTCGCGGGTTCGAGTCCCGTCATTCGCCCTATATTTTATTTAATAAATTATTTTTTATAGAGTATTTAACTAATAAAGTTCTATTTCTTGTATTTGTTTTTTGTAGAAGACGACTTACATATTTTTCTACATTTCTTATACTTGTGTCTAATATAACTGCAATCTCTTTATTAGTTAGTCCATCAATTACAAGATTTAGAATACTTTTTTCTCGAGGTGTTAGATAGAGTAATTGGAATAAGGGTATTTCATCTGAGTTTTGTTTTTTCAAGTTTTGGCTATTTAATGAATCTCTATAAATTAAGTTTTTAATAAGTGAAACTAGTTCTTCTGGATCAAATGGCTTAGATAAATAACCATAACATCCCATATTGTATCCTTTAATTCTATCCTTTGTCATTCCTTTCGCTGTTAGAAAAATAACAGGAATCTTTGCAAGTTTGTCAATTTTTCGAAGTTTTTCTAATAGTTCATATCCATCAATTATAGGCATTATTATATCCGATATAATGAGATCAAATTTATATTTATTGGCAAGCTGAAAAGCTTCTAATCCGTTAAGAGCAATATCAACATTAAATCCTTGATCTATTAAGTATTCTTGAATTGCTTTTGATAATACAGTATCATTTTCGACTAACATCAAATTGTAGGACATTTAATTTTAATTGTTAAATTATTAAAATTTTTTGGTACATTAATTATTATAAATTAATTATGAATAATCATTATTTAAATCAAGGGTGTTCCTTTGAAAAAGTATCAAAGAATATTCTAAAAAAAAATTCTCATTGTAATCCATGGCTGAGTTTTTTTAATCAACAAGATTCTGAACATCAAATATTTTCACTTAAGCAAAACGATATTATTATCTTTGATGTTAATTCTAAATTATATATTATATTAGCAGGATGCTTAATTGTTAAAAAAGTATTCAGAAATAGAAAAAAGATAATATTAAATGTATTAACTTCTGAAGATAGTTTTGGCCATACTCAATTTGCCAGTAACCGTTTTTACTATGAAGTAGAAGCATTAGATGTAGCACAAGTATTATCTATTGAATATTCTATTATTATGAATATATGCCAAAATTATCCTAATTTTAGTGTATTTCTTGTAAATCATCTGTTACTGTGTTCGATAAAGGCAAATCACTTTATGGAAATTATTTCACATAAAAGCATTACTAATAGGCTTATTAGCCTCTTACTATTATTATCTGAACATAACGGAATAAGCCAAAATAATGGAATTCTTATTGATCTAACTATTACTCATAAAGTTTTAGCCCAAATTATAGGTAGTAATAGAGTTAGTATAACAAGAATTATATCTAAATTAATTCACACAAAATTCATTTCTATGCAAAAGAAAAAAGTAATTATTCATGATCCAATTTTACTAAGTCAGAGGTTTTCAAATAGGTAAAGTACAATCAAATATCTAAAAAAATGTTATAATTATAAATATGTATTAGTAGTAAATTAATACAAGTTCAATAAATAAATTTATTGAATCCTTAGTAGCTCAAACGCAAAAAATATATTAAAAAGCTTTTTGAAGCTATTTTATGAGTAAAATTTATGACTGGTTTGAAGAAAGATTAGAAATTCAGGCTATTGCTGACGATATTTCTAGTAAATACGTACCACCTCATGTAAACATCTTCTATTGCTTAGGAGGGATTGTATTCGTATCTTTTTTAATTCAAGTTGCAACAGGGTTTGCAATGACATTCTATTATAGACCAACAGTTGCTGAAGCTTTTACATCTGTAGAATACATTATGACTGACGTAAACTTTGGATGGTTGATTAGATCAATACATAGATGGTCAGCTAGCATGATGGTATTAATGATGATATTGCATGTATTTCGTGTTTATTTAACAGGTGGGTTCAAAAAACCTAGAGAATTAACATGGGTAACAGGTGTAATTTTAGGAGTCTTAACTGTTTCTTTTGGAGTTACAGGTTATTCTTTACCATGGGATCAAATCGGATATTGGGCAGTAAAAATTGTTACAGGTGTTCCTGATGCTGTTCCAGTTGTTGGAGAAAGTATCGTAGAATTATTAAGAGGAGGAGTTAGCGTAGGACAAGGAACTTTAACCAGGTTTTACAGCTTACACACTTTTGTACTTCCACTTTTAACTGCTGTTTTTATGCTTATGCATTTCTTAATGATACGGAAGCAAGGAATTTCTGGTCCATTATAATAGCTTGAATACTCACTGATGTAACAAGTTTATTCTAAATCTTATACTAAACAAAATAACAATATGTCAATTCTTAAAAAACCTGATTTAACAGATCCAAAGCTTCGAGCTAAATTAGCAAAAGGCATGGGCCACAATTATTATGGGGAACCGGCTTGGCCAAACGATCTGTTATATGTGTTCCCAGTAGTAATTCTTGGAACTATTGCGTGTAGTATTGGATTAGCAATTCTAGAACCTTCCAGTTTAGGTGAGAAATCTAATCCTTTTGCAACTCCACTAGAGATCTTACCAGAATGGTACTTCTTCCCGACATTTAATCTACTTAGAGTAATTCCAAATAAATTATTAGGTGTTTTAAGTATGGCAGCTGTACCAGCTGGATTATTAACTGTTCCATTCATTGAAAATGTTAATAAATTTCAGAATCCATTTAGAAGACCAATTGCCACGACTATTTTCTTGATTAGTACTGTTATTACTATTTGGTTAGGTATTGGTGCTACTATGCCTATTAATAATGCAATTACACTTGGTCTATTTTAGTAGATTTAAATAGTGTAAAATGTGCTTTTGTTTATTTTGAAACAAAAGCACATTTTTATTTCATTATTTCACACCAACTGTTGCACCAGCATCTTCTAACTGCTTTTTCATAGCTTCAGCATCATCTTTTGATGCTCCTTCTTTTAAAGTTTTAGGAGCAGACTCTACTAAATCTTTTGCTTCTTTTAATCCTAAACCTGTTAGCGAACGGACTACTTTCAAGACAGCTATTTTCTTAGGGGCTGGGACTTCTTCTAAAACAACATCAAACTCTGTTTTTTCTTCAACATCAGACGCAGCTGGCGCTGATGATGGAGCTGCCATCATTACCCCTCCAGAAGCAGCAGATGCATCTACATCAAATGTTTCTTCTATTTGTTTAACCAATTCAGCGGCTTCTAATAGGTTTAAAGATTTCAATTCTTCAAGGATGTTTTCAACTTTCGTACTCATAATTGATAAATGATATAAAATTTTATTGATTGCAGATAAGGTATAATAAGTGGATTTTTAGACTTCTATTAAAAGCTAACTACTATTTGAAATAGTAAGTTATTCAATTATATACAAAATTTCTATAAAAGGCTAGTAATATCAATTTGAATAGATGGTCCCATGGTACTAGAAAGGAAAAATGTTTTCCAATATTTACCTTTTGAGCCAGATGGCTTATTTTTATCAATCGAATCTTTAATTGTTTGCAGATTCATAACTAAATCTTCTTCAGGAAAACTAGATTTTCCAAAAGGAACATGAATAATACCTGTTCTGTCAACCCTATATTCAACTTTACCACCCTTAAATTCATTGATAGACTTTGTAATATCTAAAGTAACTGTTCCTGCCTTTGGAGAGGGCATTAATCCTCTTGGTCCTAACACTCTTCCTAATTTTGCAATTAAAGGCATTATATCAGGAGTTGCTATTAATTTATCAAAGTCTAGTCGGCCTTTAGAAATTTCATCAATCAGTTCTTCGGAACCACTGATATCGGCCCCAGCATTCATTGCTTCTGTTAATTTTTCACCTTTAGCGATGACTGCTACTTTTACTAATTTTCCAGTTCCTTTTGGCAAAATAACTGTTGCTCTTAGTTGTTGGTCTGCATATTTAGGATTTAGACCTAAAGAAATATGAGCTTCTGCGGTCTCTTTGAATTTTGCATTTGATGTTGCTCTTAGTATAGTCACAGCTTCATTTAAGCTGTACAGTTTAGGATCAACTTTAGATTTCAAAGTTTTGAGTCGACGTGAAGTTTTTTTCATAAAATAAGCAATAAATGTAATTGAATTTTTTTAATCTTCTATCAAGATTCCCATATTTTTTGCAGTTCCTCCAACTATTTTCATAGCTTGAGATAAATTGTTTGTATTTAAATCAGGTAGCTTCGTCTCAGCAATAGATTCAAGCTGTTTAGTAGTTATACTACCTATTTTTTTTATATTAGGTTCACCAGATCCTTTATTCAGACCAGCAGCTTTTACAATTAATACTGATGCGGGTGGCGTTTTTAAGATGAAAGAAAAGCTTCTATCTTCATATACTGAAATTTCTACAGGAATTACTAGTCCTGTTTTATCTGCTGTACGGGCATTATATTCTTTGCAGAACATAACAATATTTACGCCATGCTGCCCTAAGGCAGGCCCAACTGGAGGAGCAGGAGTAGCTTTACCTGCGTTTAATGCTAACTTAACAATACCCGTAACTTTTTTGGCCATAATTTTTTAAATTTTAAAGTTTATATAAACAAAAAGACTATTAAGTAACTATCTATTTTACTTAATTTAACCTACTTTATATGTAATAAAAATAGAGTCAACATAATTAACTTACCAATAATAACATATTAAACAAACAGTAATACTAGATAAGATATAGAATATATAAAATATCAGATTTTATATAATATCATTATGGAACTTATGAAAAGTCAGATTCGAATACTAAGCTTAATTAAACTAGACGCGCCCTGAAGGACTTGAACCCTCGGCATCAGGTTTTGGAGACCTGCGTTCTACCAACTGAACTAAAGGCGCATAAGTACCCAGTCAACTAAAAATGTAAATTAACAAATAAGATAGTTAACCTTTGTTCAGTATACAACAAAAATACTATATGTAAATAGCTTATTTTATAATTAATTAAATAACATGTCTCATACGATTGTAACAGAAAAGTGTATTGGGGTTGCCGAATGTGTAAATGCATGCCCTGTGTCTTGTATACATAAAGGAGAAGGAAAAAATACGATAAACAAGGATTGGTATTGGATTGATTTTGCAGCTTGTATTGATTGCAGTATTTGCATTCAAGTTTGTCCCACAAAAGGCGCTATTTTAGATAAAGAAGAACCAAGTTTACAGAGAAAATTAAGATAAAGAAACTACTAACTTGTAAATTTTATGCTTAATTTTAGAGCAAAATGTACAACATATTCATTAGAAGAATATACAAGGTATTCTAAACATCTTATCTTACCTCAAATTAAATTAGAAGGACAAGAAAGATTAAAACAGTCCAGTATACTGTGTGTTGGAGCTGGTGGATTAGGATCCCCGGCACTTATATATCTTGCTGCTTCTGGGATTGGTAAAATTGGAATAGTAGATAATGATATAATAGATATTTCAAATTTACAGAGACAAATTTTATATACAGTGAATGATATAGGCTTATCAAAAGCCTATATTGCTAAAAAAAAGATATTAGAGATTAACCCAACATGTAATGTTCAGATATTTAATACCAGATTACAATCTATTAATGCAATCGAAATTATCAGACAGTACGATATTATCATAGATGGGACTGACAACTTTGGGAGTAGATATATTATTAGCGATAGCTGCCTTGAATTAAATAAGATCCATATTTATGGTGCTATTTTTCAATTTGAGGGACAAGTTAGTACTTTCAATTATCAAGGGGGACCTAAATATAGAGATTTTCATAATAATATTGAAACTGAAAATAATCCAGAAGATACTTGTAGTAATGCAGGAGTTTTAGGGCTTCTACCAGGCATTATCGGAACACTTCAAGCAACTGAAGCTATTAAAATAATTCTTGGTTATAAATCTGTCTTAAGTGGTATCATTTTGAAATATAACGCTATGACAATCTCGTTCGAAAAATTCAAAATTATTCATACTCAGTTTATTCTATCGCAACCCAAAAAAAAGATTAAAAGCTTACTTGTTGGTAATAGCAGTTATCCTGTACAAGAAATTGATGTTATAGAATTGCAAAATGAGTTATATCGAAATAGCTTCAAATACATTATATTGGATGTTAGAAGTAAAGAAGAGTACGAAGAAAGTCATTTAGACAAAGCCGTAAATTTACCTATAAAAGATATGAAGAAAAGATATTATTCTGATTTAAATTTACAAGATAAGATTAGCTTTATCTATTGTAGTGTAGATTCTAGATCAATATTTGCTTACAATTTCTTAAGGAAGCAAGAATTCAAAGTTATTAGGGTAAAGGGCGGTTTAAGCTCTTGGACAAATATAATAGGTAATGAAAAGTTATACGTAAAGAGCTGTTGATAACTTAATTAAGCGGAGAGAGAGGGATTCGAACCCTCGTTAAGATTGCTCCTAAACAGCATTTCCAATGCTGCGCCTTCAACCACTCGGCCACCTCTCCTATAAGATTAACATTAAACTAATTATATCAGAAAAAATAGAAAATCTATCCCGGCACTAAAAAAGTATTGTGATAGCAAACAAAAGTTGCCTATCAAAATCTGTTTACAAACGATATACTGAAAGAATATATTTATATTTTTCAAAAATAAAAATGAGTAAAAAAATTATTCAGGTTGTGCTAAAAGAGAACATTCAAAAACTTGGCAAAAGTAACGATGTTGTAAAAGTTGCTACGGGTTACGCAAGAAATTTTTTAATTCCTAATAAAATGGCATCAGTTGCAACTGTAGGTATGTTGAATCAACAGAAACTATATGCTGCTATTAAAGAAAAAAAGATAATCTTCGCAAAAGAAAATGCAAGAAAAACACAGCAACTCTTAGAAGAAATCCAAAAGTTTAGTATCAGCAAAAAAACTGGTGATGGAGAAACTATTTTTGGTAGCGTAACAGAAAAAGAGATTTCACAAATTATTAAAAATACTACAAATGTAGACATAGATAAACAAAATATTTTGATACCAGAAATTAAAACTATTGGTCTTTATAATATTGAAATTAAGCTATTTAATCAAGTAACTGCAAATATTCAACTACAAGTTCTTCCAGAATCAAATTAAAAAAAACTATTATCTGTTGTTAATAAATTAGTATAAAAAGGAGGAAATAATCGATATTTATAAATATTTACCTCCTAACAATATAATTGCTGAAAAAATATTGATTAGTGGAATGTTAACTCAAGAATCAGAAGATTTATTAAAACAAATAGAAAAATTATCACCAGATTTTTTCTATTTTAAATCCAATTCTTTAGTCTACAGAGCAATACTAGAAACTGTTAATCCAATTGATAAAATCGCTTTAGTAAGTTTATTGACTGCCTTAAATACAAACAATTTAATAAGACAATTAGGTAGACTAGAAACGATTATGAAATTAATTGAAAATTCCCCAGCATCTAATATTATATACGAGTATTCAAAAGTTATTCTAGATAATTATGTTAAAAGGTTGCTACTGAAATCTGGTGATTCATTATGTCTTATTAGCTGTTCCAAAAAACAAATTACACAAAGTGTAATAACATCAGTCGCTAGTCAGTTAACAATAGCATATGAAATTTTAGAAGATGAAGGAACATATACTTTAGCCGAAATTTTTGCTAGCTTACTAGTTAGTCTAGATACCAAAAAAAAAATCAGTATCAATAGTGGTATCTTTTCTGGCTTCTGGCAATTAGATTTAATTACAAATGGTTTTCAAAAATCTGATCTAATTATAATTGCTGGCCGGCCCTCTATGGGCAAAACGGCTTTCGCGATTAACATTACAAGGCACATCATTAAAACTAGTCAATATTATGTAATATTGTTCAGCTTAGAAATGTCTACAGAGCAGTTATTAAGAAGAATTTTAGCTCAAGAATGTCATTTAAATAGTCAAAAAATTCAATCAGGACAGTTGACTAACGTGGAGTGGCAGCGAATTGTAGAAGAAAGCAAAATTTTGGCCAATCTGAATTTTTATATTGATGATAGTGCAGAAATTTCTTGTGATATTATAAAAGTAAAGGTAAAATTATTAAGATTACAAGGAAAAAAGATTAAGCTAATTATTATAGATTACTTACAATTATTGCAAGAAAGTAAAAAATCAGAAAATAGATCACAAGAACTTTCTCTAATTACAAGATCACTAAAAATTTTAGCCAGAGAATTGAATCTACCTATTTTAGTACTCTCCCAACTTAATAGAAATCTTGAAAGTCGTCATAATAAAAGACCCTTATTATCAGATTTGAGAGAAAGTGGATGCATATCAAAATTTAGTCATATTATGTGGAGTCATGTTAGTAAACCTCTTTTTAATTTCAGTATTAAAAAATCTCACATGCATAATTTCAATAAAAATATTTATCAACTGTTAGATCAAGGAGAGGCGTTTATATCAAGACAAGACAAGAAAACAACATATAAAATTCGAACAAACTCAGAGAAATATTTAGAGTTAACTAGTAATCATAAAATATTAACATTACGTGGCTGGCAACGATGTGATCAACTTTTATGCAATGATATGATTACTACTCAAATCGGATTTGAACTAAGTAGAAAGAAAAAGTATTTGTTAAATTGTATTCCATTTTCATTATGTAATTTTGAAACTCTCGCAAATATCAATATCTCTAATTTTCAAAATGTTTTTGATTTTGCAGCTAATCCTATACCTAATTTTATTGCAAATAATATTATTGTTCATAATTCTATAGAACAGGATGCTGATTTGGTTATCATGCTATATAGAGAAAGCTATTATAATAAAGAAATGGAAATGGAAGATATGACAGAAATCATAGTAGCAAAACATAGAAATGGGCCATTAGGAACATTTCAATTGAAATTTGATGCTAATTTAGCTAATTTTTTGAATGTTTAAATATGCCAAGAACCAGATTTGAACTGGTGACACGAGGATTTTCAATCCACTGCTCTACCAACTGAGCTATCCCGGCTTAATCATATACAAATAAAGAGTATCAGAGGTTACTAATTATAGCAACCCATATCAGGATTTTTTATTTTTACAGCATTTAATATATAATATTAAATGCTTGTTAATTATAATAAAATCACTATTTTCAAGTTAATAATTCCAGTTTTTCACCTAGTAGTACCTTAACTTCTCCTTCATTCGTAACATCTACAACAGGACTGTCGCCAGCTTTAATTTTACCAGATAAGACTTCTTCTGCTAAACTATCTTCTAATAGTCTCATTACTGCTCTTCTTAATGGTCGAGCTCCATAGCTTGGATTGTAACCTTCTTCTACTAATCTTTCTTTAAAGCGCTCTGTTACATTTAGTTGAATATCTTGCTGCTTGATTCTCGCAAAAACTTCATTCAGCATTAATTCAGCAATTTCTCGAACTTCATCTTTAGTTAGCTGACGGAACACAATGATTTCATCAAGTCTATTTAAAAACTCTGGTCTAAAATATTGTTTTAATTCTTCATTTACTAGAGATCTTACTCTTGTATATTGGGATTCTGTTTGGTCTTCTGACAATTCAAATCCTAGACTACCACCCCCTTTTTCAATAACTTTAGACCCGATGTTAGAAGTCATAATAAGGAGGGTGTTTTTGAAGTCGATAGTCCTACCTTTAGCATCTGTCAATCTACCATCTTCCAAAATCTGAAGAAGGAGATTAAATATATCAGGATGAGCTTTTTCAATTTCATCAAATAGAATCACAGTGTACGGTTTTTTTCTTACAGCTTCTGTTAAATAACCTCCTTCACTATATCCTACATATCCCGGAGGAGATCCAATTAATTTGGATACAGTATGTCTTTCCATATATTCAGACATATCTAGTCTTATCATTGAAGCTTCTGAGCCAAAGAAATAAGATGCAAGTGCTTTTGTTAGCTCGGTTTTACCAACACCTGTGGGTCCAGAAAAAATAAAGCTTGCAATTGGTCTATTAGGATTTTTAAGACCAACTCTGGCACGTCTTATTGCTCTTGAAACAGCAATAACAGCTTCATCTTGACCAATTATGCGTCCATGAAGTGTTTCTTCCATTTGCATTAATTTTTCTGATTCACTTTTAGTAAGCTTAGTTACAGGGATTCCTGTCCAAGCGGCAACAATCTCAGCAATATCATCTTCTGTTACAACTGGATCTTCAAGATTTAAATCAGGCTCATTCTTTTTACTTTGAGCAATTGCTGCTATTTGAGCTTTAATTTCCATTTCTCTAGCTCTGTACTGCTCTGCGGTTTCATACTTCTGAGCTCTAATGGCTTCATCTTTGGTTTTTAATACAGCCCTAAGTTCTTTATCTAGCTCTCTTGCTGCTGGTGGCAACTGAGAGTTTAATAAGCGCACACGTGAACCGGCTTCGTCAATCAAATCTATTGCTTTGTCTGGCAAGAAACGATCTGAAATATATTGATTGGCATATTTAGCTGCTGCTGCTAAGGCACCATCTGACATAGTTAACTGATGATGCTTTTCATAACGATCTCTTAAACCAAATAAGATTTCGATTGTTTCTTCTACACTTGGCTCTCCTACTACAACAGGGTGAAATCTTCTTTCTAACGCGGGATCTTTTTCTATATGTTTTCTATATTCCTCTAATGTTGTTGCTCCTATACATTGAAGTTCTCCTCTAGCTAGGGCTGGTTTTAGTAAGTTTGCTGCATCTATCGCACCCTCAGCAGCACCAGCACCAATTAAAGTATGAACTTCATCAATAACTAATATTACATTATCGGCTGATTTGATTTCATCCATAATGCGTTTTAGTCTCTCTTCAAACTCTCCTCTATATTTAGTACCTGCAACTAATAGCCCAACATCTAAAGTAATAACTAATTTATCTTCTAGAATAGAAGGAACATCTCTATTTGCAATTCTTTGAGCTAAGCCTTCAGCAATCGCTGTTTTTCCAACTCCTGGCTCTCCTATTAGAACAGGATTATTTTTAGTTCGTCGTCCTAAAATTTGAATTACTCGTTCTATCTCTTTTTGCCTTCCTACTACAGGGTCTAAGCCTCCTTCTATAGCCATTTGAGTCAAGTTAGAGCCAAATTCTTCTAAAGTCGGAGTTTTACTTCTAGCTTGAGTAGCATTGCTTCCGCTAACATTAGCTTCAGCATTTTCTCCTAGCATTTGTATTACTTCTGCTCTTATAGAAGAAACGTCAACTGCTAAGTTTTCTAGTACTCTTGCGGCTACGCCTTCCCCTTCTCTAACTAGACCCATTAACAGATGTTCGGTTCCAATATAATTGTGACCTAGTTGCCGTGCTTCTTCTAGGGATAATTCTAATACTCTTTTTGCTCGAGGAGTGAAAGGGATTTCAACCGCTACAAAACCTGATCCTCGTCCAATGATTTTTTCTACTTCAACTCTTGCATCTTTCAAATTAACATTCATCGATTTTAGGACTTGGGCTGCAATACCAGTACCTTCGCCAACTAATCCTAGTAAGATTTGCTCAGTACCAACAAAGTTATGGCCTAAGCGTCTAGCTTCTTCTTGTGCTAGCATGATGACTTTTATAGCTTTTTCAGTAAAGCGTTCGAACATTTTTTATGTTACATGTTATGCCACTACCTTTGATAGTAAATAACTATAACACAAAAGTAATAAATACTTAAGCTTTCAAGTTATTTTTTTATATTGATTCTTCCTTTGTATTATTTTATTTAAAAAGTTTATATTCACTAACAATTTATATATTTGTTTTTGTAATGTATAATATTGCAACAAAACATTATTTATCCAATTCTTCAAATGAAAGACAATAATATAAAATTAAGTTTACTCATGAAAAGCGTAGAACAACCTTTAATGAAAACAGAATTACCAGAAATCAAAGTTGGCGATACAATACGACTTGGTTTACTAGTTAAGGAAGGGAGTAAAACTCGGGAGCAATTATGTGAAGGTGTTGTACTATCTCGAAAAAAAAGGAAAAGCTTAAATACTAGCTTAACATTAAGATGCTCATTTCAAGGTGTTGGTGTTGAACGCGTTTTTTTTCTTAATTCACCGCGCGTAACGTTTGTGAAAGTTATAAGAAGAGCTAAAGTGCGCAGAGCAAAACTTTATTATTTAAGAGATCTTCTTGGTAAAGCTAGTCGCTTAAAGCAAATTTTTAATTAAGAAGTATAATAATAAAATACGAAACAGTGTTATAGTATTAATTAAAGTTTTGGACATGTAACTCAGCTGGTTAGAGTGTCACGTCGACATCGTGAAAGTCGCTGGTTCGAGTCCAGCTATGTCCATTACTTCACAAGATAATTGCTAAAAATACTTGTTTTTAAATATATATTTATGATATTATTTAGTTTATGCTATCAATTATAATTAATTAGGGTCGGTGCCCGAGTGGTTAATGGGGGCGGACTGTAAATCCGCTGGCTTCGCCTACGTTGGTTCAAATCCAACCCGGCCCAATAAAATAGAAAGCCTTTGTGGCTCAGTGGTAGAGCATCTCCTTGGTAAGGGGAAGGTCACGAGTTCAATTCTCGTCAAAGGCTGTCAATTAAATATTTCTGCTGACATAATTGGAAGCAGTTCCTCTTTGAGGTTTTGCTATTCCTATCATTTGTGCATTACTTTTCCCTGGTGCAACCATTGGATAACAATTTTCATTTTCAGTTACTTGGCAATCTAATAAAACGGGACCAGGGTATTTCATAGCATCTTTTAAAGAGGATTCCATATTTTGTCTATTATTTACAGTAAAAGCTTTAATACCAAAAGCTTCAGCAAGCTTTTGAAAATTAGGAGCTCCTTCTGTCATTCGTGAATGAGAGTATCTTTCTCCGTAAAATGCTTGCTGCCACTGTCTAACCATGCCTTGCCAGCGATTATTAATAATAACAATTTTTATAGGTAATTTATACTGGGCAATAGTTCCTAATTCTTGCATATTCATTTGAAAACTTGAATCACCGCTTACACAAATTACTAGTTCGTTAGGGTGTGCTACTTGGGCACCAATAGCTGCTGGCAAACCATAGCCCATTGTTCCTAGTCCAGCACTAGAAATCCAATGCTTAGATTTCACCTTAAGAAATTGAGCTGACCACATTTGATGCTGGCCGACATCAGTAGTAAAATAAGCATCTTGCGCTAATTGATTTGTTGTAACAAGTATTTCTTGTGGTGAAATGCTAGTTGATTTTTTTGGTACTAAAAGAGGGTATTGCTGACGCCAGCGATGTATTCTTTCTTGCCAAGATATAATTTGCTCTGGATAAGGCTTAAAATTATTTTTCAGTAAATTCAAAAGTGAAGTAACAACTTCTGTAACATCACCAACAATAGCAACTTGAGGTATTCTATTTTTACCAACTTCGGCTGGATCAATATCTACATGAATAACTTGAGCATTACAAGCGAATTCATCTAATTTACCAGTTACCCTATCATCAAATCTAGCTCCTAGAGCAATCAGAAGATCACACTCGCTAACTGCAAAATTAGCGTACGCAGTCCCATGCATTCCGAGCATACCTAGACAAAATTCACTATCCTCATTAAAGATACCTTTGCCCATAAGAGTTGTAGTTACTGGTATTTTATATAAGTCAACTAATTCTTTAATTATACTGTGAGCATCAGAAATTATAGCTCCACCACCAATATATAATAATGGCTGACTTGATTGTTGAATCATTTTTGCAGCCATTAGTATTTGACGGGATTTTAGATTAGATAGAGGTCTGCAGCCAGGGATTTTAACTTGCCCTGGCTCAACAGAGAAATAATTAAATTTTTCTAGTCCAACATCTTTTGGTACATCAATTAAAACTGGGCCAGGTCTACCATGTTTGCAAATGTAAAACGCTTCAGCAACAATTCTAGACATGTCTCTAGGGTCACGGACTACATATGAATGTTTTACAATAGGTAATGTAATGCCGAAAATATCAACTTCTTGAAATGCATCTGTTCCTATAAAAGGTCGTCCCACTTGTCCAGTAATAGCTAATATAGGAACGGAGTCAATATGGGCAGTAGCTATGCCGGATACTAAATTAGTGGCACCAGGCCCAGAAGTGGCAAAACATACACCAACTTTACCTGTCGATCTAGAATAAGCATCTGCAGCATGTGAAGCACCTTGTTCATGTCTTACAAGAATATTCTTGATTAATGAAAGTTCCTCCCAAGCATAAAGTTCATCATAAATTGGTAAAATAGCCCCACCAGGGTAACCAAATATATGAATAACTCCGTGACGAACAATGCTATCTAAAAGAGCGAAACGACCAGTTTTCTCAGAGCCGATTATTTGTTTCGATAGCATAGCAATTTTAAATACTTATTTTTTATAGAAAAAAGAAAAATAGAAACATATGTTTAATGATAATATAATATTATATATGTTCAAAAAATTTTATTTAATTTATTTATTTTACTTAACAACACTCGATATTTAACATTTTTTTTATTATTGCCGTTAAAACTACCAGCAAACCGGTAAATGATATGATGAAAAAAAAACTTGTCGATGGTTTCCTAAATAACACGAAAAAAGGACTAATAATTGTTAAAATTAATCCTAAAATAACACTAACTAAAAATCGCGGAAATTTTACAACATTGTTCCAAAACCGACTCATAACTATAACCCTTATATTTTGAAGTATCTAATTTATTCTTTTTTAATTTTCTTGAAATAGCTATCTGTATTTGTTAGATTAATATAAGTCTTATATATAAATTTATCATAATTTTATCTTATTCATGTTGACAAACACAGAAAGGGTAAAAGTTTTAAGCGACGTTACCATACTTCAAAAGTTCTCTTCTAGAATCATTGTAATAAAATATGGTGGTGCTGCCATGAAAAACCAAAAATTAAAAGATCATGTAATAAGTGATCTGGTGTTCTTATCCTTTATTGGCTTACGCCCTATTTTAGTTCATGGCGGTGGTCCGGAAATTAACTTTTGGCTAGATCAATTAAAAATTTTACCTAAATTTGAGAACGGTGTTAGAGTAACCGATCAGCCTACTATGGACATTGTGGAAATGGTTTTAGTCGGTAGAGTCAATAAAGATCTTGTTGCAAGTATTAATAAACAAGGTGGTAAGAGTGTAGGGTTATCAGGGAAAGATGGCCTATTAATTACTTCAAGACCAAGTGATAAACCTAACCTTGGTTTTGTCGGTGAAGTACAAAATGTTGATACTAATTTATTAGAAATTTTAATTAATAATAATTATATTCCAGTTATAGCTAGTGTTGCTGCTGATAAACAAGGGCAGTCTTACAATATTAATGCTGATACAGTCGCTGGAGAAATAGCGGCACGTTTAAATGCAGAAAAACTAATCTTATTAACAGACACTCCTGGAATTTTGAGAAATGCATCAGATGCAACAACTTTAATTAGTCATTTAAGTATACAGGAAGCAAGAGATTTAACTAAGACAGCTGTGATTTCTGGAGGTATGATCCCTAAAGTTAACTGCTGTATTCGTTCTTTAGCTCAAGGAGTTGCGTCTGCACATATTTTAGATGGTAGAATTGATCACGCTCTTTTACTAGAAATACTGACTGATCAAGGTATTGGGTCAATGTTAGTTGTATAACAGCATAAAGACTTTTCCCAAAATTAATAATTATACTTAAAGATTTATATTTATTTATAGTGATCATATAATTGAAGTCCTAATGTTTATTAAAATTAGTAAATCATTGATCTTTTTATTCAATCCAGTAATTTTATATGATATAATAATTAGTAATAGCACACATATGGCTCAGTAGCTCAGTGGTTAGAGCAGGGGATTCATAAGCCCAAGGTCGCAGGTTCAAATCCCGCTTGAGCCATTTTAGGGGCTATAGCTCAGTTGGTAGAGCATCTCAATGGCATTGAGAGGGCCAGCGGTTCAAATCGCTTAGCTCCATAAATGTTTTATATCTGTGTTACAATATTATCATCCTAGTTATATGGAGAGATGGCTGAGTGGTCGAAAGCGGCAGATTGCTAATCTGCTGTATGGTTAAATCCATACCGAGGGTTCGAATCCCTCTCTCTCCTCATCTATAAAAAAATAGTTATACAAAAAATCTTGACTATGCTTGTTATAAATAAAAAATATTAATGATAGTTTTTATCTTTCATTCTAGAATTTGACAATTCTAAGTTTACTGTGAGATCATTAAGATGTAAGCTTCTTGGGACTGTAGTTCAACTGGTTAGAGCACCGCCCTGTCACGGCGGAAGTTGCGGGTTCGAATCCCGTCAGTCCCGTTTTTAAAAATGAAATATTTTAAAATTGAGAAATATAGTAATTTTTTTCAGGAATCGCTGTATATTCTTTTACAATATGTCTAAATTCATTACCTTCTATGGTTTCTTTTTCGATCAGTAAGTCAACCAGCCTGTCCATAACTACGCGATTATCTTTGACAATCTTTTTAGCTTCTTTGTAGCATTCGCTTACAATTTCTCTTACTTGTTTATCAATATTAGTAGCCACTTCATCGGAGTATTCTGAGCCTCCCCCCATTCCTCTTCCTAAAAATGGGTCACTTCCTTGACTCTCTAATGACAATGGACCAATTTTAGACATTCCAAAACGAGTGACCATTTGTCTTGCCATTGACGTAACTTGCTGCAAATCATTACTTGCTCCAGTTGTAACTTCTGCATCTCCAAAGATAATTTCTTCTGCAGCTCTTCCTCCAAGCGCTCCTACAATACGAGCCAGTATTTGAGAACGAGAAATTAAACTCTGATCATCACTTGGTGTAAACCAAGTTAATCCTCTAGCTTGTCCTCTAGGTATTAATGTCACTTTTTGAACGGGATCGTGATGCTCCAATAAACTTCCTATTATTGCATGTCCAACTTCGTGATAAGCAATTAATCTTTTACTTTTGCTATCAATTAGAGGTGTTCCTTCCAGCCCAGCTACTACTCTATCAATTGATGTGTCAATTTCAGACATAGTCATCGCACTTTTTCTTCTTCTAGCAGTTAAAATAGCAGCTTCATTTAATAAATTAGCTAAATCAGCTCCAGAGAAACCAGGAGTTCGCCTAGCTATAGTTTCTAATGAAACCTTGGATTCCATTTTTTTGTTTTTTGCATGCACTTCAAGAATAGCTAATCTACCTCTAAAATCAGGAACATCTACAGACACTTGCCTATCAAATCTTCCTGGTCTCAGAAGAGCAGAATCTAAAATGTCAGCCCTATTAGTAGCTGCTATTACAATAACTCCAGTATTACCTTCAAAACCGTCCATTTCAGTTAATAGTTGGTTTAATGTTTGTTCTCGTTCATCATTACCTCCACCAACACCTGTACCTCTTTGTCGGCCAACAGCATCAATTTCATCAATAAAAACAATACAAGGTGCATTATCTTTAGCTTTCTTGAAGAGGTCCCTAACACGAGATGCTCCAACTCCAACAAACATTTCTACAAATTCTGAACCAGAAATACTAAAAAATGGTACTCCAGCTTCGCCTGCAATTGCCTTTGCTAATAATGTTTTACCGGTACCAGGAGGTCCAACTAGTAATACTCCTTTTGGTATTTTCGCACCAACAGCAGTAAATGATTCAGGTTGTTTTAAAAAAGTAACTACTTCTTGAAACTCTTCTTTTGCTTCTTCAACACCAGCAACATCATTAAATACTACGCCTGTTTTAGCTTCCATTTGAAAAAGAGCTTTTGATTTACCAAATGACATTGCTTGTCCAGGACCGCCACTTGCATTATTAGACCTTCTAAATAAAAATGCTAATCCACCAACCAATATTAGTGGGAATAATAAATTACCTAATAATCCCCAAACGGCACTAGTACTTTTCGGAGGATGAGCATCTAAATCAACGTTAGCTTTACGTAGCTTTGTAATCAGTTCTGGTGCGCTTGCTGGCAGTTCAACTCGAATACGTTGCACTCTATTTCCTAACTCTGGTCCAACGGCTTCGACGATTGCTGTATGGTTATTCTCATACAAATCAACTCGTTTTACCCAACCCATATCTAAATATTCTAAAAATCGACCATATGTCATTCTAGAACTTGCAATATTACTTCCTACATCTGTAGTAGTTGGGCCTAAAAAACCTTGCCAGAAAAAGAAACCAACTACAAAAATTGGTAAAGACCAAAGCAGAAGTGTTTTCCAAGATAGTTTCATATTATGAGAGCGTTTATTTATTTAGTAAAAAATTATCAGATTAAAAAAATCTTGAAATAAGCTGATATACATATTATTTACATAGTTTGTAAAGATATTTATAGCAGGATTATAATTTATATTTAACATAGTTTTAAATTTCTAGGCAACTACATTTATTCTGTGCTACTCTAGTCTAATCTAAAAAAATTTTATTATCTCCGGAGAGATGGCAGAGTGGCTGATTGCAACAATTTCGAAAATTGTCATAACTTAAGTTATCGAGGGTTCGAATCCCTCTCTCTCCTTTTGTTATAAAACTTGAAGTATTGTCGGTAATGATTTTATATGTTTTTGAATAACTTAGTTATTTTGAAAATATATTGATGTTCAATAATTTATCTAAGGAATTCAAAATGGAAAGAGGCTCTAAAGTAAAGATTTTAAGAAAGGAATCATACTGGTATCAAGAAATTGGAACTGTTGCAGCAATGGACAAAAGTGGTATTAAATATCCTGTTCTGGTGCGGTTTGAAAAAGTTAATTATAATAATGTTAATACTAATAGCTTTGCAGATAACGAACTAATTGATCTAGGAAAATAATCAACTGTAAATAGTATTTTTAAACGACCGCCATATTACAATAGCGGTCGTTTACCTTCTTGAATAGTATTTTATGAGTATATACAATATTAAATAAATTTTTTATTCAATAATTGCTACAATTAGCTTCCTAAAGTAGCCCAATCTACATCTACATTTTCTAGCACTAGTGATGAATTATATATTTGTAAAATTATTAATAAAAATAAGAAAAATAATAACATGAAAATTCCCATAATAGGAGTTGTACCCCAACCTGGAGCAACTTTTCCGTATTCTGAATTTAAAGGTCTTAAAATTTCTCCCAGTCTAGTTCTAAGTGCCATAATATATTTTGATTAATTTAATAATTAAATGCTTTAATATTAATAATATTATTATAGAAAAAGTTCATCTTAATACTGCCTAAATTATGGAAACTGCAACAGTTCTTAGTATTTTTATTTCGAGTTTACTCCTAGGTATTACAGGTTACTCAATATATACAGCATTTGGCCCTGCTTCTAAGGATCTTAGAGATCCCTTTGAGGAGCATGAAGAGTAATATTTATTAATCTACAATAGAACCACTTTCCACTAATAAGCTGGAAAGTGGTTCTATTATTGTAGGTTGAAACTTAATGATTCTATTTAGCTATTCTTGGCGGCTCTCTAAAAAAGATTGCAAAGAATATAACCATTAGTGTTCCTGTTAATAAAAAGACATAAACTAAGGCTTCCATAAATTCTCCTGATTAGTAATTATTAGATAATCAACTTTTCCTAAATGATTTCAATATTGGGAATATTAAATAAGGACAGCATACATATGCAATGAAATTCTATACGGCTCCTTGCTTTTTACTGCTTCTATCTCCTAATTTTTGGAATGCTCCAAATTCAACTTGTTCAGTAACTTCAGCACCAATTCCAGCAAATACATCTCGGAAAATAGTTCGAGAACCATGCCAAAGATGTCCAAAGAAAAAGATTAAAGCAAAGTTTGCATGACCAAATGTGAACCAGCCTCTTGGGCTACTCCTAAATACACCATCTGATTCTAAGGTAGTTCGATCAAATTCAAAAACTTCTCCTAATTGTGCTTTTCTTGCATATTTTTTGACACTAGGAGCATCATTGAACACTTGTCCATTTAGTTTTCCGCCATAAAAGCTAGCTGTTACACCAACTTGCTCAATACTATATTTAGATTCAGCTCTTCTGAAAGGAATATCAGCTCTTATAATACCGTCTTTATCTACTAAAATCACTGGAAAAGTTTCAAAGAATGCAGGCATTCGGCGAACACTTAACTCTCTACCTTCTTTATCTTGGAACACTGGATGACCTAACCAAGCTTCAGCTACCCCATCTCCCTTGTTCATAGGACCGGCTCTGAATAAACCGCCTTTTGCAGGATTATTACCAATATAATCATAAAACGCTAACTTATCAGGAATCCTCGACCAAGCTTCACTTGGAGCTGCTCCATCAGCAATAGCGTTTTCTACTCGTTTTTCAATCTCTTGCTGAAAATATCCGCTATCCCATTGGTATCTAGTTGGACCAAATAGTTCAATAGGTGTAGTAGCAGACCCGTACCACATTGTTCCACAGGTTATAAATGCAGAGAAGAAGACAGCAGAGATGCTACTAGACAGTACTGTTTCAATATTCCCCATTCTTAGAGCTCTGTAAAGTCTTTGAGGAGGTCTAACAGTTAAATGAAAAACACCAGCTAAGATACCAACAGTACCTGCAGCGATATGGTGAGAGGCAACTCCACCGGGATTAAATGGATTAAAGCCTTCTGGCCCCCATGCTGGAGCTACAGGTAAAACTTTCCCCGTTACTCCGTAACCATCTGATACCCACATTCCAGGACCAAATAATCCGGTTACATGGAAAGCACCAAACCCAAAACATAGTAGACTAGATAGCAGTAAATGAATGCCAAATATTTTCGGTAAATCTAATGCTGGCTCTCCAGTCCTTGGGTCTCTAAATAATTCTAAATCCCAATATACCCAATGCCAAATAGCAGCTAAAAACAGCATTCCAGAAAGAACAATGTGAGTCAGAGCAACACCTTCCAAACTCCATAGTCCTGGATTTGATACACTTTCTCCAGTAATACTCCAACCGCCCCAAGAATCTGTTACGCCTAATCTAGCCATAAATGGCATAACAAACATTCCTTGCCGCCACATCGGATTTAAGACAGGATCAGAAGGATCAAATACAGCTAATTCGTATAATGCCATAGATCCTGCCCAACCTGCTACAAGTGCGGTATGCATTAGGTGAACTGCAATTAAGCGTCCAGGATCATTTAAAACAACCGTGTGTACACGGTACCATGGTAGTCCCATTGACTACATGCCTCCTATGAATAAGAACATACTTTGTTGACTTTCTTACAAATATTTATCATTTTCGATAATAGCTTTGGTTTTGAAAAACTATTTTTATTTCCATTATCCATACTACTAATAGTATTATATAGTGAAAATCGGTGTAAAATAAATTTAATAAATTTTTTATTAAAATTTATATTACGTGCTGATCTTAGTTAAGTCTAGCTTTTAATATATTAGACACAATATAAGCTCCTATTACATCTAAAAATAGTAATAGTGAAATTATCTGTCCTAGAGAAATATCTCCCCAACTAATTTTAATAACAGACTCAGTAAAATTCCAATCCGTATTAGAGTATATGTATCTAATACCTTCAATTGCATAACTTAGTGGATTAAGGCTTGCAATTAATTGTAACCACGGCGGCATAAAATAGAGTGGAGCTAAAGCTGTGCTGGAAAATAAAAACGGTAAATTTACTACTAAAATAAGCGCCAGCAGTTCAATGTGACCTGGCAAAGTAAATGATAGTGCCAAGCTTAACATTGTAACACCAACAGTAACCAATAAAACAATAAGGGCGAAAATCAATGTGCTGTTACTGCTTAAAGGAGAATTACCCATAAATAGAGATGCTATTACTATAAATATAACTTGTATTAAACTTAAGCATGTCATAAAAGTTGCAGAAGAAAAAATAATAGATGTTCTAGAAATTAATGGTGCCGTCAATAACCTGTTTAAAAATCCAAACTCTCTATCAAACATTAAAGGAAGACCTGAATTTAACGCACCAGTAAAAGAAGTAAATACTATAATCCCTGAGCTTAAAAAGCGGTTGTAACTTGTATTAATAGTAAATAAATTAACAGGAGCATTACAGAAAAGGCCTCCAAATAATACTAGCCAGAGTAGAGGTTGAATAATACCAGCCATTAGTGTTGCGGGTCTTCTCCAAACTTGTAAAAAGAGTCTTTGCACTAAAGCTTCAATTTCCTGAATAATTTCATATGAGTATACTTTTGGTGTATCAAATTTCAAAATAGGCTTTAGCTCTATTTTTTTCGAAAAAGCGAAAGTCATAATTAGTTGATGATTATAAAAATCTAATTGAATAATGAAGTTAGTAATCTCAGTCTTTTAAATTTCATTTTATAAATGATAAAAAGGATTTTAACTATGTGAATTTATATAAATACTTTGAACCTACTATACTTCTATTTAGTTGGAAATGTTGCCAAAATATTTAAAATATTATACTATTTTCTGATTTTGCAGTCTATTATGCATAATGAAACCGATGTATGATTTGTATGATAATTCTTCAAATTCATTTTGTTTTAGTAAGTTTCAAATCTACTGTTATTATGGAGTAAAAACAAATGGCTGATTACAAAATTCACTTATTGTCCGAAGATGAAGGAATTGATGTGACATTTGATTGTTCAGAAGACACTTACATCTTAGATGCAGCAGAAGAGGCTGGAATTGAGCTTCCTTATTCTTGTAGGGCTGGAGCCTGCTCAACTTGTGCAGGAAAAGTTACAGAAGGATCTGTTGATCAATCAGATCAATCATTTTTAGATGATGAACAACTGTTGAAAGGCTATGTATTAACATGTATTGCTTATCCTGAATCTGACTGTACCATTCTAACTCATGTTGAACAAGAGCTCTATTAATATAGAGATATTTTAATCATAAATAGTAGTACCATCAATTAAATATTGAATACATGGTACTACTTTAATTTATTTAGTTAATATTTAAATATTGCAGTCATACCTTTTTTTAGCTAATATGTTTACCAAACAATTTAAACAACAGGCTTCTATACCATGGCTAAAAAAAACATGATACAAAGAGAGATTAAAAGGGAAAAACTTGAGAAGAAATATTATTTAAAACGCTTAGCAATTAAAGAACAATTAAAAAAAACTACTAGTTTCGCTGAAAAAATAGAGTTAAGACAAAAGTTACAGGAAATGCCCAGAAATAGTGCGCCGGTTCGAAGTAGAAATAGATGCTGGTTAACTGGCAGGAGTAGAGGCTATTATAGAGATTTTGGATTATCTCGCCATGTTTTTAGAGAAATGTCTCACGAGTGCCTTCTACCTGGAGTTACTAAATCCAGCTGGTAATAAGATTAAATAGTGGATTTTCAAATTAATAACAAAACTATTTATCTTCTTTTAATAAATCATTTCTTTATTTTATAATGAGTTTATCTGTAGATATTTATAAAAACTATTTTAGTTATTATAAATATCTACGGTTTATTCTTTATAGACCTAATTGATTTCCACGTTGATACTGTAGGTAAGCTGCTACTAGTAATCCGGATAAAGTGACAGGAATTAGTCCAAGAATAATTCCTGATAATAAAGGTTCAACCATAAGATTTATTATTTTGTAAGATTTATGTTTAAGAAATTTTATTCTATCAATTTATTACTACTATTATCAACTATAATCTATCTAAAGCCAATTGCAGCTTGCCACACAAATGCCAGAAGAAGAAAAAATACAGGAATTACAGGTAAAATATCAACTATTGGTTTAAAAACGGCATAAGCTTCTGGCAATTTTGCCAAAAAAAGGGCTGAGTTCATATTGTTTACCTCTGATTAAAAAATTTTTCTAATAACTAATAATACTTAGCTTTTTATACAGCATATCACCTTATTCTGAAAAATTTTTAAAAAAGATTTTATTTAAATTTTTTATCTATTTTTAAAACATAAACTATTATTATCTCAACTAGAAATTCTAATATTTAACTCAATTTTTTGATAAAACAATAAATTTAAATTATCTCCGCATCGATGATTTTTCGCACGTTCAGCGCTACATTGTATTATGTACAATATTATTAAAATTTGAATTTTTGAGGAGAGTATAATAAATGATTATTGCAATTCAACTACTTGTACTATTGTTAATTACTCTATCTACTATACTAGTAGTAGGTGTACCTGTAGTTTTAGCCTCACCTGGTCAATGGGAGCAGTCTAAAGGCTTAATTTACACAGGTGCAGGTTTATGGACCGGATTAGTAATTGTAACCAGCCTAGTTAATTCTTTAGTAGTCTAGATTCTAGATCTTATATCGGCCTATTTCTTTAATTTTTTCATCAAAAAAAGTACTTATAAAAGAATATAAGTACTTTTTTAACTGAGATAGATAAGTCTATATTTTTGTTATTTTAATTACACGCCAATTAGTAGATTGACAAATATCAAAATATTTGTAATAATAACTTCAATGCGGGTATAGCTCAGTGGTAGAGCGCAACCTTGCCAAGGTTGATGTCGCGCGTTCAATCGCTTACCCGCTTTATTTTTTACTTAGCTTCAGAAAAGTCTGTATCAATAACCGTGTCATCATTTGATGCATTTTGGGTATCTTTTTCAGCAGAAGTAGCATTTTTCCCAATTTCCATTAATGCATTCTGTAATTTTTCGGAATTAGCTTCAATACTATCCAGCTCTTCTTTCTCTAAATTAGATCGCAGCTCGCTAATTAAGTTTGTTATTCTATTTTTTAGTTCTTCATCAATCTTATCTTCAAACTCTTTGACTTGTTTTTCAGACTGGTAGCACAGTGATTCTGCCTGATTTCTTATGTCAATATTTTTTCTTCTTTTTTGATCTACGTCAAAGTTTTCTTCGGCTTCTTTTACCATTCTTTCTACATCATCTTTAGGCAATGTGGAAGCGCCAGATATAGTAATAGATTGCTCCTTCCCAGTTGCCTTTTCTTTTGCTTTCACAGATAAAATACCATTAGCATCAATATCAAAAGTAACCTCAATTTGAGGTACACCTCTTGGTGCAGGCATAATACCATCTAAACGAAATGTGCCTAGGCTCTTATTATCTTTAGTAAGCTCTCTTTCTCCTTGAAGCACTTGAATTTCTACGTTAGGCTGATTATCTACAGCTGTAGAGAATACTTCAGATTTTTTAGTAGGAATAGTAGTATTTCTTGGAATAATTTTTGTCATAACACCACCAAGAGTTTCAACGCCTAAAGATAATGGAGTAACATCTAATAGTAAAATATCTTTAACTTCGCCTGCTAGAACACCTGCTTGAACAGCAGCTCCGATAGCAACAACTTCATCAGGATTTACACTTTGATTAGGATCTTTTCCGATTAATCTTTTAACCATTTGTTGTATAGCTGGAATTCTTGTAGATCCACCAACTAAGACAACTTCATCAATACTTGAAGCTTCTAGTTTTGCATCTTTTAAGGCATTATTAACAGGGATGCTACATTTATCTATTAGTCTAGAGCAGAGTTCTTCAAATTTTGCTCTAGTCACAGTTTTTTCTAAGTGTTTTGGTCCATCTTGCGTTGCTGTAATAAATGGTAAATTAATTTCTGTCTGAGTCAAGTTTGATAGTTCAATTTTTGCCTTTTCAGAGGCTTCTGTTAATCTTTGAAGTGCTTGTCTATCTTTACCGAGGTCAATTCCTTCACTTTGTTTAAAATCTTTGATTAACCATTCAACAATTTGCTGGTCAAAGTCATCACCACCTAAATGTGTATCTCCAGATGTAGACAGAACTTCAAAAACCCCATCTCCAACTTCTAAGATAGATACATCAAATGTGCCTCCTCCAAGATCAAAAACAAGAATAGTTTCATTATTTTGTTTATCTAACCCATATGATAGCGAAGCAGCTGTAGGTTCATTAATAATTCTAAGTACATCTAAGCCTGCGATTTTACCTGCATCCTTTGTTGCCTGTCTTTGAGAATCGTTAAAATAAGCTGGCACTGTAATAACAGCCTGTGTAACCGTTTCACCTAAATATGTACTGGCATCTTCTACAAGTTTTCTTAATACTTGAGCAGAAATTTCTTCAGGCGCAAAATCTTTATTTAATGCAGGACATTCAATTTTTATACTTGAGCCACTAGTTTTTACATTATATGAGGTTTGTCTAATTTCTTGAGAAATTTCATTTTGTTTTCTTCCTATAAATCTTTTTACAGAATAAAAAGTATTCTCAGGATTAATAACGGCTTGCCTAGCAATTTGCCCAACTAATTTATCTCCACTTTTAGTATAAGCAACAACAGAAGCGGTAGTTCTAAAACCCTCTGCATTTGGTATTACAGTAGGTTTCCCTCCTTCCATAACAGCAATTACAGAATTAGTTGTTCCTAAGTCAATTCCAACAACTTTACCCATGAACACCTCTTTAATTTTTACAAATAAATTTATTATATAGTTAGCTGTATTGTCATGCTTGCTAAACTAGATATAATTATATATTGCATAGAAAATATGGAAACAAACAGGTGTACTTACCGAACATAAAGAAACACGCAATATAAATATTGCGGAATTAGTTAAGTGATAACTGGACAAAAATCTATTTCTATTTTAGATTGAATAGGTAAAGTTTTTTGTCTTTATAATAGGTAATTGATGTCTGTAGTTGTTCTTCAATATTATTGAAGTTAGAATTTTGTGTAAAATAATAGTATAAATCTCTCAAAAAGGAGAAATGTAGTGTCTGTTGGAATACTTGGTACTAAAGTGGGTATGACTCAATTTTTTGATGAAACTGGTTTATCAATCCCAGTTACTGTAATTCAAGTTGGGCCATGTGTTATCACTCAAATAAAATCGATGTCTACTGATGGCTATAATGCTATTCAAGTTGGTTATAAGCAAGTTGTCGAACAAAAATTAAGTAAACCATTACTAGGTCACCTAAAAAAATCTCAATCTCCTCCTCTTAAATATTTGCGTGAATATTTGGTTGAATCTATTGAAGATTTTGAAGTTAGTCAAGTCTTCTCTACTAATATATTTGAAGTAGGGCAAAAAGTTAATGTATCTTCTAAAAGTATAGGTAAAGGTTTCTCTGGTTATCAGAAACGACACCACTTTAGTAGAGGCCCAATGTCCCATGGTTCTAAGAATCACCGACAGCCTGGTTCGATTGGAGCGGGCACAACACCGGGAAGAGTGTATCCAGGTAAGAATATGGCAGGCCAAATGGGAAACAAGAAAGTTACAATAAAAAATTTACAAATTGTAAGTATCAACATAGAAAATGATCTTTTACTATTAAAAGGAGCTGTTCCTGGAAAGCAGGGTGCTTTAGTTAAAGTTAGTAAATAGCAATATTCTTTCATCCGATATATTTCATGACAGTTAAAACACAATTAAATTACCAAGTCTATAACTGGGAAGGTCAAGTAAGTGGCAATGCAGATTTGAATCTTAAAATTAGTAAAGATTCTGGTATGTATTTAGTACATAGAGCATTAGTTAAACAAAGTAATGAGAAACGGCAAGGCTCTGCTAATACTAAAACAAGAAGCGAAGTACGTGGCGGTGGACGCAAACCATGGCGTCAAAAAGGCACAGGTCGAGCAAGAGCTGGTTCAATACGATCACCCTTATGGAGAGGAGGCGGTGTAATATTTGGACCAAAGCCCCGCAGTTTTGCTAAAAAAATGAATAAGAAGGAAAGCCAGTTAGCTCTCAGGACAGCATTAAATAATAAGTCAGTTAATACACTAGTTGTAGAAAATTTTGATACCTATTTTCAAAAGCCAAAAACAAAGTTATTTATAGAAGCTATTACTCGCTGGAACCTTGATCTTAATAAAAAGTTATTAGTAATAGTGGATAAAAAAGATTTGAATGTTTATCTTTCAATTCGAAATTTGTATAATGTGGAAATTATTTCAGCTGATACTTTGAATATTATGGCTCTTTTAGCTGCACATAAAGTCATTATTACGGTTGATGCGTTATCTAAAATACAAGAGGTATATAATGGATAGCATTGATTCAAGAGATTTATTAGATTTAGTTAAATATCCAATCATTACGGATAAAACAACAAAATTATTAGAAGAAAATCAGTATTGTTTTGCAGTTGACCCAAATGCGACTAAAATTAATATTAAAGCCGCAATCCAATATATTTTCAATGTTCAGGTTACAGGCGTTAATACTTGCCATCCTCCAAAGAAAAAAAGAAGTATTGGCAGATTTATAGGCAAACGACCACATTACAAGAAAGCAATTATTACTTTAGCATCAAAAGATTCTATTAATTTATTTCCAGAAACTTAAGTATATTACATAATAAAATATTGACTTTTTAATTTTCTCATTCTCATATGGCAATTCGTTTATATAGGGCTTATACTCCTGGGACAAGAAATAGAACTGTTTCCACTTTCTCAGAAATTACTACTGATAAGCCAGAAAAATCCTTAATTAATAAGCACCATTTTTGTAAAGGGCGTAATAACAGAGGCGTTATTACTTGTCGCCACAAAGGTGGTGGTCACAAGCAAAGATATAGACTAATCGACTTTAAAAGAAATAGGCATAATATAATAGCTAAAGTAGCTTCTATAGAATATGATCCAAATAGAAATGCAAGAATAGCTTTACTTCATTATTTAGATGGTGAAAAAAGATATATTTTGCATCCTCGCTCTTTATCAGTAGGAGCTATAGTAGTATCCGGCCCTATGGCTCCTATCGAAGTTGGCAATGCTCTACCACTATCAACTATTCCCTTAGGTACAGCTGTTCATAATATAGAATTAAGACCTTACTGTGGAGGCCAGATTGTTCGCTCTGCAGGCACATATGCACAAATAGTTGCGAAAGAAGGAAATTTTGTAACTGTTAAACTTCCGTCAAGTGAAGTTCGTATGATCCGAAAAGAGTGTTATGCTACTATTGGACAAGTTGGAAATATTGATGCTAGTAATATTACTCTTGGTAAAGCCGGTAGAAGCCGATGGTTAGGGAAAAGGCCTACTGTGAGAGGCGTAGTAATGAATCCAGTAGATCATCCTCATGGCGGCGGCGGCGAAGGTAAATCTCCAATTGGACGATCTCGTCCTGTAACACCTTGGGGTAAACCTGCCTTAGGCGTTAAAACTCGTAATCCGAATAAATATAGTAATCCGTATGTTTTACTCGTCGTAAATAAAGTCTACCTTACTTATAATTTAATACTCAAGTACAATGTCGAGATCAATACATAAAGGGCCTTTTATCGATGTTAGTCTGTTAACTCGAATAGAAGCACTCAACACTTCGGGGAAAAAAGAAGTAATTAAAACGTGGTCAAGAGCGTCTACTATCATTCCTGACATGATTGGTCATACAATAGCTGTTTATAATGGTAAACAGCACTTTCCCGTTTTTGTATCAGACCAAATGGTCGGACATAAGTTAGGAGAATTTGTTCCTACAAGAACCTTTCGCACTCATGTGAAAGGTGACAGAAAAGCCCGTCGTTAAATTATAATTATGAACATTACAAAAAACTTAAAAGAAACTAAAGCAGTAGGGAAATATATTCGTCTTTCTCCACATAAAGTTCGTCGTGTCTTAGATCAAATTAGAGGTAGAAAATATCAGGAAGCATTAATTATTTTAGAATTTATGCCATACAGAGCTTGTTATCATATAAAACAAATTCTGGAGTCTGCCGGAGCTAATGCAGAACATAATAACGGATTGAATAAAAATCAGCTATTTATTACTAAAGCTTTTGCAGATAAGGGACCTACGTTAAAAAGATTTCAGCCAAGAGCCCAAGGTAGAGCTTTCCCAATACATAAGCCAACCTGTCATATTACGTTAGGCGTATCAGAATAATAATATTTCAGATATAAACCAACAATTATAACTTTTAATTTATAGCAGAGGATACTGTGGGTCAAAAAATTCATCCTTTGGGTTTCCGAATAGGTATTACTCAAAAACATCGATCTTCATGGTTTGCAAGTTCAAAAGACTATTCGGTTCTTCTACAGGAGGATCATAAAATTCGTTCTTTTATACATGGTAAACTTAGTAATGCTAGTATTGCTAAAATTGAAATCAATCGTAAAGCAGATCAAGTAGAAGTATTAATAGCAACTGCTCGACCAGGAATTGTTCTAGGAAAATCAGGAGCAGGTATTGAATCTTTAAGAAATTCATTAACATTAATTTTAGATCCGAACAAGCAAATCCGAGTTAATGTCGTAGAAATCTCAGATCCTGATTCTGAAGCAACTTTAGTTGCAGAATTTATTACTCAGCAACTAGAAAAACGAGTTGCTTTTCGTAGAGCTGTAAGACAGGCTGTACAGAGAGCTCAAAGAGCAAATACACAAGGAGTCAAAATTCAAGTATCTGGTCGTCTCAATGGCGCAGAAATTGCGAGAAGTGAATGGGTCCGAGAAGGGAGAGTCCCTTTGCAAACTTTGAGAGCAGATATTGATTACTGTCATCGACAAGCTCATACTACATATGGAGTACTAGGAGTCAAAGTGTGGCTCTTTAAAGGAGAACTTTTACCAGATTCTAAAGTTGTAGAATTAGCTCCTAGTCAAGATCAAATTAATCCAGACGTTTCTTAATCATCCTAAATGTTAAACTCTCATGCTAAGCCCTAAGAAAACAAAATTTCGAAAACAACATAGAGGCAGAATGAAAGGTTCTGCAAGTAAAGGCAATACTATCGCATTCGGTGATTATGCATTGCAAGCAACAGAACCTGTTTGGTTGACTTCTAGACAAATAGAAGCAACACGAAGAACTATAACAAGATATGTACGACGAGGTGGTAAATTGTGGATTAGAGTTTTTCCAGATAAACCTGTTACGGCACGGCCTGCAGAAACCCGTATGGGATCTGGGAAAGGTGCTCCAGAATATTGGGTTGCAGTTATTAAGCCTGGTCATATTTTATTTGAAATTACTGGCGTTCCACAAAAAACGGCACAACAAGCTATGAAATTAGCCTCTTATAAGTTACCGATAAAGACAAAGTTTATAGTTCGTAATACAATAGAATCTTAAATATGACTTTACCCAAAATATTAGATGTTATACAAATGGATGATTCTTCTCTATCCGAAGAAATTATCGCAATCAAAAGACAGTTATTTGATTTAAGACTAAAAAGAGCAACAAGACAAGACTTTAAGCCTCATTTGTTTAAGCATTCGAAACATAGATTGGCTCAGCTGTTAACTGTTGAAAAGTCCAGGGCCCAGTCAAATTAAATTAATTATACATCTCATTTAGACTATGCCTTTAAAAGAAACAACGGGTAAAGTAGTAAGCGATAAAATGAATAAAACTATAGTAGTAGCTGTAGAAAATAGGATTTCTCATAGAAAATACGCTAAAACAATGACTCGTACGAAAAAATATAAAGCACATGATGAAAATAATGAATGCGCAGTGGGCGATATTGTCACAATACAAGAAACTAGGCCTTTAAGTCGTACAAAGTGTTGGACAATGGTTAATATATTATCTAAATCTTTTCATAATTAATCTTATATAGAATAAAAGTATGATACAGACTCAAAGCTATCTTAACGTAGCAGATAATAGTGGCGCTAGAAAAATAATGTGTATTCGGGTGTTAGGTACTAGTAATCCATCTTATGCGTCTATAGGTGATGTAATTATTGGTGTTGTTAAAGATGCTTCTCCCAATATGCCTGTCAAAAGATCTGATGTGGTAAGAGCTGTCGTCGTCAGAACGCGTAAAGCACTAAGAAGAAATGATGGTATGAGTATTCGATTTGATGACAATGCAGCTGTCATTATTAATCAAGATAATAATCCTCGTGGTACAAGAGTCTTTGGACCTATAGCTAGGGAATTAAGAGACAAAAATTTTTCTAAAATTATTTCTCTTGCACCGGAGGTAGTATAATGAAAAGCTCTCTTATAAAAAATACAGTAAATAAAAAAGTTAAATTTAAGAAAGGCGATTTAGTTCAAATACTGTCTGGTAGTGATAAAAAAAAGACAGGTGAAATTATTGCAATCATACATAAAACTAGTAAAGTGATTGTCAAAGGAATTAATCTCAAAGTCGAAGCATCAAAAGACCTCAGCAAGAAGGTCGAAACGGGAGAAATTACAAAATTTGAAGCACCTATACATAGTTCTAATGTTATGTTGTTTAGTCAAAAGAATAACATTTCTAGTCGATTTTAAACAATAATAATTAATGATGAGGGCAAAAAAGTCCGCAAATTAAAAAAGACTGATGAAATTATCAAATAGGTTATAAAAATATAATGGTAATAGGATTAAAAGAAAAATATAAAACAACTGTTACTCAAGCTCTCAAAGAAGAATTTCAGTATGAAAATATACATGAAGTTCCTCGCTTTACTAAAATCACTATTAATCGCGGATTAGGTGAAGCATCTCAGAATGCCAAAGCTCTTGAAAGCAGTATTCAGGAATTAACATTAATTACTGGACAGAAACCAATTGTAACGAGGGCTAAAAAATCTATAGCAGGTTTTAAAATTCGTGAGGAGGTTCCTATTGGAATTGTAGTGCATCTGCGAAAAGATAAAATGTACTCTTTTTTGGAAAAATTAATTAATTTAACTTTGCCAAGAATTAGAGACTTTAGAGGAATTAGCCCTAAAAGTTTTGATGGAAAAGGTAATTATAATTTAGGCCTGCGTGAACAATTGATATTTCCTGAAATAGATTATGATAATATTGATCAAATTCGGGGCTTGGATATCTCAATTGTAACAACAGCTAAAACAGATCAAGAAGGGTTAGCTTTATTGAAAAAGCTTGGTATGCCTTTTAGAGAATCCTGAAAATATTGTAAATAATCTATCTCAAGGGGGATATGGTGGTCAATGATACGGTTGCCGATATGCTGACACGTATTCGTAATGCGAACTTGGCAAGACATCAAATTGTACAGGTCCCAGCAACGAAAGTGACACGCAATATGGCACTAGTACTTAAAGAAGAAGGATTTGTTCACAATTTTGAGCAAATGGGTGAAGGCATAGAGACTCATTTAATGATTTCTTTGAAATATAATGGTAAAAATCGACAACCGGTTATTACTGCCCTAAAAAGAATTAGTAAACCGGGCCTAAGAGTTTATGCAAATCACAAAGAATTACCTAGAGTTCTTGGAGGTTTAGGTATTGCCATTATTTCTACTTCTCAAGGCGTTATGACAGATAGACAAGCTCGTCATGATGGCTTAGGCGGAGAAATATTATGTTATATTTGGTAAATAATTTATAGGTGGAATATGTCTCGAATTGGAAAAAAAATAGTTTTATTGCCTACAAACATTAGTACTCAATTTGATGGTCAAACGATTACAGTCAACGGGCCAAAAGGTACTTTGTTAAGAACTTTACCAGAAGGTATCACTTTAGAAATTAATGATGGTACGATTCTTGTACAAACAAGTGGAAATAGTAAAAGAGCTAATCAATTACATGGGTTATCTCGGACACTTATTAGTAATATGATTGAAGGAGTTTCTACTGGTTTTTCCAAAAAACTTCAAATTCAAGGTGTAGGTTATCGCTCCCAGATAGATAATAATAACTTAATATTAAGTGTAGGTTATAGCCATGTTGTAACTATTCAACCGCCTCAAAATATTGAAATTAAAGTTGAGAATAATACCAGCATTACTGTTTTAGGTATAGATAAAGAAGTAGTTGGTCAAGTTGCTTCTAGCATTCGTTCAATAAGACCTCCAGAACCTTATAAAGGAAAAGGAATTCGATATCAAGGTGAAGTTGTCAGAACAAAAGCCGGAAAAGCTGGAAAAGGTAAATAAGAATGAAAATTAATAGTAAACAAACTAGAATTCATAAGCATAGACGTGTTCGAAAAAAAGTTCAAGGAACTGCTAGTAGACCTCGATTATGTGTATTTAGATCTAATAAACACATATATGCACAGGTTATTGATGATATAAAAGGAATTACTTTAGTTGCAGCTTCTTCTATTAACTTAAAACTTCAATCATCAATAACACTTGGATCTAATTGTGAAGCCTCTCGTTCAGTAGGTAAAACTTTAGCAGAACGGTCTATCAAAGAAGGTATTGAAAATGTTGTTTTTGATAGAGGTGGTAAATTATATCATGGACGAGTCGAAGCTCTAGCTGAAGCTGCAAAAGAAGCCGGCATGGTTTTTTAAAGTTGCTAACTAACTAACTAGGAATAACGTTTAAGATGGCAAATCGTAAAAAACAAGGAAAATCTAAAGAAAAAGATAATGGATGGGAAGAGAGAGTTGTACAAGTTAAACGAGTTACGAAAGTTGTAAAAGGAGGCAAAAAACTAAGTTTTAGAGTTATTTTAGTTGTAGGTAATGAACAAGGCCAAGTTGGTGTAGGTGTTGGTAAAGCAAGTGATGTAATTGGAGCAGTGAAAAAAGGTGTAACTGATGCGAAGAAACATCTCGTTACAGTTCCATTAACTAAATCTAATTCTATACCACATCCTATTAATGGAATTTCTGGTGCTGCACAAGTTATATTAAGACCGTCAGCTCCTGGCTCTGGTGTAATTGCAGGAGGTTCTGTTCGAACAGTTTTAGAACTATCTGGTGTCCAAAATATTCTGGCCAAACAATTAGGATCTAATAATACGCTGAATAATGCACGAGCTGTTTTAAATGGCCTGACCCAGCTAAGAACTTTTAGCGAAGCTGCAAAAGACAGGGGAGTGCCAATAGAAAACCTTTATTCTAAATAAAAGTATTACTGTGTTATCCGAATTCCCTATTTTAAACTTGTACAAGTATTGGAATAGGGATTTTATTTAAAAAATTCTTTTTTCATTTGGAATTTACTTATGAGCCAAAAAAGCGATTTACGAAATCGCATTAAATTTACTCTTCTCTTATTAGTTTTAGCACGTTTAGGTATTTTTATACCTGTCCCAGGTATAGATCATGATGCTTTTTATGCGAGTGTAGAAAAGAATACTTTAGTAAACTTTCTGAATATCTTCTCTGGAGGAGGTTTTTCTACAATAGGAATTTTTGCATTAGGTATTGTTCCATATATTAATTCTTCAATTGTAATGCAATTACTTACAAAAATAATTCCTGATTTAGAAAAGCTTCAGAAAGAAGAAGGAGAATTGGGGCGCCAAAAAATAACTCAAATTACAAGATATTTAGCTTTAGGTTGGGCTACTCTACAATCTGGCGCAATCTCTATCTGGGTTAAGCCGTACGTTTTTAATTGGAATTTCACTTTTGTGTGTGAATCAGTCTTAGCTTTGACAGCTGGTTCTATGATTATTATGTGGTTATCAGAACTAATTACAGAAAAAGGAATTGGTAATGGAGCATCTTTACTAATTTTTCAAAATATTGTTTCAGGTCTGCCGAAAAATTTTACCCAATCTTTTTTCGATGCTAACTATAGCAACACAAGTATTAAGTTTGGCTTATTCATTGTAATTTTTTTGCTAATGATAATAATTACGATTTTCGTGCAAGAAGGTACAAGAAGAATTAAAATCATTTCTGCAAGACAATTAGGCAAATCTTCAATCCTTGATCCTAACAGCTATTTACCTTTAAAACTGAATCAAGGTGGAGTTATGCCTATTGTTTTTGCGTCGGCATCTATGGCGCTTCCTGCATATTTGACTCAATTAACACAAAACACATTCTTATTACAAGTTCTTTATTTATTTTGCCCTAATGGATCATTATATCTCGTTTTGTATAGTGTTTTAATTTTGTTTTTTAGTTATTTTTATACATCAATTGTAATGAATCCAGAAGATATTGCCACAAACTTAAAAAAAATGGGTGCCAGTATTCCTAATATTCGTCCGGGGCAAGCTACGATAGATTATCTACAAGTTATATTAAATAGACTGACATTTCTTGGAGCAACATTTTTATTTACAGTAGCGTTAATTCCGTTTATAATAGAAAAGGTGGCTCAAATACAGAACTTAAGAGGTCTTGGAGCTACATCGTTACTTATCTTGGTTGGTGTTGCTATAGATACAGCTAAACAAATTCAAACATATGTCATATCTAAAAAATATGATAGTATGACCAAGTAACAAAATGTGTTCTATGCGTATCATGCGCAAATATTTAATAGAATTAACAAAGTAATTTTTCTAGTACATAAAGCTAATCAATATGAAAGTTCGTCCTTCTGTTCGCAAAATGTGTGAAAAATGTAGAATAATTCGTCGTCACAGGAAGGTTATGGTAATCTGTAATAATCCTAAGCATAAGCAAAGACAAGGTTAGCTTACAAAGCTTCGTTTTATAACAAGTAAATATTATTTATTGGAGAAAAAATAAAGTGGCTAGAATTGCTGGAGTAGATCTTCCCAGAAACAAAAGAATAGAGATAGCCCTGACTTATATTTATGGAATTGGTTTATCTCGATCAAAAGAAATACTGAAAAAAACTAACATTGATGCAGACATAAGATGTCAAAATTTAAATGACCAACAGATTGTTAGTATAAGAGAAATACTAGAATCTAGTTACCAGATTGAAGGAGATCTTAAACGTTTTGAATCTATGAGTATTAAAAGATTAATGGAAATTAGTACTTATAGAGGTCGAAGACATCGCTTGGGTTTACCTCTAAGAGGTCAAAGAACTAGAACAAATGCAAGAACACGAAGAGGTGGTAAAAAGACAGTAGCCGGCAAGAAAAAAGCTCCAAGAAAATAATTTTTTAATTAACAATATAGGCTAAATAAAATGGCAAGACAAATAAAAAAATCCGGAGCGAGAAAAAATAAGCATAATGCAGTTAATGGTATTACACACATAAAATCTACGTTTAATAATACAATCGTTACAATTACTAATTTGAAAGGTGAGACATTATCTTGGTCATCTTCTGGTGCTAGTGGATTTAAAGGAGCAAAAAAAGGAACTCCATTTGCAGCCCAAACTGCAGCTGAAAAAGCCGCAAAACAAGCAATGGATCAAGGTATGAGGCAAACAGAAGTTTTAGTCAATGGACCTGGCGCAGGACGTGAAACAGCAATTAGAGCTTTACAGGCAGCAGGCTTGGAGATTACTCTAATAAAAGATATTACCCCTGTACCTCATAATGGATGTCGTCCTCCTAAAAAACGCCGCGTATAGATTCTTTTTTATTGTAGATAAAATTCCCAATCAATGATTATTTTTAAAGGAGCTTTCTTAGGTGGCTCAATTTCAAATTGAATGTGTAGAGTCAAGAACAGATGGAGCCCGAGGACAGTATGGCAGCTTTGTAATAGAGGCCTTAAATCAAGGCCAGGGAATTACTCTTGGTAATGCTCTAAGAAGATCGATATTGTCAGATTTAGAGGGGACCGCTATAGTTGCTGTTCGCATAGCTGGAGTTAACCATGAATTTTCTACAATTCCAGGAGTTCGAGAAGATGTCTTGGAAATATTATTAAACTTGAAAGAAGTGGTATTCAAGAGCAATAATCAAGAGTCTCAAATTGGTAGAATTAAAGTACAAGGACCAGCTATAGTTACAGCTGGGCTGTTCGAACTATCCTCCGATATTGAAGTAGTAGATCCTAGACAATATATTGCAACTATTTGTAATAATACAATATTTGAAATGGAATTCAAAATTGAAAAAAGTTGCGGATATCGTTTAGCAGAAAAAGCAGTAGATGAGCTATCTTTAGATTTCCTTCAAGTAGACTCAGTATTTATGCCTGTGAATAAAGTTAATTATAAAGTGGAAGAAGTACGGGTAGGTACTAATAGTATTAAAGATAGATTGATTTTGCAAATTTGGACTAATGGCAGTATTTCTCCGCAGGAAGCCATTAGTCAAGGGGCAACAGTCTTAACTAATCTCTTTTGCTCACTGAGAAATTTAGATTTTAAATCAGTAGATACTTATCGTAATAAAGAAGATAAAAAAATTAGTCAAGTTTTAATAGAGGAATTACAATTATCTGTTAGAGCATATAATTGCTTAAAAAGAGCTCAAATTCATTCTATTGCAGATTTATTAGATTATTCTCAAGAAGAACTGTTAGAAATCAAAAATTTTGGCCAAAAATCAGCAGAAGAAGTAATATATGCTCTACAAAAAACATTAGGCATAAGTTTACCAAAAGAAAAAACAGATTAATTTATTTTATGCTATCAAAAACGTCATAATTTATTGGTAGTAAGAAGTTCTCTTTTTTAAAAACCACCATAAAAATTTTTTGTACAAACATAATTTGAATATAATATTCAAAAATAATTGATTGCACAGAATTTATATGTGTAACATCTACATATTCTCTTATTGTTAAATAAAAGTATTAATCTTTTCATGAATAAAACACAAGTCCCATCACTAATTACCAGCCAAAGCTGGTATGTTATAGATGCTAAAAATCAGAAGCTTGGTCGTATGTCCACTCATATCTCTAATATTTTAAGAGGTAAAAATAAACCTTCATATACTCCTTATTTAGATACAGGAGATTACGTAATTGTTATTAATTCATCTGAAGTATCTGTTAGCGGAAATAAAACAACTCAAAAACTGTATAGAAGGCATTCTGGCCAACCAGGAGGATTAAAAGTTGAAACATTTGAACAACTGCAAACAAGATTACCTAATCGAATTGTTGAAAAATCAGTAAAAGGTATGTTGCCCAAAGGTCCATTAGGCCGAAAATTATTTACAAAACTAAAAGTCTACCCAGGACCATCTCATCCTCATGCTGCACAGAAACCGCAAGAGTATATGGTATAAAAATGTATATTTATTTAGTTATCAAGGAAAATTATGTCGACAGAATTAATTAAAACTCGTGCAATCTATTCAGGAACAGGTCGCCGTAAATGTTCTGTTGCTCAAGTCAGACTAGTCCCAGGTTCAGGAAATTTAGTCATTAATGGTATTCCTGGTGAATCTTATCTTCAATTTAGCCCTAATTATTTAAGAGTTTCCTATGCCCCTCTGCAAGTTTTAGGATTATTAAATCAGTATGATATACATGTAAATGCTAGAGGTGGTGGTTTAACAGGCCAAGCTGATGCAATCCGCTTAGGTGTTGCAAGAGCGCTATGTTCAATTAATCCAGAAAATAGAAGTGCGCTTAAATCGGAAGGCTATTTAACAAGAGATCCAAAAGTAAAAGAAAGAAAAAAATATGGTTTAAAGAAAGCTAGAAAAGCTCCTCAATTTTCTAAGCGTTAAAATTAGTCAATTACTTTATTATAAGATTACAAAAATAATGGCAAAAGTTGATATACATCCTATCTGGTATCCTGATGCAAAAGTTTACTGTGACGGTCAATTAATTATGACAATTGGTTCAACAAAACCGGAATTACATGTTGATATTTGGTCAGGTAACCATCCATTTTTTACTGGTTCCCAAAGAATTATTGATACTGAGGGTAGAGTAGAAAGATTTATGCGTAAATATAAAATGGAGAAAGATTAGTTTATGTATTATAAGTAATTTTAAATCATTTCATTAGCAGATATACAATATAATTAATTATGCCAACAATTCAACAACTAGTTAGATCTGAAAGACGAAAAATTAATAAGAAGACAAAATCTCCTGCTTTGAAAAGTTGCCCTCAAAGAAGAGGTGTTTGCACAAGAGTATATACTACAACTCCAAAAAAACCTAATTCTGCTCTGCGTAAAGTAGCCCGTGTGAGATTAACATCTGGATTCGAAGTAACAGCTTATATTCCTGGTGTAGGTCATAATATTCAAGAACATTCTGTAGTATTAATTAGGGGAGGACGAATTAAAGATCTGCCTGGTGTTAGATATCATGTCGTGCGTGGTACTTTAGACGCTGCTGGAGTAAAAGATCGACGCAAAAGCCGTTCAAAATATGGTACTAAAAAACCTAAATCTTAAACATCTTTTAGTAGAAATATTAATACAATAACAAATTTTAAATTTTATGTCTCGTCGTAATACAGCTAAAAAGCGATTCGCATCACCGGATCCTTTATATAAAAGTAGATTAGTTAGTATGCTTACTGTTCGTATCCTAAAAAGTGGAAAAAAAACTCTAGCTCAAAGAATTATATATCAGGCTTTAGATATTGTTAAGGAAAGAACCGAAACAGATCCTTTAAATGTTTTAGAAAAAGCCATTCGTAATATTACTCCACTTGTAGAAGTAAAAGCTAGGCGAGTTGGCGGTTCTACATATCAAGTCCCAATAGAAGTTCGTGCATATAGAGGAACTAATTTAGCTTTAAGATGGATTACTCGATTCTCAAGAGAAAGATCTGGAAAAAGTATGTCTATGAAATTGGCTAACGAAATAATGGATGCTGCTAATGAAACTGGTAATTCTATTAGAAAAAGAGAAGAAACTCATAGAATGGCAGAAGCTAATAAAGCCTTCGCTCATTATCGATACTAACTAATCAATATTTAGTTTATATTAAGTAATAAATCTTCAAATTATTAAGATTTATCGTTAAAAGTAACTATCAAGCAATTTTTACTACAAGGAAACTAAAAAACATGGCTCGCTCTAAATTTGAACGTAAAAAACCGCATGTTAACATTGGAACAATTGGTCATGTTGATCACGGTAAAACAACTTTAACAGCAGCAATCTCTGCAACTCTTTCTACGCTAGGTTCTACAGCGGCCAAGAAATTTGATGAGATTGATGCTGCCCCAGAAGAAAAAGCTCGGGGAATTACTATTAATACTGCTCATGTAGAGTATGAAACAGATAACCGTCACTATGCACATGTTGACTGTCCAGGTCACGCAGATTATGTGAAAAATATGATTACTGGTGCCGCTCAAATGGATGGTGCGATTTTAGTAGTATCTGCAGCAGATGGTCCTATGCCGCAAACTCGAGAGCATATTCTTCTGGCAAAACAAGTTGGTGTTCCAACATTAGTAGTTTTCCTCAACAAAGAAGATCAAGTAGATGATGAAGAATTACTAGAACTTGTTGAACTTGAAGGAAGAGAGCTTTTAAGTCAATATGATTTTCCCGGAGATGATATTCCATTCGTAGCTGGTTCTGCTTTATTAGCCTTAGAAGCAGTTACAAAAAATACTAGTATAAAAAAAGGTGAAGATAAGTGGGTTGACAAAATTTTCTCTTTAATGGAAGCAGTTGATACTTATATCCCAACACCAGAAAGAGATGTTGATAAAACCTTTCTAATGGCTGTAGAAGATGTTTTCTCAATTACAGGCAGAGGAACTGTTGCTACCGGTAGAATTGAGAGAGGAATTATCAAAGTAGGAGATACTATTGAAATTGTAGGCCTAAGAGAAACTCGTACAACAACTATTACAGGGTTAGAAATGTTCCAAAAAACTTTGGAAGAGGGGTTGGCTGGAGATAATATTGGAATCCTTTTAAGAGGAGTTCAAAAGAAAGATATTGAACGAGGTATGGTCTTAGCTAAGCCTGGTACAATTACGCCTCATACTCAATTTGAGGCAGAAGTCTATATTTTAACTAAAGAAGAAGGAGGAAGACATACACCATTTTTTCCTGGATATAGACCTCAATTTTATGTTAGAACTACTGATGTAACTGGAACTATTAATCAGTTTACTGCTGATGATGGAACAGATGCTGAAATGGTTATGCCGGGTGACAGAATTAAAATGACTGCTGAATTAATCAATGCAATTGCAATTGAGCAAGGTATGCGTTTTGCAATTAGAGAAGGTGGTAGAACTGTAGGTGCAGGTGTTGTTTCTAAAATTCTTAAATAAAAAGATTTTCTCAATATGACAGTTACTCAGCAACCTAAAATTAGGATTAAGTTGAAAGCTTATAATTCCAGCTTACTTAACACTTCATGTAAAAAAATTGTAGATACAGCAGAAAGAACCAATGCTATAGCAGTAGGTCCAATTCCTCTTCCAACAAAGAGAAGAATATACTGTGTATTACGTTCTCCTCATGTAGATAAAGATTCTCGGGAACATTTTGAAATAAGATCTCACAGAAGAATTATTGATATTCATCAACCTTCTTCTCAAACAATAGACGCACTAATGAAGCTGAATCTGCCCTCTGGAGTAGATATAGAGGTTAAGCTTTAATCACTTGTAAAATTTAATTAAAAAAGTCAGTCATAAAGTATTTTATGACTGACTTTTATGACTAATTAAAGATTACCCTAATTTAGCCAAATTTGCCGGCAGTTGAAGCTAGTACAAATGCTGCATACGTAAGCACATATCCTACAGAGAAATGTGCTAAACCAACTAGTCTTGCTTGTACAATTGACATTGCAACTGGTTTGTCTTTCCATCGAATTAAGTTAGCTAAAGGCGTGCGTTCATGTGCCCACGCTAATGTCTCTATTAATTCTTGCCAATAACCACGCCAGGATATTAAGAACATAAATCCTGTTGCCCAGACTAAATGTCCAAATAGGAACATCCAAGACCAAACAGATAGATTGTTCATACCATAGGGATTATAACCATTAATCAATGGAGAAGAGTTTAGCCATAAATAGTCTCTAAACCATCCCATTAAATAGGTTGAGGATTCGTTAAATTGAGTCGCATTTCCTTGCCAAATAGTTATGTGCTTCCAATGCCAATAAAATGTCACCCAACCAATCGTATTTAGCATCCAAAATACTGCTAGGTAGAATGCATCCCATGCAGATATGTCACATGTTCCACCACGCCCAGGTCCATCACAAGGAAAGCTGTAACCAAAATCTTTCTTATCTGGCATCAATTTTGATCCTCTAGCATCTAAAGCGCCTTTTACTAGGATTAATGCAGTAGTATGTAACCCTAAAGCGATTGCATGATGAACTAAGAAATCACCAGGCCCAATTGTCAAGAAGAGAGAGTTTTTACCACTATTAATAGCTTCTAGCCAACCTGGTAGCCAAATATTACTTCCCGCTTGTGTAGCAATATTGCTGGAAGAAGAGAGTAGTACATCGAATCCGTAAAGTGCTTTACCTGAAGAAGCTTGAATCCATTGAGCAAACACTGGCTCAATTAAAATTTGCTTCTCTGGAGTTCCAAAAGCAATCATTGTGTCATTATGAACATAAAGACCTAATGTGTGGAAACCTAAGAATAAAGTAACCCAACTAAGATGAGAAATAATAGCTTCTTTGTGTTCTAGCATACGAGCAAGAACATTGCCTTTATTTTGTTCTGGATCGTAATCTCTAACAAAAAATATAGCGCCGTGTGCAAATGCACCTACCATTAAAAATCCCGCTATATACTGGTGATGAGTATATAAAGAAGCTTGAGTTGTAAAATCTTTAGCCATGAAAGCATATGGCGGCATAGCATACATGTGTTGCGCTACTAAAGAAGTAATAACGCCAAGAGCAGCTAGTGCTAATCCTAACTGCATATGTAACGAGTTAGTTATGGTATCAAACAGTCCTCTGTGACCTGCACCTAATCTACCACTAGGAGGTCTATGAGCATCTAGAATATCTTTTAGATTGTGTCCAATACCCCAATTAGTTCTGTACATATGTCCAGCAACAATGAAAACTACTGCAATCGCTAAGTGATGATGAGCCATATCAGTTAACCATAGCGATTGACTTTGAGGATGAAATCCTCCTAAAAATGTCAAGATAGCTGTTCCTGCACCTTCATTGGTACCAAATAGCTGTTGAGCTGTATCCGGATTTTGAGCATATACGCTCCAATTTCCGCTGAAAAACGGTTGCAATCCAGCTGGGTGAGGTAAAACAGTTGTGAAGTTATCCCATCCTACGTGTTGACCTCTAGATTCAGGTATAGCAACGTGCACTAAATGTCCTGTCCAAGCTAAAGAACTAACACCAAACAATCCAGATAAGTGATGATTTAATCTGGATTCATTATTTTTAAACCAAGACAGCCCTGGTTTAAATTTTGGTTGCAAATGTAGCCAGCCACCAAATAATAATATAGCAGATAAGACCAATAGGAATAAAGCACCTGTATACAGATCTTGATTAGTTCTCATGCCAATTGTATACCACCAATGGTATACACCTGAATAAGCAATATTAACTGGATAAGCAGATCCACCTTTACTAAATGCTTTAAGAGCTGGTTGTCCAAAATGTGGATCCCAAATTGCATGAGCAATTGGCTTTACTTTTAAAGGATTCAGTATCCATTGTTCAAAATTGCCTTGCCATGCTACATGGAATAGATTTCCAGAGGTCCATAAAAAGATAATTGCTAAATGTCCAAAATGAGAAGCAAAAATCTTCTGATATAAATTTTCTTCTGTCATGCCATCATGACTTTCAAAGTCGTGCGCCGTGGCGATACCATACCAAATTCTTCGAGTTGTTGGATCTTGTGATAAAGCTTGGCTAAACTTAGGAAATTTTGTTGCCATAATTGTTTTTTTATCCTATTTTCACTATTAGCCTACTGAAATAATTCTTGCTAAAAAGAATGCCCAAGTTGTACCAATGCCACCTAACAAATAGTGTGCAACACCAACTGCTCGACCCTGAGTAATACTTAAAGCTCTTGGTTGAATTGCCGGAGCAACCTTTATTTTGTTATGTGCCCAAACTATAGATTCAATTAGCTCTTGCCAATAACCTCTACCGCTGAATAAGAACATTAAACTAAATGCCCATACAAAATGTGCTGCTAGGAATATTAGTCCATATGCAGATAATGCAGATCCATATGATTGAATAACTTGAGAAGCTTGAGCCCAAAGAAAATCTCTTAACCAACCATTAATTGTGATTGCACTTTGCGCAAAATTTCCACCGGTAATATGAGATACATTACCAGATGGAGATACACTACCCCAAACATCTGACTGCATTTTCCAACTAAAGTGAAAAATTGCAACAGAAAGAGAATTGTACATCCAGAATAAACCTAAGAAAACATGATCCCATCCGGATACTTGGCAAGTGCCGCCTCTACCAGGTCCATCGCATGGAAATCTAAATCCAAGATTTGCTTTATCAGGAATTAAGCGAGAATTTCTTGAGAAAAGAAATCCCTTGACTAAGATAAGAACAGTTACGTGAATAGTAAATGCATGTATATGATGAACCATGAAATCTGCAGTTCCTAAAGAGATAGGCATCATTGCTACTTTATTGCCGACAGAAACGACTTCTCCTCCGAATGCATAGCTAGCTGTAGCCAAAGCGTTTGGAGCTGTATTACCAGGTGCCAAAGTGTGTATACTTTGAACCCACTGAGCAAAGATTGGTTGTAATTGGATTGCTGTATCTGAGAACATATCTTGAGATCTTCCTAGTGCTCTCATAGTATCATTGTGAATATATAGTCCAAAAGAGTGAAATCCAAGGAATATACATACCCAATTTAAATGAGAAACAATTGCATCGCGATGTCTAATAATTCGATCCAATAAATTATTGTAGTTTTCAGCTGGATTATAATCTCTAACCATAAAGATTGATGCATGTGCTCCAGCGCCAACAACACAGAATCCCCCAATCCACATATGATGAGTAAATAGTGATAACTGAGTAGGGTAATCAGTTGCAATATAAGGGTAAGGAGGCATAGCATACATGTGGTGTGCTACGATTATGCTTAAGGACCCCATCATTGCTAAATTAATAGCAAGTTGAGCATGCCAAGAAGTTGTTAGAATCTCATATAAACCCTCGTGACCGTTTCCAGTAAAAGGACCTTTATGAGCTTCTAAAATTTCTTTCATGCTGTGTCCAATACCCCAATTAGTCCTATACATGTGACCAGCAGCAAGAAATAAAACTGCAAGTGCTAAATGATGATGAGCAGTATCACTTAACCATAGACCTCCAGTAACAGGGTTTAGGCCTCCTTTAAAAGTTAGAAAATCAGAATACTCAGCCCAATTCAAAGTAAAGAAAGGGACTAGTCCTTTACTAAAACTTGGATACAATTGTGCCATAAGTTCTCTGTTTATTAAAAACTCATGAGGTAATGGTATTTCTTGAGGAGAAACGCCTGAATCTAATAGCTTGTTAATAGGTAGTGACAGATGAATTTGATGTCCTGCCCATCCTAAACAGCCTAGCCCTAAAAGGCCAGCTAAATGATGATTCATCATGGATTCAACATTTTGAAACCATTCTAGTTTTGGCGCTGCTTTATGATAATGAAACCATCCAGCAAACAGCATCAAAGCAGCCATTCCTAAACCACCTATAGCAGTACAGTAAAGTTGAAATTCAGTGGTAATTCCAGAGGCTCTCCATAATTGAAACCATCCAGATGTAACTTGTACACCTTGAAAACCTCCACCTACATCTCCGTTCAAAATTTCTTGGCCGACTATAGGCCAAACAACTTGTGCACTTGGTTTAATACCAGTTGGATTACTCAGCCAAGCAACATAATTAGAGAAACGGGCTCCGTGGAAGTACATTCCACTTAACCATAAAAAGATTACCGCAAGTTGGCCAAAGTGAGCACTAAATATTTTGCGTGAAACTTCTTCTAAAGAACTGGTTTGACTATCGAAGTCGTGAGCATCAGCATGAAGATTCCAAATCCAAGTAGTAGTTTTTGGTCCTTTTGCTAGTGTACGAGAAAAATGACCTGGTTGGGCCCATTTTTCAAAAGAAGTATCTACGGGATTTTTATCAACCGAGATTTTTACCTTCTTTGTCTCTTGCTCTTTTGAGCTAATTGCCATTGAGATTCTCCTCTCTTGAGACAAGGAATCAAAACGCTTATTTCTATGATTGACAGATAAATCTAATAATTTTATTGTTTAGATTTTTGTGCCTTTAGGAAATAAGTTTTCATAATTATATTATAAGCTAAATTCTCTATCTAAATAAATTCTGTTAACAATATGTAAAATGGAAGAATTTTCATTAAGTTTCAACTTTCATTAAAGCTTGACCGCAATCTACTATATCACCATTTTTAACTAAGATTTCAATAATTATTCCCTCAATTTCAGCTTCAATTTCATTCATTAATTTCATGGCCTCAATAATACAGACTGTTTGGTTACATTTTACTATATCACCTACTTGCACGAAAATTTTTTCACCAGGAGCTGGGGAGTGATAGAAAGTGCCCACCATTGGTGAAACTATAGTTGCGTAATTTGTGCTAGGCTTGCTATTTATACTTTCAGTTTTTTTAGGTGGGATGTTGATTGTTTCAGAGTGAATTGACTTAAATATATGAGAACTCTTTAATGATACAACTTCTTGAGGAACTTTTTTGGATGGCTTATTTAAGATAAGTTCAAACTTATTTTTTTTTAGCTTTAATGTCTGTATTTTTTTTCTTTGTACGGAAGACAGTAAATCTTGTAAATCTTTAATAGTAATTTGCACAATTAAAAATACTCCTATGAAATGAATTGCTTTAACAATGGACAAAAACTTTTTATTTATTTTTAATAATTTATTTATTTAGATAAATTAACTCTTCACGGAACATCCATAGCCTTGTATGATTCTCGAATTCTACAATAATTGTGACGCATTGATTATTTATAAATTTTATTCCCCTAATCACTCCTATATCACCAACTCTAACTGCTATATCATTAGCTATTTTGCTTTTACTATACTTAATTCGAACTTTTTGCCCAATAAGCATATTAACATGACTATGTATTTTGCCCAATCTATTTATTATTTAATGTTCAATATAATCTTAATAATAAGATACTTGTTCATATAAAATGAATATAAAACATAATACTATTAGCTAGTATTCTTTTTAGAAAACTAGATCATTTCTTCGATTAATTAAATTCACTATTATATATTTGATCATGCTTATTGCTGACGATTTAGAAAAATTACTAGAAATTTTACCTCACTTTGTTCGAGAACCATTAAAGCAGCATTCTAACAGGAAAAATTTAATAGAAGTTGTTATGGATTTAGGTCGTCGTCCAGAAGCTAGATTTCCAGGAAACCCAGAATATTTATCTCAAAGATCCATCAGTTGGCAAGATTTAGATTATTGTGTAAAAAAGGTTGGGAATTTTAGTGGTGATAACAGAGCAGGCATTGAAAAAACTTTACATCGTATTAGTTCAATGCGTAATAGGGAAGGTAGCATTATAGGTTTAACGTGTCGTGTTGGCCGGGCGGTATTTGGCACTATTAGTATCATCCGAGATTTACTAGAACAGGGCGATTCAATTTTACTATTAGGAAAACCGGGAGTAGGTAAAACAACAGCAGTTAGAGAAATTGCAAGAGTTTTGTCAGATGAAATGGAAAAGAGAGTTGTGATTATAGACACTTCTAATGAAATAGCAGGCGATGGTGATATTCCGCATCCAGCTATAGGTCGTGCCCGCAGAATGCAAGTAGCCCAACCTGATTTACAGCATCAAGTGATGATAGAAGCGGTAGAAAATCATATGCCTGAAGTTATTATTATTGATGAGATTGGTACAGAGTTAGAGGCTTTAGCAGCTCGAACTATTGCAGAAAGAGGAGTCCAGTTAGTAGGTACTGCACATGGAAATTATTTAGAAAGCCTTATTAAAAATCCTACCTTGGCAGATCTCATTGGAGGTATTCAGTATGTTACCTTAGGAGATGATGAAGCGAAAAGGAGAGGAACTCAAAAAAGTATATTAGAAAGAAAGGCTGCACCTGCATTTCAAATTGCAATTGAAATACATGATAGAAAAGCCTGGATAGTCCATGAGAAAGTTGAAGAGACCATAGATCAAATTTTGCAAGGTCATCAGCCTTTTGTTCAAAAGCGACAAATTCAAGATAATGGCCGCATCTTGATTAAGTGTTATCCCTCACAGTCTACAGAAGTGCTATCTACAAATTCTTCAAGTCTCCAAAAAATGAGTAGCTTGAAGCAGAAAACTCATTTTCTGCAGCAAAGAGAAGTAAAAAATAAAACTTTTGATTTGAATAAATTAGAAAATCGTGATACATCTTTATTGTCAACTACTATTAATACTCCTGTAAATATTAATAACCATTCTTTTCAAGTAGAAGCATCGATTCAATATCTATATGCCTATTCTTTGAGTTGGCAGCATATCACATCTGTTATCTCTGCTTTAGATCTTCCAATTATCCTGACAAAAGAGATCGAAAAGTCAGATGCTATTTTAGCTTTACGTAGTCAAGTTAAACAAAATACAAAACTAAGACAAATTGCAAAATCAAGGCAAATTATTATTTACACGATTCAAAATAGTACGGTGCCACAAATTACTCGTGCATTAAGAAAGATATTAAATATCAATACTTCTTCTGATCTTAATTGGGTAAAACTTTGTAAAAGTAAAAAGTTTTATGAAATTCAAGCTCTTCAAGAAGCTAAACTAGCAATAGAAATTATTATTTTAAATGAAAATTCAATAGTTCAATTAACGCCTCGATCAGCTTATATCCGAAAAATGCAGCATAATCTAATTGATAATTACCAGTTAAGAGCTCGTAGTTTTGGAGAAGAGCCGTATCGTAAACTTCGCATTTATCCAGAATAATAGTATATCATATAAATATTTAAAATTTGAGCCCATTTGACTAACTTAGAAATAATGGGAAGGAAATTTTTTTACATAAACTTTAGGAAATAATATATTATGCAAGACAATGAAATTTTTGAAAAAGTTCAAGATATTGTAGCAGAACAACTTGGAATTGAAAAGACAATTGTAACTAGAGAAGCTAACTTTTCAAGTGACCTTGGAGCTGACTCTTTAGATACAGTAGAATTAGTCATGGCAATTGAAGAGAAGTTCGCAATTGAGATACCTGATGAAGATGCAGAAAAAATTACGAATCTGTCAGAGGTTGTAGATTTTATTAAATCAAAGCTTAATACTATCAGCGTATAATTGCTACTAATCAAGAATCAAACGATCTCTTATATGACGGAAAGGGTGGGATTCGAACCCACGGAACCGTAATTAGTTCAACTGATTTCAAATCAGACGCCTTCAACCGCTCGGCCACCCTTCCATACTGATAATATATATTATCAAAAACCTAGACTATATAAAAGTTATTTTATGTCTAGGTTTTATATTAGTTAGTCGTATGTTGCTTTATTGGTAAACTTAACGTTTATAGGATTAACATTTTTCCCAATAGAATGATCAACACTATTTATGCTAGCTCTACCTGCGTTAACTTTTTCTGGAAAAACTCCATCTTTAGGATGTAAATATTGCACTTCCCCATTTGGGAAAACTCTATAAATTTTATAATCAGAAATTTTAAATTTTCCTTTTAACTGAGTACCTAAAGCTAGACACTGCTCTTTCTTCGCTAAATATAGCAAATTTTCTCCATCTCTCATTGTTGCTGTGCCGCCGGTTGGCATTTCGAATTTACTTTCATTCTTGCCGGTCCAAGTTATTGCATACTTTTCTTCCACTTCTGCGGCCCTTAACCAACCGCCAGTGCTTCCGCCAAATGTTGGGGAAGGCATATTTAAGTTAATCGTATCTGGCATTACCAATATTGAGTAAAAAAAGTTTATATATAGTACATTTATATATAGTACAATTTTTACATGTTTACTTAAAGAAAAACTATAACTGCAAGAAATCTTTACTTTTAAGATTCATATGTTAGTTTTGATTTTTATCTTAAATATTAAAAATCATTACAGAGTAAGAATATATTAGTGATTTTTATTTGTTAGTTAAACCTAAAAGTATTACTATGTTTACATAAATTATACGGAAATTTAATATGAAATTAGCTTATTGGATGTATGCAGGCCCAGCTCATATTGGAACTTTGAGAGTTGCTAGTTCGTTTAAAAAAGTACATGCAATTATGCACGCCCCTCTTGGAGATGATTACTTTAATGTAATGCGTTCAATGCTTGAAAGAGATAGAGATTTTACTCCTGTTACGGCTAGTGTAGTAGATCGGCATGTATTAGCTAGAGGTTCGCAAGAAAAAGTAGTAGAAAATATAACAAGAAAAGATAGAGAAGAAAAACCAGACTTAGTTATATTAACCCCAACTTGTACTTCGAGTATTCTACAAGAAGATCTGCAGAATTTTGTTAGTCGAGCCTCAATAGAAACGGAAGCAGATGTTTTATTAGCAGATGTTAATCATTATAGAGTTAATGAGCTTCAAGCTAGTGATAGAACTCTTGAGCAAATTGTTACTTTCTACATGGAAAAAGCCAAATCTAATAATATTTTAACTAAAAAAACTATAAAGCCATCAGTTAATATTATTGGTGCTGTCAGCTTAGGATTTCACAATCAGCATGATATTGCAGAACTAAAAAGATTATTTCATGACTTAGATATACAGATAAATCAAGTTATACCTGAAAATGCTTCTGTCCATGATCTAAAAAATTTACCATCTGCTTGGTTTAACTTTGTTCCTTATCGAGAAACAGGTTTAATGACAGCTTTGTACCTTAAGAAAGAATTCAATATGCCATATATTGATATTACTCCAATGGGTATTGTGCAAACTGCCACTTCTATTAGATCGATTCAGAAGATACTTAATGCTCTTGGAGCAACTGTTAATTATGAGAAATATATAGACGAACAAACTAGATTTATTTCGCAATCAGCTTGGTTTTCTAGATCCATTGACTGTCAAAATTTGACGGGGAAAAAAGCAATTGTTTTTGGAGATGCTACTCACGCAGCTGCAATAACTAGAATCTTGCATCAAGAAATGGGTATACATGTTGCTTGGTGTGGAACTTATTGTAAATATGATGAAGAATGGTTCAGAGAACAAGTAAAAGGCTTTTGTGATGAAGTGATTATTTCAGATGATCATGGTCTTATTGGAGATTTAATCGCAAAGACAGAGCCAGCTGCAATTTTTGGAACACAAATGGAGCGGCATATTGGTAAACGGTTAAATATTCCTTGCGGAGTTATTTCTTCTCCTGTTCATATTCAAAATTTCCCATTAAGCTATCGTCCATTTTTAGGATATGAAGGTACAAATCAAATAGCTGATTTAGTTTATAATTCATTTACTTTAGGTATGGAAGATCACTTGTTAGAAATATTTGGCGGACATGACACGACAGAAGCACTAAGTGTTGGTATTTCAGCTGACGACAGTCTTAATTGGTCAGACGAAGCCCAAAAAGAACTAAGTAAAATACCAGGTTTTGTAAGAGGGAAAGTGAAACGAAATACTGAAAAATTTGCTCGAGATTGTTCTAAAAACTTAATCACTTTAGAATTAATGTATGAGGCAAAAGAAAAAGTAAGCTCTTAACTGTATAAACTATATAAACACCCAACATATATCTGTTATATAATATGGGTGCTTCTAATCTTAACAAGAAATAAGCAATTCTTTTATAAAAGTATATTTATCTTGTCTATTTATTAACTATCTTACTGTATTCCATACAGCTTGTGAATCTATTGGCTTAATTAGGTATATTTTGATTAAATTAAGTATAAGGGACATATACAGAGGAGCTTTCATAAAAGTTTTTACCAATGGTTGAGAGCCTTTTTTATCAATATCAATTAAGGCTCTGTTATTACAAGCACAGCTATCTAAATACTTGAAAAACTTTGGATTATCAACATCTAAAGCAACTGGAAAAACTCTTGCAGCACTTTCGTTAGTTTTTCGGATTACTTGCATATCATATTGCCTAGAATCTAGACCAATAGCATTATAAAAATCAATCCTTTGAAAGTCATTTAAGTACATTGTTGCAAATACACTAAGTAAGAAAAATCTGCACCACATTTTTGCTTTCCAGTCATTTAGAAAATGTGGCTGAGATTTTAATAATGCTGCAAAAAAATCCCCATGACGATTTTCGTCTTGACACCAGTTCTCAAAGAACTTAAAAATAGGATAAATACGATGTTCTGGATACTGTTCCATGTGGCGATAAATAGTGATATATCGCCAGTAACCGATTTTTTCTGATAAATATGTTGCGTAAAAAATAAATTTCGGTGAAAAGAAAGTATACTTTCTAGTCTTTGTTAAAAACCCTAAGTCTAATGATAAATTAAAATCCCCAATAGCTTTATTTAAAAATCCAGCATGGCGAGCTTCATCTCTTGACATTAATAAAAAGCATTCAGCAATAATAGGATTACTGTCTTTCAATTTGCGAGATAATTCTTTATATAGCAGAAAGCCTGAAAATTCTGCCGTACAAGATCTCTCTAGAAATTCAATGAATAAAGATTTGGTTTTGGTCTCTAAATTTGACCATGACTGATTAAATTCTTCGCCTCTAATAAAGTGTTGACTATTATAGTCTGCTCTAAATTCTTCCAAGATAGCAAAAAAATCTTGCTCATTTTCAGAAATATTCATACTAGCCATTTCTTCAAAGTCTGTAGTATAAAATCTAGGTGTTAATAGAGTTTCCCTATTAGGCGCTTCTTCTTTCTGTATTGTTGTTTGCATAGTTTAAGCAATAAATTCCTTTTTTATACTGCGAAGCAGATTACTGTTATATATATTATTTATTCGTATACTAATTTTTACAATAATTTCTATTAAAAAATACTATGTATATTTTTATTTAATTATCTTATTAGATTTGGATTTCATTTGAGATAGATCAAAAGATTAAATATACATTTACTATTTATTCTAAATCTAATCTTTTCTAAATGCATTAAAAATACGAATTAAGTATTACTCTGTTATAATTAGCTTATTATATAATGATATCCTTAATATTAAGGATATTATGTTTTAAGTAAAAGAGATCTTATTTTTCGGGATATTATTATGGATATTTTAAGTTTAGGTTGGGCGGCTCTAATGGCAATGTTTACATTTTCTATTGCTATGGTAGTTTGGGGTAGAAACGGCTTCTAAATACTGCTGTGATATTGTATACAAAATTTCAAAAATAATAAGGAAAGCTAAAAATGGGCAAAGAGATTGTAGAAAGTGCTATTTTAAGTTCTGTTTTAGTTCTAGTAGGCCTAGCAGTAGGATTTTTGCTCTTAAAAGTACAAGGTGAGTAAATATTATTTAATTTAATAAGACAATCAAAATTTCTAAAGTGATTGTCTTTATTCTACTTTACTAATTTTTTCAAAATGGAACAAATTTTAAAATTTCTCTGGTATATCTCAACAATAATATTGGTATTTAGTATACTTATACATAATCCTAAGTCTGAAGGCTTAGGTACTATAGGTTCTCAAAATCAATTCTTTAGCAATACTCGTAGCACTGAAAACACTTTAAATAAAGTCACCTGGCTTTTTTTAGCTTTATTTTTACTATTTACTACCATTCTTGCAATTAATTAAGCTTATTTTTATTTAAACTCGATAAATAAATGTTTGAGATAATAAATTTTAACTTCAATGAATTTATATAACAATCAATGTCCTGTACCTCTTGAGCAACAACCAGTCAATGAATATAATTCTTTAAAAAATTCTTGGTTCTTTTGCTGGCCAACTTTGAGTAGTCATTCATATAATAAGAAAATTACTATCACCCTTATTGCAACTTGTTTTCTAGTAAGTCCTGTATTACTTTCGATTTTTCCAATTGCTAAACTGCCTTTGAAATTTTTCTTTTCAGAATTTATAATTTCTAGTTTGATAACCTGTTTTATTTTAATCAGACTTTATTTAGGATGGTCTTATGTTGTTAAGAGGTTAATGAGTGCTACTGTATTTTACGAAGAATCAGGATGGTATGATGGTCAAATTTGGGTAAAGCCTTCAGAAATATTAGTCAAAGATCGATTCATAGGTTTATATGAAGTTTTCCCTCTATTAAATAAAATTAAAAATACTTTATCTTGTTTAAGCCTAATGACCACTGCACCGGCTATTTTATTTTTTTATTTTTAAAATAGGATTTATATTTGCTTTTATATCTATGGATAGACTACTATTATTCTATATATTCGCGGGGTAGAGCAGTCTGGTAGCTCGTCGGGCTCATAACCCGAAGGTCAATGGTTCAAATCCATTCCCCGCTATAAGAATAGTATTATTATATAATCTGTGGATTTTGTAATTTAAAAAAGACTAGCAGCATTTTCATATATACTAAATTTTGTTATATAATAATTTATTAAATAACAAAATTATATTAATTCTTCTGGAAAAAATTAATGATTTCAGGACACAATTGTCTTCAAGTAGGCCAGATCGCGCCTGACTTTTCAGCTACAGCTGTTTATGACCAAGAATTTAAAACAATAAAATTATCTGACTTTAAAAATAAGTATGTCATCTTATTTTTTTACCCTTTAGATTTTACTTTTGTTTGCCCTACAGAAATAACCGCGTTCAGTGATAAGTATTCTGATTTTTCTGAACTTAACACAGAAATCTTAGGCGTTTCTGTGGATAGCGAATATTCTCACTTAGCTTGGTTGCAAACAGATCGAGAATCTGGTGGATTAGGAGATCTTGAGTATCCTTTAGTATCAGATCTAAAAAAAGAAATTAGCATTGCCTATAATGTATTAAATAGTGGGGGTGTAGCCCTAAGGGGATTATTTATTATAGATCCTAAAGGTATAATTCAATATTCTACCGTTAACAATCTGGAGTTTGGAAGAAGCGTTGAAGAAACTTTAAGAGTTCTGCAAGCAATTCAATATGTTCAAGCCCATCCAGATGAAGTATGTCCAGCAAATTGGAAACCTGGTGATAGAACAATGAATCCGGATCCTATAAAATCTAAAAATTATTTTGCGGCTGCATAATTTGTGGAAATTAAATATTTGGATAACATATTAGTGGTGCCGCCTAATTATCTTTTAACATGGAAAATTAATATTATGGTTAGTAGCTTAGCTAATGAACTAAGAGAAGGAACAACAAAGTCACATAGCATGGCAGAGAATGTAAGTTTTGTTAAATCTTTTTTAGGTGGAGTTGTAGATAAAAAATCATACCGTAAATTAATTGCTAACTTATATTTTGTATATTCTGCTATAGAGGAAGAGATTCTTTTAAATAAAGATCACCCAGCTATCAAACCAATATATTTTACAGAATTAAATAGAAAAACTAGCTTGGCTAAAGATTTAAATTATTATTATGGACCAGATTGGTTAAATATTATTGAGCCATCTTCTGCAACTCAAGTATATGTTAATAGAATTCACAATATTGGTAATAAGCAACCAGAACTATTAGTCGCACATGCTTATACGCGTTATCTCGGAGACTTGTCTGGAGGTCAAGTTTTAAAAAAAATAGCTAGAGGAGCAATGAATCTCTCTGATGAGAGAGGTACAAAATTTTATGATTTTGACGAGATAGAAGATGATAAAATCTTTAAAAATAATTATAGATCTGCTCTAGATACAATCCCGTTATCCGACGAACAGGTCCAAAATGTTGTCGCAGAAGCTAATATTTCATTTACTTTAAATATGAAAATGTTTGAAGAGTTAAATTCCAGCATTGTAAAAATAATAACAATGATAATTGTCAGTACTGTGCGAAAATTTACACTAAAGTCAATCTTAGCTACTGCTGATTAATTTTTTGTGACCATATATAAATTGTTTCATTGAATTTCTGTAGTAAGTAATTTAATTTGTGTTAAGATTATCTGAAGTATTGAGAAGTCTAATGTCTTTAGACTTTTCATACTTTTGCTAATAATTACAATTTTACAATATGCCTAAGCTAAAAACATCAAAAGCAATTGCAAAAAGATTTAAAGTTTCTTCTTCAGGAAAAATTCTTCGACATAAAGCCTCAAAAAGTCATTTACTCCAAAAGAAGTCTTCAAAACACAGACGGCATCTTTCCTCCACATGTCAAGTTGATTCTAGAGATGCAAAGAATATCTCTATTAATCTACCTTATTTATAATTCGAAAGTGTTCAAACATAATAATCATAGGTAATCTAATTTCAAGTAATATTTTATGAGCAGAGTAAAAAGAGGTAATGTAGCAAAAAAAAGAAGAGCTAAAGTATTCAAGCTTGCTAAGGGATTTAAGGGAGCGCATAATTCTTTATTTAGGACGGCGAAACAGCAAGTTCTCAAAGCTCTAAGATACTCTTATGTTGGTCGAAAAAGAAAGAAAAGAGATTTTCGTCGCCTTTGGATAACAAGGATTAATGCTGCAGCACATAGTCAAGGTATGAATTATAGTACCTTTATTACTGCATTGAAAAAAGATAATATTGCATTAAATCGCAAAATGCTAGCACAGTTAGCTAGCAATGACATTAAGGCTTTTCAAGCTATTTTAGAAACAGTAAAAAATTAGTTAACATTTTTCAATTCTAGCAAGTATTCTATGACAATCTTGTGATTATGAAATGTGTTAACTCTTTTAAGCTAGATACAGGTGCAGATTTTGGTAAAAACTGTAGGCAGCAAAGTGCTGCCTGCACCTGTTCTTTTGCTAAATCTTTCGCTTTAGTAATTCCACCGCTCTTTTTAATTAAAAACAAGGCCAAGGAAATATCTCTTTCATCAGAAAATTCTCTTTGTATTAACTGGTCTAATTTACCTTCTTGTGTTAATGCAAAAAGTATAGGAGCAGTTAAATTTCCGTTCATAAAATCTGCCCCAGATGGCTTACCTAAACTTTTAGTAGATCCTGCTATATCTAATACGTCATCCATAATTTGAAATGCTAAGCCCATATGTTTACCATATAAATAAAGATCATTATGCATTTGAGAATTTAAATCATTCAGCATAGCTGCTCCTCTGCAGCTAGCAGCAACTAAAGAAGCTGTTTTATAAAATGATTTCTCAATATAATCATCTATTGAAATACTTGGGTCAAAATGAACTAAGCCTTGTCTTATTTCCCCTTCAGCAAAGTCTGTAATTACTTTTGTAATTACTTTAACTACTTCTAAGTTCCCAATGTTAGCTAAATACCAAGAAGATTGCGCAAAAAGAAAATCTCCAGCTAGTACCGCAATCTTCGTGTTGAATAATTTATGAACAGTTTTTTCTCCCCTTCTTGTCGAACACTCATCGATGACATCATCGTGTACTAAGCTTGCAGTATGTATAATTTCAGTAATTTCAGCTAGCCTTCTTTGACCAGGCTTAATTTCTTGCTGTTCAGATGTTGACTTAGCTACTAGCAGTACAATTGCAGGTCTCAAACGTTTTCCTCCGGCTTCAAATAAATGTTTTGCAGCTGCATATAAAATAGGATGACGTGTTCCTGCTACCGACTTAAGATTATGCTCGACACTGTATAACTCTTTTTCGATAGGATGAAATAAAGATGATGATGTAGCCATTTATTTAAGAATATATAGAAATACTAAGTGATTAACTATTAATAATAGTCATTTTTTTAAGATAATTCGATTTACTTATATTTATATTCATTTTAACTATTATGCTAATACTGTATTAGTATTTTCTATCTGACTTTTTAACATCTGTAGTATAAGCAAAATTAATTTGATATACTAAACTAGTTTTAGAGAATTGTGAAAGCTCTTAGTAAAAAGTATTCAATAGTTTTGATTATTATTGGTTTGTTTCTTATTGAAGACTTGGACTTGAAAATCCCTATATATAATATAATTAGATTTTGCCTTATAAATTATGAGTTATCCTAAAAAAGTTGAATTGCCCCTGACTAACTGTAATCAAATAAATCTTACTAAACATAAGTTATTAGTTTTATATGAGGATATGTTATTAGGTAGAAATTTTGAAGATATGTGCGCTCAGATGTATTACAAAGGCAAAATGTTCGGTTTTGTTCATCTCTATAATGGTCAAGAAGCAGTATCGACAGGTGTGATTAAATTATTAGATTCAAAAGATTATGTCTGTAGTACTTATCGAGATCATGTTCATGCCTTAAGTAAAGGAGTGCCTTCTCAAAATGTGATGGCTGAATTATTTGGGAAAGAAACTGGTTGTAGCAGGGGACGAGGTGGATCAATGCATATTTTTTCTGCTCCTCATAATTTCTTAGGTGGATTTGCATTCATTGCTGAAGGAATACCAGTCGCAACAGGTGCTGCATTTCAAAGTATTTATAGGCAGCAAGTATTAAAAGAGCCAGGAGAATTAAGAGTCACAGCTTGCTTTTTTGGTGATGGCACGACTAACAATGGTCAATTTTTTGAATGTTTAAATATGGCAGTTCTTTGGAAGCTGCCTATTATATTCGTTGTTGAAAACAATCAGTGGGCCATAGGTATGGCACATCACCGGTCATCATCAATCCCAGAGATACATAAAAAAGCAGAAGCTTTTGGTCTACCTGGCATTGAAGTTGACGGAATGGATGTACTAGCTGTGAGACAAGTCGCAGAAAAAGCAGTAGAACGAGCAAGACAAGGTCAAGGTCCAACGTTAATAGAAGCACTAACATATCGATTTAGGGGCCATTCTCTTGCCGACCCTGATGAATTACGGTCAAGACAAGAAAAAGAAGCTTGGGTAGCACGGGATCCTATTAAGAAACTTAAAAAACATATTTTGGACAATCAAATAGCTAGTTCAGATGAGCTAAATGATATCCAAAGTTCAGTTAAGATAGATTTAGAACAATCAGTTGAATTTGCAATGTCTAGCCCAGAACCTAATATCTCAGAACTTAAACGTTATCTTTTTGCAGACAATTAAATTCAAGTATTTGTGCAACTATAAAACTAAATATCAAAATGAGCAAAGTTTTTATGTTTGACGCTTTAAGAGCGGCAACAGATGAAGAGATGGAGAAAGATTTAACTGTCTGTGTAATAGGTGAAGATGTTGGCCATTATGGTGGCTCTTATAAAGTAACAAAAGACTTACACAGTAAATACGGAGATTTAAGAGTTCTTGACACACCAATAGCGGAAAATAGCTTTACTGGTATGGCAATTGGTGCAGCTATAACAGGGTTAAGACCAATTGTTGAAGGGATGAATATGAGTTTTTTACTACTGGCGTTTAATCAAATCTCTAATAATGCAGGAATGTTACGCTATACTTCTGGAGGCAATTTCACATTGCCTTTAGTTATTAGAGGACCTGGAGGAGTTGGTAGACAATTAGGTGCAGAGCATTCTCAAAGATTAGAAGCTTATTTTCAAGCTATTCCTGGACTAAAGATTGTTGCCTGCTCAACACCTTATAATGCTAAGGGACTACTAAAGTCCGCGATTCGAGATAATAATCCAGTTGTATTTTTTGAGCATGTTCTTCTTTATAATTTACAAGAAGAAATTCCTGAAGATGAATATTTAATACCTCTTGATAAAGCGGAAGTAGTTCGTAAAGGGAAAGATATTACTATACTAACATACTCTAGAATGAGACATCATGTTACTGAGGCATTACCGTTATTACTAAATGATGGTTATGACCCAGAAGTCTTAGATCTTATTTCTCTAAAACCATTAGATATAGACTCAATTTCTGTATCTGTAAAAAAAACTCATCGAGTTTTAATTGTAGAAGAATGTATGAAAACAGCTGGAATAGGAGCAGAGCTAATTGCACAAATTAATGAACATCTCTTTGATGAATTAGATGCTCCTGTAGTTAGATTATCTTCGCAAGATATACCAACACCATATAATGGTAGTTTAGAGCAAGCGACAGTTATTCAACCTCATCAAATTATAGATGCTGTTAAAAATATAGTAAATTCTTCAAAGACAATAACTACATAATACAAAAACTGGTACAAGCCATTAGTAAAGTTTTTTATGATTTACTTATAGTAAGTGCCAGTACTTTTTAAAACTAAAAGTTCATTTCGGCTGCTTGAACTTTTTCGAATTGCTTTTTCTTTAAGACAAAGAAAATCTGTGCTAATACACTTACGAAAAAGAAAGCAATCATGCCTTTAATTCTATTGGGGCTTTGCAAAACAATTTCTGTTTCATTTTGACCAAAACCACCCACATTAGGATCTTTACTAATAGCTTGATCTAGTTGTATAGTTTCACCTTCCCTAACCTTCAGTTCTACGCCAGCTGGAATGCTTTGATTGACTTCGGAATCCTTAGTGCTAGTTATGTGAACTATAAAGCCTCCTTTTTCAAGAGCCTCAATTTTATTTATTTTACCACTCGCTGATGCAGAGATAAGATTGTTATTACTTTTATCTCCTGTTGGGTAAATTTGGCCTCTTCCTCTGTTACCTCCAACATATATTGGATATTTGAAAAAATGAGCCTGCTTATCTTTAGCTGGATCTGGAGATAATATTGGAAATATTATTTCTCTATTCTTGTCACCAGGAATAGGTCCAATTACTAAAATATTACTTTGTTTAGTACTATATGGCTGAATGTATAAGTTTTTGGTTTTTTCTTTCAATTCAGGAGACAGTCTATTGGCAGGAGCAAGTTTAAATCCTTCTGGTAATATAACAACCGCTCCTACATTTAGCCCGCCCTTACTTCCGTTACCTAAAATTTGTTTAGCATTATTGTCATATGGTATTTTTACAACAGTTTCGAATACAGTATTGGGAAGTACTGCTTGAGGAGCTTCAATTTCTACAGGCTTTTGAGCTAAGTGACAATTTGCACAAACTATTCTACCAGTTGCTTCTCTCGGGCTTTCATAAGCTTGCTGAGCATAGATAGGAAATGCATTACTAGAATTAGGCGCTATGCAAATAATATTTAAAATAGTTAGTAAAAGCGTGCAAGAATAGATAGACTTTTGAATTAAGTTAATTAGACTATTTAGCTTCATTTTTCTGTTTTTTTGGATAAAATATTAAGACAGATTTTTCTGCCAAAAGAATTAAGAGTCATTACTTTAATTAAGTGTAAAAAAACTATTAATTAGACTTACTGCTATAACTATATAATGAATAAGTATGTATATAAATAAAACTTGTAATAAATTACTTTTTACGTCGATATAAATTACCATAATTGCTAATTAAATTTCTCGATTTAATTGAAACTTTTCTCTACTATTTTCTCAAGAGAAATAGTATGATAACTCCGCTGAAATATAGAGCTAAAACAGCTGAAGACATAATGATTTGCGTAACTGGATCCGTAGAAGGTGTTAAAACAGCACCTATAATTGTTGATATAATAATAATATATCTCCATGCCAGCAACATTTGACTTGCAGAAACTGTTCCAGATATACCTAGTAGTAGCTGTATAATAGGAATTTCAAATGCTAACCCAGTACTAAATAAAAGAAGCAAAATAAAGTCAAAATATTGTTCAAAAGACCATAAAGGTTCCACTATATCCGCACCATAGCTAATTAAAAAGTTTAAGGCTGCTGGTGCCAGAACAAAATAAGCAAAGATTCCGCCTACTATAAATAGAACTATTGAACCAATTAAAATAGGCAAAATGACTTTTCTCTCTTTATTAGTCAAACCCGGTAATATGTATAATATTACTTGATATACTCCAAAAGGAGTTGTTGCGACAATACCGCAGTAAATTGCGATTTTTATAGATGAAAAAAAATATTCTCCTGGTGCTAATTGTAAAAATTTAATACCTATAGCGGGAGCTTGGAATATTTCAACGATTATTTTGATTTGTGTAAAGCTAATTGTTGCAGCTAACAAGAAAAAAATAAACACAAATACAGTTCTTTGTCTTAATTCTTCTAAATGCTCTGTAATAGACATTGGTACATCATTTTCAGGTAAATTTTCGGAATTCGTATTTATATTAGCTAAAAGATTATTTTGTGGTTCTAAACTCATAACAAGTGCTGATTAAGATTGTTTATTTTAAAGAATATAGAGAACTAGTTTAAAAGAATTAAGCGTGACAACAATTGTATAATTATTGGATATATAATAGTTTACCTAATTAACTAGCTTTCGTAGAATAAATATTTGATTTTATGATCTGTGCAATTTATTCAGTATACTCTATTTAACATCAATACTTTATTAGTCTCAGGTAAATATAAAAGCGTCTGCTACTTTTTAATTGTTTCATAAATGTTAATAGAAGTATTACAAAATTTGTATTTATGGAAGGTAGTTGAGAGACTATCTGTACTATAAATATTAGTACCTAATACTATAAAAAAATGTGCTTACATAGTAGCTCTTCAGGCATAAAAGAATAAAGTGTTATTTATATTAGTCTGTAAGTAAAATAAGTTAAGGAGATAAATAAAATAATGAGTATAAAAGCAAGCGGTGGAAGCCCATTAGCACGCCCCCAGCTTTATCGGACTGCCTCAATTTTGACAATTACTCAAGCAGAGCAGCAAGACCGATTTTTACAGCTTGGCGAATTAAACCAATTAGTCTCTTTCTTAAATTCTGGTCAAAAAAGATTAGAGGTTGCAGATATTTTAACTAAAAATGCAAATATTCTTGTAGCTCGAGCAGCAGATAAAATATTTGTAGGAGGTTCTGCAATATCTTATTTAGAGAGACCACAAGCAGCAGTTATTATTGCAGGAGACCAAAGTTCTAGAGACAAAATTAATGAGCTATCTGGCAATATTCAAGGTGATTTTGGTCAAAGCTTTCGCTCATTATTTAATGCAGGAGGTGCAACACCTCCTGGCTTTAAGCCAATTAATGTTTTGCGGTACGGTACTACAAGAATGAGAAAATCTTTAAGAGACCTAGATTGGTTCTTAAGGTACCTAACATATGCAATTGTGTCAGGTGATCCTAATATTCTATCAGTTAATATTAGAGGTTTAAGAGAACTTATCGATAACGCCTGTTCAAGTGCAGCTGCAATTGTTGCCTTAAGAGAAATGAGACGTACTGCTTTGGCAATATTTGAAGAGGATATTAAAGGCCAAGACTTGGTACGAGAATACTTCAATGTTGTTATTTCTGAATTCGAAGCTCCATCTTTGACTGATAAGTTAAGAAAGAGAGAATCTACTGATTTACAAGGATTGCGCCTCCCGCAAACGTATTCTCAGGCAGGTGTCTCAACTCCTCGATTTGTAATGAAATCTAGTTTATCTGCTGATGAAAAAAATACGGTTGTTAAAGCGTGTTATAGACAAATTTTTGAGAGAGATATTGCTAAAACATATGATCTTTCATTATCGAATTTGGAATCTCAAGTAAAAAATGGTCAAATTTCAATTAAAGAATTTATTCGCTCTTTAGGTACATCTAATATTTATAGAAAACAGTTCTATGAGCCTTTTGTAAATAGTAGAGCATTAGAATTAGCATTTAGGCATTTTTTAGGTAGAGGGCCTAGTTCTTTAGAGGAATTTCAAAAATATTTCGCAATCCTGTCTGCTACGGGTTTAAGTGGGCTTGTGAATGCAATTTTAAATTCAGCAGAATATGCAGATTATTTTGGAGAAGAAACAGTTCCTTATTTTAGAAAATTAGGTGAAGAGCCGCAAGAATGTCGTAATTGGGGTCCTCAAATAGATCTACTGAATTATAGTGCTCCCTTTCGTAAAGTACCGCAATTTATAACTCTATTCAGCGATTATAAGCAATCACTACCAGATCAACATCCTTATGGAACTGGCAACGATCCTTTATCCATCCAATTTGGAGCTATCTTTCCTAAGGAAAACAAAGATCCAAGGAAAAGACAAGCTATTTTTGGTAAAGATACTAGAAGAATTCTAGTGAGGCGGGGACCTGGAATATATAACCAAATTAGTAATCCGCAAGTGAGACCGAAATCTGCTGGTTCGTTAGGTCCAAAAATTTTCAAGCTATCAAATACACTTGTAGCAACAAACTCCTCTGCAAATTTCGAAAATTCAGTTGATGTTATAGCAAAAGTCTCTTATCTTAGAGTTTTTGGCAGAGAAGTATATCAAGAAGAGAAATTGCTTCTTAGACCAATTGAAAGCCAATTACAGGATGGTCAAATTTCTGTTCGCGAATTTATTAGACAGTTAGCAAAATCTAGCATATTCAGATCTCTTTATTGGGAACCTTTATATATCTGTAAAGCGATTGAATATATTCATAATCGTTTATTAGGCAGACCTACCTATGGTCGTCAAGAGATTAATAAATATTTTGATATTGCCTACAAAGAAGGATATTATCAAGTTGTAGATGCAATAATTGATAGTCCTGAATATATTGAAACTTTTGGAGAAAATGTTGTACCGTATGAAAGGTATACTACACCAGCTGGTATTGCATTAAGAAGCTTGAGACCAGGTATCATTGATCAAAGATTTAAAAAAGTTATTAGTAGTAAATCTTCTAGGTTTGTTGAACTTGGTAAAGTTAAAGAAATACGGAGTAGCAATGATATTCAATCTCGTATTGCACAAGGGGTTACTGCTCTAAGAGATCAATCTGTTATATTCGATGTAAACCAAAATAGTTCGCAAGAAGTTTTAGAGCAAGCTTTACGGGCTGCCTATCGTCAAATTTTCGAAAGAGATCTTAATTCATTCAGTATTGGGGGAGAGTTTTTAGACATAGAATCATCTTTCTTAAATAAACAGATTAATGTTAAAGAACTAATACAAAAATTAGCATTGTCTGAATTATATGGAAAAGAGTTCTATCAACCATATCCAAATACAAAAGTTATAGAGTTAGGTACAAAACATATACTTGGAAGAGCTCCAAATAATCAGGCTGAAATACGATTTCTTAACCAAATTCTAGCTTCTAAAGGTTTATCTACCTTTGTTGAAACTCTAGTTAATAGTTCTGAATATGATTCTGTATATGGAACAAATACTGTTCCATATAGAAGATTTCCAACTTTACCTGCTGCTAATTTTCCCAATACAGAAACTTTATATAACAGACTAACTAAGCAAAATGTGTCAGTTGTTGTACCTAGTTTTAAAAAAGTACTAGGTAACCAATAACATTAGGTCCTGAATTAAGCTTTGTTGCTTTAGTACTTACCTTTATATTGAGGTCAAAGCTTACATCATTTATATACCTTAGCTGCTAATTTTTTTGAAAGATTGAATATCATCTGAGTTATATCATAAGTAATTAGTATTAAGCTTTTTTTAAGCAGGAGTTTTATCCATGAGTATAGTTACAAAGTCAATTGTAAATGCAGATGCAGAAGCAAGATATTTAAGTCCAGGCGAATTAGATAGAATTAAAAGTTTCGTTCTTTCCGGACAACGTCGTCTAAGGATTGCTCAAATTTTAACGGATAATCGTGAACGTATTGTTAAGCAAGGTGGTCAACAATTATTTCAAAAAAGACCGGATGTTGTTTCTCCAGGTGGTAATGCATATGGAGAAGAAATGACAGCTACTTGTCTTAGAGATCTTGATTACTATCTTCGTTTAGTAACTTACGGAATAGTTGCAGGAGATGTAACACCAATTGAAGAAATTGGTTTAGTCGGTGTTAAAGAAATGTATAACTCTTTAGGTACACCAATTTCTGGAGTTGCTGAAGGTGTAAAATGCATGAAAAGTGTAGCTTGCTCACTTCTTGCAGGTGAAGATTCAGCAGAAGCGGGTTTTTACTTTGACTACACTTTAGGTGCAATGCAGTAATATAGACTTGAATATATAGACTATTTTTTTATATCTCCGTAGTCCCCAATATTTAAAATTAAGGAATTTTTAAAAGTTATGCAAGACGCAATTACTTCTGTTATTAATGCAGCTGACGTTCAAGGTAAATATTTAGATGATAGTTCAGTTGAAAAACTAAGGGGCTATTTTCAAACAGGTGAATTACGTGTAAGAGCTGCTGCTACTATTGCAGCTAATGCTGCAACAATTATTAAAGAATCTGTAGCCAAATCTTTGCTTTATTCGGATATTACTCGCCCTGGTGGAAACATGTATACCACTAGACGTTATGCCGCATGCATTCGTGATTTAGATTATTACTTACGTTATGCTACTTATGGAATGCTAGCAGGTGATCCTTCTATCTTAGAAGAGCGTGTACTAAATGGATTAAAAGAAACATATAATTCTCTTGGTGTTCCTATCGGTGCCACAATTCAAGCTATTTTAGCTATGAAAGAAGTTACAATAAGTTTAGTAGGACCAGATGCTGGAAAAGAAATGGGCTTATATTTTGACTACATATGTTCTGGCCTAAGTTAACTTAATCTATAAAGTAAAAATCAAATAATAAAACCCTAGTAATAAATATTACTAGGGTTTTACTTTAATTTAATATTGCATAACTAATTATTTATGCACTTGCTGCCGTTGCAGCTTGTACTCGAGCTCGAGCTTTTCTTATATTTTGAGTTGCTTCTATCTTTTCTTTACTAGAAGAAGCATCATTAAGTAATTGAGTTGCAGTGTCTAAATTCTTTTCAGCTTCAACTAAATCAATTTGGCTAGCTTCCTCTGCGCCATTCACTAAGATAGTCAGTTGATTATTTTCAATTTCTGCAAAGCCGCCAAGTAAGACGATTGGCATCCACTCTTTATCTACCCTAACTCTCATTACCCCAATATCTAAAGCTGTTAATAAAGGTGCATGTCCTGTTAAAATACCTAGTTGACCTGTACTACTTGGTAAAATAATCTCTTGAGCTTCTGCATCCCAAACAGTACGATCTGGCGCAATAATTCTGATGTTTAAAGTCATTATTCTATTAATCCTTCATACTGTCAGCTTTTTGTATAGCTTCATCAATATCTCCAACTAAGTAAAATGCTTGTTCAGGTAAATCATCTAATTCACCTTTTAAAATCATTTGAAATCCTTTTATAGCATCCTCTAAAGAAACATATTTTCCAGGAGAACCTGTAAATACTTCGGCTACAAAGAAAGGTTGCGATAAAAATCTTTCAATTTTTCTAGCTCTTGATACGGTTTGTCTATCTTCTTCAGAAAGCTCATCAAGACCTAGAATGGCAATAATATCTTGTAGTTCTTTATAACGCTGAAGTGTAGATTTTACTTCTTGAGCGGTAGAATAATGATCAGTTCCTACAATCCCCGGCTGTAGCATTGTTGACGTTGAATCTAATGGGTCAACAGCTGGATAAATACCCTTTGCAGCTAAGTTTCTAGAGAGAACTGTTGTCGCATCTAAATGAGCAAATGTAGTTGCAGGAGCAGGATCAGTTAAATCATCAGCTGGTACATAAACGGCTTGAATTGATGTAATAGATCCTTCTGTTGTTGAAGTAATTCTTTCTTGCAGTGCTCCCATCTCTGTTGCTAAAGTTGGTTGGTAACCAACAGCAGATGGCATACGTCCTAATAAAGCAGATACTTCAGATCCTGCTTGTACAAAGCGAAAAATATTATCAATAAATAGTAGAACATCTTGTTTATTAATATCTCTAAAGTATTCAGCCATAGTTAGTGCAGTTAACCCAACACGCATACGAGCTCCTGGCGGTTCATTCATTTGACCATACACCAACGCTACTTTAGATTCCTTTAAATTATCCTCATTAATTACTTTAGATTCTTTCATTTCCATGTAAAGGTCATTTCCTTCTCTTGTTCTCTCACCTACGCCACCAAATACAGATACCCCACCGTGAGCTTTCGCAATATTGTTTATTAATTCCATAATTAATACTGTCTTACCTACGCCAGCTCCACCAAACAAGCCAATTTTGCCCCCTCTTCTGTAAGGAGCTAATAGATCTACAACTTTAATACCAGTTTCAAAAATAGATGGTTTTGTTTCTAATTTTGTAAAAGCAGGTGCAGGTCTATGAATAGGCAGAGTGCTTTCTGAACTAACTGGGCCTAAGTTATCTACTGGTTCACCTAAAACATTAAAAATTCTTCCTAATGTATTTGTTCCTACTGGTACAGATATAGGAGCACCAGTATCAACAACTTCAACTCCTCTTTTTAGTCCCTCAGTAGAACTCATAGATACAGCTCTTACTTTATTATCTCCCAGAAGTTGTTGAACTTCACAAGTGATAGTTCCATCAGTACTTTGAACTTTTAAAGCATTAAATACTTTCGGAAGTTGACCGTTAGGAAATGCGATGTCTAAAACTGGTCCGATAATTTGAGTAACAGATCCGGTACTTTTTGTTGTACTAACCATTTTTTTTCTTCATATTCATAAATATAGTCAATAGATTTAATTTCAATGTCTCTATTCAGCCTAAAAAAATAATTGCTGTAATACATATTACAATATCTTTTAAGATGAAATTATTACAATTTTTATTCATTAATATTATTATATTCTAAATCTATTAGTATCCCTGTATATTTTTCATTCGACCTGTCGTTTTGAGCCAGTTTTGAGCTTCAATATAATTATCTGGAGCTAGTTTAATCGCTTGCTGCCAATATTGCGCAGCTTTATCGAACATCAATTTAGATAATTCTATATTTTTTTCTTCAACAGCTTGAACTCCCTGATAGTGATATATTACAGCTATATTATTCAGAGCTTGAGGCAATTTAAAGTTTAATTCTAATCCTTGGTGATAATATTCAAGCGCTTTAATGTATTCACCATTACTTGCATAGATTAATCCTATGTTGTAGAGTATATAACTTCTATCATAGGGATCTTCTTCTAATTTCAAGGCTTCATAATAGTTCTCAAGAGCTTCTGCATATTCACCTTCAGACTGTGCTGACATTCCATCTCGATAATAAGAGAATGCTTCTTTTTCTTCTTTACTAGTTGGAAGTATTTTTAATACAATATCAGCTAATACTGTAAAAGTCTTGTCAATGAAATTATCATTTTTCTGAGATCTTGGCATAATTGGCTTGGAGTTAATTAACGATTATTACTTAATTGTAAAGCTTTTTAGATCTTAAGAAGAATTTATTCTAAACCTAGCCTTAAGTAAGTATTTTTAAAATCTATGAAAATAATAATATTCAGATAAATAGATTGTATACCGACAAATTAAAATGTTATGCATGTCGACATAAAATTTTCATAACTTATATAACAAAAATGACTTTAGTGTTATATTAGATCTAATTAAAAAGATATCGACTTGTCTAGATATTAATATTATAGTGACGGTATTTTTATTTATGTTAAGTTCTATACGAAAAGTAGAAAATTACTATTAGGCAATAAAAAAACTTTCATGTTCTTAAATAATCAAAATTTTGAAAAGAAAACTTCTTCATATAGTACGAATAACAACTCGTCCGAAAAAATAGTAGATCTCAAAAATCCACAATTTATTTATAAAATTAGACTCGAATCCACTAGTACCGATAATTTGTTACATCTTGATATTGACAAGTCCGAAACGGATGGACCTAATACTGAACAGCACTTAGAGCTAAGCTCTCCTCCTAGAATAGATAAAAAAAATAAGAACTTTAATAAGGCTCATGATTTATTAGATAATAAAAAAAATAAAAATAGGCAAAGAAAAAAAATAAAAAATAAAATTCATATTGATGATGATGATGATAATTTTAGCGATTCTACTTCTAATTCAGCCCAAACCGCAGGGGATTTAGCAATATCTTTAATGCGTCCACCTAAACCAAGATCACAGTCAATTAAAAAAGTTATTGGAAATAATAAAATTCCACAACAGAAAAAGCAACAAGTGGCCTCAAGTATAGACCAATCTATTACTTTGCCAAATTCTCCACCAGAATCTATTAGTCTTATTAATCCTTTAACTATTCAAGAACTATCAAGGTTGATTTGTATACCAGAAACTGATATTATCAAATATCTCTTTTTAAAGGGAATATCAGTTACGATTAACCAAACTGTTGATAATACGATTATCTCATCAGTAGCTAAGAATTTTGGTATAGCAGTAGACTCACAGGAACAAAATAATAAAAAGAAGAAGCTGACGAACTTAGATATCCCAGTTATTGTAGACAATCATCATTGTGTAAATCGACCACCAGTTGTGACAATTCTGGGACATGTTGATCACGGTAAAACTTCACTACTAGATTATATTCATAAATCCAATAATGCGAATAAAGAAGTCGGTGGGATTACTCAAAATATTGTTGCTTATGAAGTTGAATTTAAACATCAGCAAATCGTCTTTTTAGACACTCCTGGACATGAAGCATTTACGAGTATGAGGTCTAGGGGAGCTAATTTAACGGATATTGCCATTATTATTATAGCTGCAGATGATGGAATTAAGCCTCAAACAATAGAAGCTATCCAGCATCTTCAAAAAGCCAATGTGCCCTTTATCGTTGCAATTTCTAAAATAGATAAAAATTTAGATAGTGTAGATAAAATTCAACATGATTTAGTGGCACAGAATGTGATCTCTGAAAAGTTAGGAGGATCAGTCCCAATAATTCCTATTAGTTCTGTTACAGGGGAGAATATTGATAAACTACTAGAAACAATTCTATTATTAGCAGAATTAGAAAACTTACAAGCAGATCCAACACAGCTTGCTCAAGGAGTCATAATAGAAGCCCATTTAGACAAATTTCATGGGCCTGCGGCAACTTTACTGATACAAAATGGGACATTGCATATCGGCGATAATATGGTAATTGGAATGACTCATGCAAAAATCCGAGCGATAATTAATAACGCTAAGCAGAAAATTAATTTAGCAGCACCATCTTCTGTAGTAGAGATTTGGGGTTTATCAAGTGTTCCAGCTACTGGAGAAGTAGCCTTAGTAGTTAATAGTGATAAAGAAGCTAAGCTTAAAGCTATTGAAAACGAGTCTACTAATTCAATAATTGTACAAAAACAGAAGTCACTAAACAGCCGAATCACTTTAGATACTATAAGTACTATTAATGCTAAGGACGAAAATAAACAAGTTACTCTAATTATTAAAACAGATAATCAAGGATCAACGGAAGCAATTTTAGATTCATTATCACAATTTCCTCAAAGTAAAGTGCAGTTAAATGTGTTATCAATCTTTCCAGGTGAAATCACCGCTACTGATGTGGAATTGGCTTCAACTACTAATTCAAGCTTAATAGGTTTCAACACTAATTTTGCCCCAGGTTCAAGGCAGGCAGCAGCTAAACTCAATGTAATTATTGAAAATTATCAAATAATTTATGCGTTAATTGAAGGTGTTAGAGAAAAAATGGAAACTTTACTTGATCCTGAATATTCAGAAGTGCCAGTTGGCGAAGCAGAAGTTGGCACTGTATTTTCTCTAGCTAATAGAAAAATAGCAGGATGTCGAGTTACTAATAATAAATTGTTGAAGAATTCTTGGATCAAAGTCCTTAGAGAAAATGAGATAGTTTATCAAGGAAAAATAGAGTCCTTAAAACGTATTCGAGAAGATGTAGAAGAAATTCAAGCTGGTAACGAATGTGGAATTTTTATTTCTGAATTTCAGCTATGGCAAACTGGTGATAAAATTCAGTCTTTTGATTTGGTTCCGAAAAAAAGATCATTGTAAAAAATAATCTTGAATTTGATCAACTATTGAGATTACATCTTTAAGCTATATATTACCCCTCTTTTAACTGAGTTATAAAATACAATCAACTAAAAGAGGTGGAAATTTGTTTATAAATTTATTTTGATAGTAAATTAGATTGACTCTCGTAACGTGAAAAGTTTGTCACAAACAATTTTTTGTAGCACATGTAGTAAATATAGTTGAATTTTATACTAAACGAATTTTTTTAAAAATCTAATGCACAATAATATTAATATGAATCATATATATTTAATCTTTATTTAGGAATGGTAAAAGAGAAAGTATTCTCGCTTGTTTGATAGCTTTAGTTAGTTTTTTTTGTTGCTTAGATGTGAGTCCTGTTGATCGCTTGGGTAAAATTTTGCCTTGTTCTGTTATAAACTTTCTAAGCAAATCTATATCTTTGTAATCTACAGCTTCTGTCGGTTTGATTGGAGATATTTTTTTTCTATATACAGCCATAATATGATTATTTTTAATAATATGAAGAACTACTTTATTTCTTTAAATACACAATGACTATTACAATTAGGACAAAATTTTTTCAATTCAATTCTTCCGGGTGTATTTCGTCTATTTTTAGTAGTTGTATATCGGAAAACACCAGCTTTCCTCTTTTGTGAAATGTCTACTGATTTGTTAGAGCATTCTAATGTTATTACGATACGAGCGCCTTTACTTTTAGCCATTAGCTTTACACCTTGATTATAACTATTTAATAGATCCTTATTATCTCATGTTTATTAAAAAAGTATCAAGTCTAAACAAATTGTAAATCTTACAAAGCTGCAGAATTTAAGTCGTTTGTCCTAATTCTTATAACTTGTTCAACATCACTAATAAAAATTTTACCATCTCCAATTTCTCCGGTTTTTGCTGTTTTAATGATTATTTCTGTAATGCTATTTACTTTGTCATCACTTACAATTATTTCAATTTTGATTTTATCTATTATATCTATAGAATATTCGGAACCTTTATACCTCTCGGTTTGACCCTTCTGTCGCCCAAATCCGGATACTTTAACAACGGTCATACCTCCAATACCTCCTTTTACTAATGCAAGTTTTACTTCATTCAACTTGAAAGGTCTGATGATAGCTTCAATTTTTTTCATATGTGTCTTTTATTAAATTTAATTAATTAAATACTATTTAGTAAAATTTATGCAATAAGAAGATTGATCTTGTAACAACAAGAGCTGGCTCACAGCTATTGCCTATTCTTTTTTTTTAATGTTATAATACGGCGCATATTACTTATTCGAATATATTTCGAACTTGTGTATTTTTGTTGCTATAAATATTTTATAAGAGTTTGACTGGATTTACTGTGGCTAAGAACCTATCTGCGATTAAACGCATTAAAACCTCCGAAAGAAACCGTCTTATTAACCGTAAGTATAAATCGGTTGTTAAAACCTTAACTAAAAGGTGTCTTATGAATATTGAGAATTTGGAAAATTCTAATTTAAATGATGTACAATTGAGCATCTCTCAAGTATATAGTAAAATTGATAAAGCAATAAAAAAAGGAGCATTTCACCCTAATACTGGAGCTCGAAAAAAAGCAAGACTCGCGCGAATATTTGCTTATGCTCAAAAACAACAGAACTAATATAATAAATAATACTTGTCTATCTTGATGTCAATTATTTGGCAGACAGGCAAGTATTAATTTTATTTAAAAAATAGCCTAATAGTTTTAACAGCAGTTCAAATATCTTTATCTATGTACAAAGTCGAAATTTAGAAAATTTTTTTAATTTAATAAAATATTATGTTCTAATCATGTCTAAAGATTAAACAAGGTAGTCAGTCGATTTGGGGCATTAAATACAATTATTCTATGTATAATATTAAACTCTTCAATTTCAGAATTTGCTATAAAGGAGATCTATGGTTCAACGTATAAGCTTAAAAAATAAACTTCTTCCAGATTTAGTTGAAATTCAAAGAGATAGTTTTAAATGGTTTTTATTAGAAGGCCTTACGGAAGTGCTTGAATTTTTTCCAAATATTTCAGATCCTACTAGCCGACTTGAGCTACAATTATTTGGCAAAGAATATAAAATTAAATTTCCTAGATATAGTGTTAGACAGGCTAAAAGTCGCGATAGAACATATAGTGCGCAGATATATGTTCCTGCTAAATTAACTAGAAAAGATATCGATTTACCCTCTAAAGACCAGAACAAAACTATTAAATCACTAGATTTATCTTCAAATCATTTACAGTTTAGTGCAGAAAAACAAATAAAAAATAAAAAGTATAAAAAAAGATTGGTCTTTATCGGTGATCTTCCAATAATGACTAACAGAGGTACTTTTATTGTTTCTGGTACAGAGCGAGTTATCATAAATCAAATCATTCGCAGTCCAGGAATTTATTACAAACAAGACATAGATAAGAATGGGAAACAAATTTACAGTGCAAGTCTTATTTCAAATCGAGGTTCTTGGCTTAAATTTGAAATAGATCCTAAAGGCGAAATTTGGATCAGAATAGATAAGACTCACAAGGTTAATGCATATATTTTTCTACGTGCAATTGGTTTAAATAAAAATGAGATTCAAAAAGGCCTAAGTAAATATGCTTTTTTAATATCGGCATCTCAATCATATTCAGTTAAAGAGCTGGCAAAAGAAATTGGAAAAAATGATATTGAAGAAGTTACAGATGAAGAAGCTCTTCTAATAGTTTATTCTAAGCTGAGACCAAATGAGCCAGCTACAGTTCCAGTTGCTAAGCAAATGCTATATTCTCGGTTTTTTGATCCTAAAAGATATGATTTAGGTGAAGTTGGTCGATACAAAATCAATAAAAAACTTGGTCTAAATATCCCCAAAACTTTTCGAGTATTATCTCCTCAAGACATTTTATCTTCGATAGATTATCTGATTAATATTAAAGATAAGAATTCTGGGAATCTTGATGATATCGATCATTTAGGAAATAGGAGAGTTCGATCAGTAGGAGAACTACTTCAAAATCAGTTTCGAGTTGGTTTGAACCGTTTGGAACGTATTATCAGAGAAAGAATGATGATATGTGATATAGATTCACTAAGCTTGTCCAATTTAATCAATCCTAAACCATTAATTGCCTCAGTCCGAGAATTTTTTGGTTCTAGTCAACTTTCTCAGTTTATGGATCAAACCAATCCGGTTGCAGAATTAACCCATAAAAGAAGAATTAGTGCCTTAGGTCCTGGAGGTTTTAATAAAGATCGAGCTGGATTTGCTGTGCGAGATTTACATCCTAGTCATTATGGAAGAATTTGTCCAATTGAGACGCCCGAAGGTCCAAATGCAGGACTTATTGGTTCACTTGCTACTTGTGCTAGGGTAAATATATTTGGTTTTATTGAAACACCTTTTTATCCTGTGCATAATGGTCAAGTAGATTATTCAAATAATCCTATTTATTTAACAGCAGATGAAGAAGATGACTTTCGGGTTGCACCTGGAGATGTTAAAGTTAATGTGCAGAACTATATAGAGGGAGATATTATTCCTGTTCGTTACCGTCAAGAATTTGTTACCACAATTCCAAATCAAGTAGATTATATCGCGATTTCACCTATTCAGGTAATTTCGGCAGCAACATCTCTAATTCCATTTCTAGAGCATGATGATGCTAATAGAGCCTTAATGGGATCGAATATGCAAAGACAAGCTGTACCTTTACTATATCCAGAAAAACCAATTATTGGCACAGGTCTTGAAACAAAAATTGCACGGGATTCAGGCATGGTTGTCATAAGTAGAACATCCGGCTGTGTTAATTATGTTTCTGCCAACAAAATAGGAATTCAAGATAATAATGGTAGAACAGTCCTTTATCGTTTGAAGAAATATTATCGTTCAAACCAAGATACATGCATCAATCAGCGTCCAATTGTCTGGGTTGGAGAAAAAATTGTTGTAGGGCAAACATTGGCTGATGGAGCTTCTACTGATTGTGGTGAAATTGCACTAGGAAGAAACATACTTGTTGCCTATATGCCTTGGGAAGGATACAACTATGAAGATGCTTTTCTTATTAGTGAAAGATTAGTTTATGAGGATGTTTATACTTCGATCCATATAGAAAAATATGAAGTAGAATGTCGACAAACTAAATTAGGGCCAGAAGAAATTACTAGAGAAATTCCCAATGTTAGTGACCATTCCTTAAAAGATTTAGATCGAAATGGAATTGTCGTTTGTGGTTCTTGGGTTGAAGCTGGAGATATTTTAGTAGGTAAAATTACTCCTAAAGGGGAGGCAGACCAATTGCCTGAAGGTAAATTGTTACGTGCTATCTTTGGTGAAAAAGCCAGAGATGTCAGAGATACATCTTTGAGATTACCTAATGCTGCTAAAGGTAGAGTTGTTAATGTCAGAGTATTTACAAGACAAAAAGGAGACGAATTACCTCCTGGAACAAATGCTATGATTCGTGTTTATGTAGCACAGAAGAGAAAAATTCAAGTAGGCGATAAAATGGCTGGTCGCCACGGTAATAAGGGGATTATTTCTAGAATTCTACCTAAGCAAGACATGCCTTATTTATGCGATGGTACTCCGGTAGATATTGTTTTGAACCCTTTAGGAGTACCATCCAGGATGAATGTTGGTCAAGTTTTTGAATGCCTATTAGGGTTAGCAGGTGGATATTTAGATAAACGATTTAAAATAATCCCATTTGATGAAATGTACGGGGCTGAAGCATCTCGAGCACTTGTAAACAGAAAATTACAAGAGGCCTCAATTTTAACTAAAAATAAATGGATTTTCAATGACCAGCATCCCGGAAAAATGCAGGTTTTTGATGGAAGGACCGGCGAGCCTTTTGATAATCCTGTAACAATTGGAAGAGCTTATATGTTAAAACTTGTTCATTTAGTTGACGATAAAATTCATGCAAGATCTACCGGCCCTTATTCTTTAGTGACTCAACAGCCTTTAGGTGGGAGAGCACAACATGGTGGTCAGAGACTAGGCGAAATGGAAGTATGGGCTTTAGAAGCTTTTGGAGCAGCATATACTTTACAAGAATTACTAACTGTCAAATCAGATGATATGCAAGCTCGAAATGAAGCGCTTAATGCAATAGTTAAAGGAAAACCTATTCCAAAACCAGGAACACCTGAATCATTTAAAGTTCTGATGAGAGAGTTACAATCTTTAGGTTTAGATATCGCTGTTCATAAATTAAAATTATTTGAAAATGGACAAAGACGCACAGTAGAAGTTGATTTAATGTCTGACTCTAAAGAGGATAGAGTTGCACGCTCTAATTATGAGGTTCTTCCTGTAGATGATTTTGAACAATTTTTATACTAGCTCGCTCAAAATTAAAAGAGACCCAAAGATATTGGCTAATTATCTGATTTTAAGGTATTCAAATTTATGACAAATTTTGAGCAATATTTTGACTATGTAAAAATTAGTTTAGCCTCACCTGAAAAGATTCGACAGTGGGGAGAAAGAAGTTTGCCTAATGGTCAAATTGTTGGTGAGATTACAAAACCGGAGACTATTAACTATAGAACCTTGAAACCGGAAATGGATGGATTATTCTGTGAAAAAATTTTCGGCCCAGTCAAAGATTGGGAATGCCACTGTGGCAAATATAAGCGCTTTCGATATAAAGGTATAGTATGTGAACGATGTGGTGTAGAGGTGACAGAATCGAGAGTTAGAAGGCACAGAATGGCTTATATCGAACTTGCCTCCCCAGTCACCCATGTTTGGTATTTAAAAGGTAGTACTAGCTATATCGCTTTAGCCCTTGACCTGAAGGTAAAAGAAGTCGAAAAGATTGTTTATTTTCATTCTTATGTTGTTACACAATCCAGTGAAGAGACTAATTTGAAATACAAGCAATTATTAGAAGGCTACGAATGGAAATCTCTCGAAGAAGAAATTTATCAAAATCAGGATGAAAATAATCAAATAGAAGTTGGAATAGGAGCTGAAGCTATACAGAAACTTTTAAAAGATTTGGACTTAGAATATATTGCAGAAACATTACGGTTAGAAGCAACTAATCCACCAAAAAGTTTTAAGACACCTTCTTTAAAATTTAATAAAAAAATGAAGCGCTTAAGATTGATTGAAAACTTTATAGCAACTGGCGCAGATCCTTCTTGGATGGTATTTACTGTTATTCCAGTTATACCTCCAGATTTAAGACCTATGGTTCAGTTGGACGGGGGTAGATTCGCAACTGCCGATCTAAATGAATTTTACCGTAGAATAATTAACAGAAATAACCGATTATCACGTCTTAAATCAATTCTAGCGCCTGAAATTATTATCAGAAACGAAAAACGAATGCTTCAAGAAGCTGTAGACTCATTAATGGACAATGGCCGTCGAGGCAGAACTGTCGTAGGTGCTAATAATAGGCCTTTGAAATCTTTATCAGATATTATAGAAGGAAAACAGGGTCGGTTCAGACAAAATCTATTAGGTAAAAGGGTAGACTATTCAGGAAGATCTGTCATTGTTGTAGGTCCTCATTTAAAATTGCATCAATGCGGTTTACCTCGAGAAATGGCACTTGAATTATTCCAGCCTTTTGTTATACATAGACTTATTCTTCAAGGTTTAGTTAATAATATCAAAGCTGCAAAAAAGATGATTCAAAAAAATGAATCTTCAATTTGGAATGTTTTGAACGAAGTTATTCAAGGCCATCCAGTTTTATTAAATAGAGCTCCAACATTGCACAGATTAGGTATTCAAGCTTTTGAACCTATTCTTGTTGAAGGAAGAGCTATAAAATTGCATCCTCTTGTTTGTCCCGCATTTAATGCTGATTTTGATGGCGATCAAATGGCTGTTCATGTTCCATTATCTCTCGAAGCACAAGCAGAAGCTCGACTACTAATGTTAGCACCTCATAACTTTCTCTCTCCAGCTACAGGCCAGCCAATTATCATGCCTAGCCAAGATATGGTTCTAGGTTGCTATTATTTAACAGCTAATAATCCTTCCCAGCAACGAGGAGCAAGCCAATATTTTGCGAGTCTAGAAGATGTTGTAATAGCGTACGAGAAAAAAAAAGTTGATCTTCATGCTTATATTTGGGCCCGTTTTGATGGAGTTATAGATAGTGATCAAGTTAAGTTTCCAATTAAGATAGAGACACACCACGATAACAGTGTGACGAAATTCTTTGATAATCATATTATTAAAGAAGATGCTGAGCATCAAAGGATAGTTCAATATATTAGAACAACACCTGGTCGTATTATCTTTAATAAAATCATCCAAGAGTCTTTAGTAGCCTAGTGAAATAGATTGTTTTTCAATATGGAGAAGATTTAGTGAATAGTAGGAAAAGCCTTTCACAACCAAGTTTTTCTAACAAGGTTATAGATAAAAATCAACTTAAGAACTTAATCGTTTGGGCATTCCGAAATTATGGTATAGCGCGAGCAGCTAATATGGCAGACAAATTGAAAGATCTCGGATTTCATTATGCTACGCAAGCAGGAATTTCTTTAAGTTTAGAAGATTTAAGAATTCCTCCTAGCAAAAAAAGTCTTTTGCTATCAACTATTGAAGAAATTAAAAATACCGAAAATAAGTATCGTCGAGGAGAAATAACAACAGTTGAGCGATTTCAAAAAGTTATTGACACATGGAATAATGCGAGTGAATCTTTGAAGCAAGAAGTAATCGAATATTTTAAAGAAACAGATCCTTTAAACTCTGTTTATATGATGGCATTTTCTGGTGCTAGAGGTAATATTTCTCAAGTTAGACAGCTTGTTGGTATGAGAGGCTTAATGGCCGATCCGCAAGGCCAAATTATCGATTTGCCAATATCTAGTAATTCTAGAGAAGGTTTAACAGTCACGGATTATTTTATTTCATCATATGGTGCTAGAAAAGGATTGGTAGATACTGCTTTAAGAACAGCAGATTCTGGATATCTAACTCGTCGACTTGTTGATGTTTCTCAAGACGTAATTATCAGAGAAGTTGATTGTAAGACAAAAAAAGGTATCATACTAGAAGATTTAGTTGATACACAAAAAGTATTAATAAATTTAGAACAAGCTTTAGCTGGACGAGTATTAGCAGAAAATGTCTTCCATCCAGAAAAAGGTAGTTTAATTGCTCATACTAGGCAAGATATTAGCCCTAATTTAGCACAAGAAATTGTAAGAGCAGGTATTAAAAAAGTTTTAGTCCGATCTCCAGTTACTTGTAATTCTAGAAGTTCTGTCTGTCAATACTGTTATGGCTGGAATCTTGCACATGGCCGTTTAGTTGACTTGGGAGAAGCTGTAGGCATTATTGCTGCACAATCTATTGGAGAGCCAGGTACTCAATTAGCTATGAGAACATTTCATACAGGTGGAGTATTTACAGGTGAACTTGCAGAACAAATTTATTCTCCAATAGATGGTAAGCTTACCAATTTAGATTTTCTGTCATATATGGAAGTTCGAACTAGACATGGAGAGCAAGCGTTGATGACAGAAAAACCAACGCAAGTGATTATTGAGTCAAGCGGTAAACAAAAATCGATAATTAATCTAAGTAAAGGTACTACTCTATTAGTTGACAACAATGAGGTAGTATCTAAAGATCAAGTAATTGCGGAATCCCCTCGAAGAAATAGGTTGATGATAGAAAGGGCACAAAAGCATGTTCTTTCAGATCTTTCCGGTAAAATTTGTTTTTCTAATTTAACTGTCGAAGAGACTGATAATAATCAATATACAACTCGAATAACTAAAACTGGTGGTTTGATCTGGGTACTTTCTGGAGAGGTATATAATATTCCCGATTCAGCTAATATTCCAGTTAATAAAGCTGATCAAGTTAATCCTGGGACTATACTGGCTCAAACAGAACTAATAAACCAATATAGTGGCAAAGTAAGAATTTATCAAAATACTAGTAGTAGTATTACAAATATACAAATTATTACTGAATCTGTTACTGTACCAGCATGCTATATACGTACAGATGTTATTAATAAAAAAGAATCTTATATCCTAGAAACAGACAAGAAGCAGAGATTCTTATTTAAATCCTTTCCAGATCAAAAAATTTCTGACGGCCACATAGTTGCAGAATTAATTTCTGATACATATAAGACTACAAGTGGTGGAATTATAAAATACTTAGATTTGAATGTATCCAAAAAGAAAACTGGTCCGGAAAAAGATGCATATGACATTCTAAGCCCGGGATACATATTGTGGATTTCAGAAGAAACACATGAAATTAATAAAGATTCCTCATTATTACTTGTTAATAATGGTGATGTTATTGAAAGTGGAACTGAGCTGGTCAAAAACATTTTTTCAAAAAGCTCTGGAATTATTGAAATCATCCAAAAGGATGGTATAGTTCGAGAAATTATAATAAAGCCAGGCTTTATTTACAAGTTAACCGATTTTTATAGTATTCATGATAAGAGTCGTGGTTTTTTAAGGCCTGGAGAGACACTTCATGGTAATATATCTACAGATAAATTAGTATACTGGGAGTATATAGAAAATGAGCAAACACCATACATTTTAATTAGACCAGTAATTGTATATTCAATACCTGAGATAAAGTCTAGCCTAATTGAAAATTTAACTTCACAAAAGGTCAATCAGACTAAATTGAAATTAGTTAAAAGAACTGTCTTCAGAGATGGTGAAAGAGTGAAATCTATAGATGGTGTGCACTTAGTCACAACTAATTTAGTGGCTGAAATTAATCATCATGACCCTAATTTAGTTTCAGCAATAGAATTTTTAGCTAAAGAAGATAGTAGTAATTGTTTTGCCCTAGGATTGTCTACATTTGAAACCTTATCGATCAAAAGTATAGATAATAAAGTAGAAAAAGAACAAAGTCAAACAAGAATTATTGTTAGTGATGGCGAGTATATTCAACCTTTAACGGTCGTTGCTAGTACTGAAATTATTTCAATGAGTAAAGGCTTTGTTGAAGAAATTCATGTCGAAAAAAATACTAGTAGAAGAATTCTTCTTACTACTTCAATTGACAATAAGGTATTTGACCTGCATCAGCAGAATACTCTTGTACAAGTAGGAGATTGGATTCGTTGTGGAGATTTAATAAGTGAGAGTATTATTTCTTTAGACTCGGGACAAATTACTCATATTTCTCAAGAATCTGCTACATTAAGAATTGCAAGACCTTATCTAGTTTCTAATGCTGCAATTTTACATGTTGATAATAATGCATTAATCAGAAAAGGAGAAACATTAGCAGTGCTAGTTTTTGACAGAGCTAAAACAGGAGATATTATTCAAGGTCTCCCTAGAATTGAAGAAATTCTTGAAGCAAGAAAAAAAACAGATGTACTTCTAAATCCTCACGATATTTTAGATGCAAGCTTCAATTTGTACATTGAATGTGGCTTAGCATTATATGAAGCTGCAAGGCTTAGTTTCCAAGAAATTCAGTTGCTACTGGTTAAAGAAGTTCAGCTAGTATATCAGTCTCAAGGGGTTAATATTTCTGACAAGCATATAGAAGTTATAGTTCGTCAAATGACTTCAAAGGTGAAAATAGAGAATGGTGAAGAAACGGGCTATTTACCTGGAGAGCTTGTTGAATTACAAAAAATTGAACAAACTAATAAATCAATGACATCAAGAAATAAACTTAATGCATCATATCGTCCTATTTTACTTGGCATCACTCAAGCTTCATTAAATACAGAAAGCTTTATTTCTGCAGCAAGCTTTCAAGAGACTACTAAAGTTTTAACAGAAGCTGCTATCTCCGGTAAATTAGATTGGTTAAGAGGTCTTAAAGAGAATGTAATTATTGGAAGATTAATACCAGCTGGTACAGGTTTTAATATGTATGATAGTCATAATGATGTTGCTAATAAAAAAGATATCAATAAAAATATCAGTACTGATAATAGCCCACCATCTGTTCGTGACGACTTAGATGATATTATTTTAGATGATAGAACAGCTCGTAACTATTTTAATAATAAAACTGTCGATTGAATCTACTAGTAATATTTTTTTAATCCATTCAAAAAGTATGTTACTTTATTACTATTTAATAATAATAATAAAACTTGAATAAGTCTGAGTAAAAGGGATTTCCCGAACAATTAAATAAATTAAATATTAAAATTTTATGGCTATTGTGACTTTAGCAGAATTACTAGAAGCGGGCGTTCATTTTGGACACCAAGCGCGCAGATGGAATCCCAAAATGTTTCCATATATTTATACAGAAAGAAATGGTATACATATTATTGACTTAGTGCAAACTTCACAATTACTTACCGAGGCATGTGAATTTGTTAAACAAGCATCGTCTGATGGTAGAAAAGTTTTATTCTTGGGGACTAAGAGGCAAGCAGCTGGTATAATTGCACAGGAAGCTCAACGCTGTGACTCTTACTATGTAAACCAAAGATGGTTAGGTGGCATGTTAACTAACTGGGTAACAATTAAATCCAGAGTAACTCGTCTTAGACAATTAGAAGAACAAGATAGTAGTGGGCTTATTGATCAATTACCTAAAAAAGAAGCAGCTGTATTGCGACGAGAACTAGATAAGTTACGTAAGCACCTAAATGGTATTAAGAATATGACTCGTTTACCAGATATTGTTGTAGTTGTGGATCAAAAGCGAGAAACAACAGCTATACAAGAATGTTTGAAGTTGGGTATTCCAACTATCTGTATATTAGATACCAATTGTAGCCCGGAAATTATTAATATTCCTATTCCTGCTAATGATGACGCAATTAGATCAATTAAATTAATTATTGGAAAAATTGCAGACGCCATTTATGAAGGTAAATACGGGCAAATGGAACCAACTGAATTGATTAGTTCAGCTGAAGATAAATAAATATTTATTTCATTAATTTATATATTAAAAATCTCTGACAATAATATGACACTACAAATTTCTGCCCAAAATGTAAAAGCTTTACGAGATAAGACTGGAGCAGGCATGATGGATTGTAAAAAAGCTTTAGAAGCAAGTAACGGTAATGAAGAAAAAGCTCTTGATTCATTGAGGCAAAAAGGTTTAGCTTCTGCCAATAAAAAATCTGGTCGGACTGCTATTGAAGGTTTATTAGAAAGCTACATCCACACAGGCGGAAGAATTGGCGTACTAGTTGAAGTAAATTGTGAAACAGATTTTGTAGCTCGCCGCCCAGAATTCCAAAAATTAGCAAAGGATATTGCTATGCAAATAGCTGCTTGCCCTAATGTGGAATATGTATCGATGATGCATATTTCAGATGAAACAATCAGTTTAGAAAAAAGAATTGAGGCTGGTAGAGATGATATAAAAGATAAGCCGGCTGAAATGATAGAAAAGATAGTTGAAGGTAGAATTAAAAAACGTCTTAAAGAGTTATCTTTATTAGATCAAATGTTTATCCGTAATCAAGATATTACAATAGAAGATTTAATTAATCAAAATATCGCTTTATTAGGCGAAAATATTAAAATTAGACGTTTTGTTAGATTTATACTAGGTGGAGGAGAAGAAAATACTAAAGCTAATTTCGCTGATGAAGTTGCTGATATTTTGAATAAAAAATAAGTCTATATATTTAATTTTTCGCTATTAAAATTAAGATTATCGCAAAATACCTATAATCATATTAAATAATTAATATATGGGTATATAATTAAACTTAAAAGCCTTATATGTGAAAAATTTATTTTTATCTCTAATTTACAATCTGGTTTCAAGAATAAACCAATTGCTTGCTAAATATCCACAAAATTTATTTTTTTGATATTTGCGCTATTTAAAAAAAATATTTAATATGTATCAAAACAATCTTATAGATTTTAATCCATATTCTTGCTTATCAGCAGTAGAAGTCGGAAAACATCTATATTGGAAAATAGGTAGTTTACAATTACATGGACAAGTTTTTATTGTCTCATGGTTAGTAATTGCTGCATTACTAACTATATCATTTCTAGGTACTAGAAATTTACAAAGAATTCCAGAAAAATTTCAAAATTTTATGGAATTTATATTAGAGTTTCTACAAGATATTGCAAAAAATCAAATAGGAGAGCACGAGTACCGCCCTTGGGTACCGTATATTGCGACATTGTTTCTATTTATCTTAGGTTGCAACTGGGCAGGTGCTCTAATCCCTTGGAAATTAATTCATTTACCAGAAGGTGAATTAGCTGCTCCAACTAACGATATTAATACAACTGTTGCATTGTCATTATTGACTTCTTTGGCATATTTTTATGCAGGATTAAGCAAAAAAGGATTAGGTTACTTTGCGAGGTATGTTCAGCCTACGCCGGTTTTATTACCAATTAATATCTTAGAGGACTTTACGAAACCATTATCTTTAAGTTTTCGACTATTTGGAAATGTACTAGCGGATGAATTAGTTGTCTCAGTATTTACCTTACTAATTCCAATTTTAATACCATTACCTGTTATGATATTAGGTTTGTTTGCTAGTTCAATTCAAGCACTGATTTTTTCTACACTTTCTGCTGCCTATATTGGAGAAGCGATGGAAGGTCATGGAGAAGAGTAGTATACTATAGTTAAAGTCAGATACTTTAATCTATCAGACTAAATTGAACCGATCCGAAAGATTATACGAAATTTGTCAATTTTCTACTAATATAATAAAAATTTAAAATTCATTATGGATTCAATCGTTTCAGCTGCATCCGTTATCGCTGCCGGTCTTGCTGTTGGTCTTGCTGCAATTGGCCCTGGTATTGGTCAAGGTAGTGCAGCAGCTAATGCTGTAGAAGGTATTGCTAGACAGCCAGAAGTAGAAGGAAAAATTAGAGGTACATTGTTATTAAGTTTAGCATTTATGGAATCTTTAACAATTTATGGTCTAGTTGTTGCCCTTTCTTTATTATTTGCTAATCCATACGTTGGTTAAAATAATCATTTGCGCTTAGTCTTTCTAGACTAAGCGCAATATACAGCTAATTTTCTTAATTGAAAACAAATTATTAACTATACATATAATTAGTAAAATGATTTATTTACCACTTTTATTAGCCGAAGAAATTGAAGGTGGCTTGTTTGACTTCAATGGAACTTTGCCTTTAATGGCACTACAGTTTCTGATCCTGATGTTATTACTAAATACCATTTTTTATAAGCCAGTAACCAAAATACTGGATGAGCGTGACGAATATATTCGGACAACACTTACAACAGCTTCTTCTATGCTTGTCAAAGCAGATGAATTAGCTGCAAAATATGAAGAAGATTTATCAAAAGCACGTCGTGATGCTCAAGCCAAAATAGCTGCTTCTCAAAAAGACGCTCAGAGTATTGTTTCTGAAGATATAAAAAAAGCCCAGATGAATGCAGAAAAATTAATTACTGAAGCCTCTAAGCAGCTAAACATACAAAAAGAAGAAGCCCTTAAAACTTTAGAAGATCAAGTTGATACTCTGAGTGATCAAATTAAGACCAAGCTTTTAAGCAGTCAATCTTTAAAATAATGATTCCTGATAAAATATTGAAATAGTATTAAATAGTAAGCATTTTAAATGAATAGTATAGTAAACATAACACCAATAATTATTATTTTATCAGAACATAGTAGTGAACATACATTCGGTTTTAATTCTGATATTTTTGAAGCTAATGTTATTAATATCTTGTTGCTTTTGTTCGGATTGATTTATGTTTTGAAACAATCTCTTGGTTCTACTCTAAATGAAAGACAATTAAAAGTTTTAGCAGCTATACAAGAATCAGAAGAAAGATTAGAACAAGCAAGTTCTCGATTATCAGAATCGGAAAAACAGCTTGCTCAAACTCAAATTATTATAAACCAAATTAAAAAAGAAGCTCAGCTGACGGCTGAAAAAGTTAGAAGCTCGATTCTAGCTCAAGGACAAATAGATATTGAAAGACTAGCTATAACTGGAAAATCTAACATTGAGACAGCTGAAAAACAAATTCGTAGACAGATCCAGCAGCAAATAGCATTCTTGGCTCTTAAGAAAGTTACTTTACAGCTGGAGAATCAAATGAGCTCGGATATTCAGCTGCGTATTATTGATAATAATATTGCCAAGCTAGGAGATCAACTATGAGTAGTAATAATCTTGTTGCAAAGATAGCACAGCCTTATGCATCAGCTCTTCTTGATTTAGCAAATGAAAAAAAAGCTATAGAACAAATTAGTCAAGATATGAAGTTGATAAAAGATATTCTTTTACAATCTGGAAAGCTGAAATATTTTTTAGCTAACCCATTAAAAACAATAGAAGCAAAAAAACAAGTAATTGCAGCAACTTTTGGTGATCAAATCAGTGAAAATACATTATCATTTTTGATGGTTTTAGTTGATCGCAAAAGAATTTCTATGTTAGATGTGATAGCTGGTAAGTACTTAGAACTTGCTTATGCAATGGAATCTCTAACAATCGCCAATATTAGCACTTCTATTGCTTTGAACTCTGATCAAGAAAATCTTTTAATAGATAAAATCAAGGCTATGACAAGTGCAAAAGAAGTTAAACTAGTTATTTCCGTTGATCCTGAATTAATTGGCGGTTTTACTATTCAAATTGGCTCAAAAGTTATTGATACTAGTATTAGAGGACAGCTAAAGCAGATGGCTTCTCATCTTGATGTGGCAGCAATGTAAAAGAAAGGTAATAATACGAGCATAAGTAGTTTGTATATTTATCACTTAGAACTCCTAATTAATCAAAATAATATTAAAAATATGGTAAATATTAGACCTGATGAAATAAGTAGTATTATTCGTCAACAAATTGAGAAATATGATCAAGATGTCGAAGTAGCCAATATTGGTACTGTCTTACAGGTTGGCGATGGTATTGCTCGCGTCTATGGACTTGACGAAGTTATGGCTGGGGAATTATTGGAGTTTGAAGATAAAACAATTGGAGTTGCTTTAAACCTAGAAAGTGACAATGTCGGAGTTGTTTTAATGGGAGATGGTAGAGACATTCTAGAAGGAAGCTCTGTAAAGGGTACTGGTAAAATTGCTCAAATTCCTGTTGGAGACGCTTTTCTTGGACGTGTAGTTGACCCCTTAGCTCGTCCCATTGATAATAAAGGTGAACCAGCAAGTAATGGAACACGGCTTATTGAATCTATGGCCCCAGGTATTATTGGTCGTCAATCTGTTTGTGAACCTATGCAAACAGGAATTACTGCTATTGACTCTATGATTCCAATTGGTAGAGGTCAACGAGAATTAATTATTGGTGACCGTCAAACAGGTAAAACGGCCGTTGCATTAGATACAATTATCAATCAAAAAGGTCAAGATGTTGTGTGCGTGTATGTAGCAATTGGGCAAAAAGCATCTTCTGTTGCTCAGGTAGTGTCTTCATTACAAGAAAAAGGTGCTCTTGATTATACGATTATAGTTACAGCTAATGCGGATAGTCCAGCAACCCTTCAATATATTGCTCCTTATACAGGTGCAGCATTAGCTGAGTATTTTATGTACAAAGGAAAAGCAACATTAGTCATATATGATGATTTGACTAAGCAAGCACAAGCTTATCGCCAGATGTCACTTTTATTAAGAAGACCACCAGGACGTGAAGCATATCCCGGAGATGTATTCTACCTACATTCTAGATTATTAGAGCGTGCAGCCAAACTCAACTCTGATTTGGGAGGTGGTAGTATGACTGCTCTCCCAATTATTGAAACTCAGGCTGGAGATGTATCTGCGTACATTCCAACAAATGTAATTTCGATTACTGATGGTCAAATTTTCTTGTCAGGAGATCTATTTAATTCTGGGATTAGACCTGCAATTAATGTTGGTATCTCTGTTTCAAGAGTCGGATCAGCTGCTCAGATAAAAGCAATGAAACAAGTAGCTGGTAAACTAAAATTAGAATTAGCTCAATTTGCAGAGCTAGAAGCGTTTTCGCAGTTTGCATCTGATTTAGATAAAGCAACTCAAAATCAGTTGGCAAGAGGTCAGCGTCTTAGAGAAATTTTAAAACAGGCTCAAAATTCACCTATTCCCGTTGAAGAACAAACAGCTATAATCTATACTGGTATTAATGGATATTTAGATGATATTGCTGTAAATAAAGTTCCTGATTTCATCATAAAACTAAGAGAGGACTTAAAAAATTCTAAGCCAGAGTTTGGAGAAAGTATTCGTAGTAGTAAAAAACTAGATACTGCAAGTGAGGAACTATTAAAAAAAGCAATTGAAGATGTTAAACAAGGATTTGTTAAAGCTTAAGTAATAATCTACAATGTGCCTAAAGGATAATGAGGCTAAAGAAAAATCTTTAGCCTCATTATCCTTTTTAAAAGATTAGGTACTTTTAATCCAATCATATCCATGTTTTTCTAAATCTTGTGCAAGATTAACATTTCCTGTTTTCACAATTTTGCCATCACTCATAATATGAACAAAATTCGGAATGATATAATCAAGAAGTCTCTGATAATGCGTTATTAAAACAATTGAATTAGTTGAAGTTGCTAATGTATTAATCCCTTGAGCAATTATCTTCAGTGCATCAATGTCGAGGCCTGAATCTGTTTCATCTAAGATAGATAAATTGCTCTCTAAGAGTGCCATTTGAAGAATTTCATTCCGTTTTTTTTCCCCACCAGAGAAACCTTCATTAACATTTCTACTTAAAAAGCTTTCTTTCATTCCTACAAGATTAATTTTTTCTGTTATTAATTGGAAAAACTCTAAAGGACTTAATTCCGGTAATTCCCTGAATTTCCTTCTCGCATTTAAAGCAATTCTTAAGAAATCAGCATTACTTACCCCTGGGATCTCAACTGGATACTGAAAAGCAAGAAAAATACCTGCTCTAGCTCTTTCATCAGGCTCCATTTTAAGAATACTTCTTCCATAAAATAAAATGTCTCCGTTCAATAATGAATACGCTGGATGGCCTGCAATGACCTTAGACAAAGTACTCTTTCCTGATCCATTAGGTCCCATAATGGCATGTATTTCACCTGGCTTAATAGACAAGTTTACGCCTTTTAATATAGGTACATCGTTAACTGAAGCATGTAAATCTTTAATTTCTAAAATATAATCACTCATCCTACAGTTCCTTCTAATTTTAAACTTAATAAACGATCTGCCTCTACTGCAAACTCCATAGGTAATTCGTTAAATACATCTTTACAGAAACCGCTAATCATTAGGGATACAGATTCTTCTAAATTAATTCCTCTTTGTAAGAAATAGAAAATTTGATCTTCGCTGATTTTTGATGTAGATGCTTCGTGTTCTACTTTTGCTGTTGGATTTTGTACTTGAATATAGGGAAAAGTATTGGCTTGAGATGATTGACCTATTAATAAAGAATCACATTGGGAATAATTGCGCGAATTAAATGATTGAGGACCAATTTTTACTAATCCTCTATAACTATTTTTAGATTTGCCAGCAGAAATGCCTTTAGATATAATTTTACTTTTAGTGTTATTTCCAATATGTATCATCTTAGTACCCGTATCAGCTTCTTGATAATTATTTGTTAAAGCTACTGAATAAAATTCTCCCTGAGAATTGTCACCTGCTAAAATACAACCAGGATATTTCCAAGTAATTGCTGATCCAGTCTCTACTTGAGTCCATGAAATTTTAGAATTCTTTCCAGAACATAAGCCTCTTTTAGTAACAAAATTGTATATACCACCCTTGCCGTCCTTATTTCCTGCATACCAATTTTGTACAGTCGAATACTTAATTTCGGCATCGTCAAGAGCAATTAATTCTACAATTGCTGCATGTAGTTGATTTGTATCATACTGAGGAGCTGTACAACCTTCTAAATAACTCACTTTACTTCCACGATCAGCTACAATCAATGTTCTTTCAAACTGTCCGGATTCTTCATTATTAATACGGAAATACGTTGAGAGCTCTAAAGGACAAACTGTATCAGGTGGAATATAGCAGAAGGATCCATCACTAAATACAGCAGAATTTAATGCTGCAAAATAATTATCACCGGAAGGCACGACAGTACCTAAATACTTTTGAATTAAATCGGGATAATTCCGTATAGCTTCAGAAATCGAGCAGAATATGACTCCAGCTTCTGCCAACTCTTTTTTAAAGGTAGTTGCAATTGAGACGCTGTCAAATACTGCGTCAACAGCTACATTGCTTAGTCGTTTTTGTTCATTTAAAGATATACCTAATTTATTGAAGGTGTCTAAAATCTCTGGATCTACTTCATCTAAACTATTCAATTCCTTTTTTAGCTTTGGAACAGCATAATAAATTATACTATTGAAATCTATATTGGGGTGCTTTAAGTGAGCCCATTTAGGATTCTTCATTTTAGTCCATTTTTCGTAAGCTTTCAGCCTGAAATTCAGTAAATATTCTGGTTCATTTTTCTTTTTGGAAATTAACTTCACAACTTCTCTACTGATTCCCCTAGGGAATTGTTCAGATTCTACGGAAGTTGTAAATCCATATTTATACGGCTGATTGACTATATAATCAAGGTCAGAAGTCTGCGAAATTTGATTTTGAGTATTGACCATAGTGCAACAATTAATTATTTATAAAATATTTCATATTTCTAATATAAAGATAACAGAATAACTATATTCTCCTTCGTATTAACAGAGTCAGTAGCACAAATTCTTTCTACTAAGACAAAAATAAAATTGTTACATATGTTGTACAAATGAATAAGCATATATAGTCATTTGTTCTAATTTGAGATGTATATATTTTTAAAAAATTATCATTTTCTTGATTTAGATTTCTTGTATATAATGATTGAGATATTTCAGTCGACTCTTTTATTATTTCAGAAAAAAATAACTTAGATATAAGAAAAAATAGTGTAAATATTCCTGTGGAATGTTTAAGTAAATTCAAACTACCTCTTAAGCTAATTATTTGCGTAATTTTTTCCATTTTTACTACTATATTATTAAAAATATGTGAAGATAATAAAAAAATGAAAAGTAGTTCATTATTAAAGATTTGATTGACAATCTTTGTTTTATAGATAGATAATGCTAAATTTTCTGAAGAAGTTGTAATCATAACTAACTTAATGGAATATATTGTAATAAAAAAGTATGATCCTGGTTTTATTGCAAATAATAATTTTTCTGATATCTGATTATTGAAATGAGTTATTTGTTTGGGTGTATATCTTTGAATTGTCTTTTGTGCCAAGGACGATGATATAGATCGATACTGTTCTTTCTTTAAATTGTATTGATAGCTATTTGTTATACTAAACGAGAACATTATAGCTGCAATCCCCATAACTAAAGTTTGAGCAAAATGTTTTTTTACTATATATTGGTTGCACTTGATTGTACTGCTAGTAATTATTAAGCTGAAAGCAACAATAAGTAACTTACGATAAGATAAAATGAAAAACGAAATCCATAACAATAGAAGCACGTATATTTTCACCTCTGCCTTAATTTTGTGCATCCAGGTTCTAGATTGACTTAAATATAATCTATAAGGGATTAATTCAAATTTTGACATAAGTAATTTTATTTTTAATTAATATATTTCTAAAAGTTGACATATCTATCGAAACTTAGTATTATTTTTACGCTAAAGACTAAATTACTTGTAATAGTTGCTCTATAATAGGGTAGATGGCGAAATTGGTATACGCATCACACTCAAAATGTGACGACTTCGGTCATGAGGGTTCGATTCCCTTTCTACCCAATGTACTTGTTGCTGTTGAGTGAATCAATCTCTTTATAAATATAAATTTTTAATTAATATGACTCTTCTAGTAATTGGAGCGACCGGAACTTTAGGGCGTCAAATTGTACGACGTGCTCTCGATGAAGGCTACAATGTAAAGTGTATGGTAAGAAATTTAAGAAAATCAGCTTTTTTAAAAGAATGGGGGGCCGAACTAGTATACGGTGATTTAAAATTGCCCGAAAGTATATTACAATCTTTTTGTGGTGTAACCGCGGTTATAGATGCTTCCACATCTCGCCCATCTGACCCTTATAATACTGAACAGATAGATTTAGATGGAAAAATTGCACTTATTGAAGCTGCAAAAGCTGCAAAAGTTCAAAGATTCATCTTCTTCTCAATATTAAATGCCGACCAGTATCCTAAAGTTCCTTTAATGAATTTGAAGTCTCAAGTAGTAAATTATTTACAAAAGTCTAGTATAAGTTATACTGTATTTTCTTTGGGGGGATTTTTTCAAGGACTAATTAGTCAATATGCAATTCCCATTTTAGATAAAAAATCAGTATGGGTAACAGGAGAATCAACTCCGATTGCATATATAGATACTCAAGATGCTGCGAAATTAGTTATAAAGAGTCTTGGCGTGCCTTCAACAGAAAATAGAATATTGCCATTAGTGGGTAATAAGGCTTGGACATCTGCTGAAATTATAACATTATGCGAAAAGTTATCTGGTCAAAAGACACAGATTTCACAAATTCCTCTTAGTTTACTGAAAGCTTTAAGAAAAATTACAAAAACATTACAGTGGACTTGGAATATCTCAGATCGTTTAGCATTTGCAGAAGTTCTAACCAGTGGCGAAATTTTTATGGCTCCAATGAATGAAGTCTATGAAATTCTAAGTATTGATAAATCTGAAGTAATATCTCTTGAAAAATATTTTCAAGAATATTTCGGTAAAATCTTAAAAGTACTAAAAGATATTAGTTATGAGCAAAGTCAACAAGATAATGAAATATCATTTTGATTTATAGACACTTTAATAACAAATTCTTGAGATTCTAGATATATATATGAATAAGTGCAATTTACTAGTTCAAATTTTACAATGTAAAAGCGTTAAGACTACTAGTAATGAAAATCAAATTATTAAATTAAAAGCAAGATTTAAAAAGCGAAATAAAGTAGTCGCAATTGATTTATTGATATGGAATAGACAATCATTAGAGATTTTTAAATTGCTTAAAAAATTTGATTACATAATCATTGAAGGTAAGCTACATCGAAGTGAAACAACAGATATAAAACTTATGCTAAATCAACAAAAAGATTTAGTATTTAGCACATCACGTATATTTAAATATAAATCATTACTAAAAAATAAAGATATTGATTTATTTATAAAATAGTACCTTAATTCATATCATGATATACAATTATGTGGAGATACACATAAATATCACACACTAATAGCTTTTAAGGATAGAAATATGTTTACTTTGAAAATCTTCGTGTACACTACTGTAATTTTCTTTATTTCTTTATTTGTTTTTGGGTTTTTATCTAATGATCCGTCTAGAAATCCAAACCGTAAGGATTTAGAATAGTAGTTTATTTAGGTAAGTTTTTACTATAATAAACAAAACAACTAATAGCTACTGAAGCTATTAGTTGTTTTCATAAACATATCTTAAATTTTAATTTCTGAGCAAAAAGATACTGCTACACAAAAATTACATTGTTTAATAATACTAGTACTTAAACGCAAATTATCAGTTGCAAACCAATAGGTTTCATCTACAGTTGTACTCCCGTATCTAGTTTTAAAGGTAATTAAGCTTTTATCAGTTATACTACAAAGAGTGACTACTTGTTTTGTGTTAAATTGATTTGTAAATCTTAGATGAAACTTAAAGTTTCCATTTACAAAATCTTGATTATTTAGGTTTTTTATAATTTGACGAGAGATCTCTCCCCACCTCAATGAAGCTATTAATTGAGAATTCGATGATGATTGATCAGGCTTTATGATGATACTAGACTGAAGCGAATTCATCTGTTTATTTGATAACTTGTATGTTGTGCGTTGCGAGATCCACTTACCTTTGCTGCGATCAAAAAAGGAAATTAATTGTTCCATTTCAATAATAATTATTGTTGGTGAGAAATATAGAGGTAAATACAAAATTTTCGACCACTATTTATAGTATATTCAATTGATAAAGGTGGTATCTGATTAATTGGTAATTTCAGCTGTATTTCCAAACCATAAAAAAGTTTTTGATATAAAGAACTTATAAATTTCTGATTAATTAAACTAGATTGAAAAATAATACAAGTCTGATAAGAATTCTTCAGAAAAGGTCTTATATAATTACAAAAAAACGATATCCTACTCTTATTATTAATAGGAACTTGATACTCTGTCCTTATTCTTATAGAAAAATTAAAGAATGGTTTGCATACTTTATCCTCAAAGTAAGCCCTACATAACAGAATAGGAAGAGTTTCCATTTTCAAATTTGATTGAACTTTTAATACATTTCTTAATATGTAATTTATTCTGCTCTGAAAATAGAATGGTAGACTAAAATGTGTAATATGCTGAATATTTATTTTGTGAAAGAATAAATTATTATAATGGAATTGAGAATGATAATTCAAGAAAGTACTTTCTTGAAATGGTGTAAAATAGCAAGATTCAATTTCAAGAAGATGACCTTTTGTAGGCCACTTTAAAGTATCAAAATTTTGATAATATAGTTTTAGCCACAATACAAGGAATTGCCGATAGAGCAGTTTTGATTGTTTTTTTAGCCAATGATCGTTACTGCCTATTAGTGCTTTTGTCGTACTGATAAATTTAACAGTTTGTAAATTCTTGACAAAGTATTTGGTCTGAACATTCCGTGAGAGAAAAATTTTTTCAGACATTGAAAAACATGAAGTTATATTATATGTCATTAAACCCTCAAAAATGTATTGATTGGTAAATTTTTGACCAAAAATTTTTTGGTTCTTTAAGAATATAGATGATGGAAATATACAAGAAGAAGCTATTTTTTTTATTATTTGTATAACAACTTGAATTGTAAATTTTTTGCTTATTCTTAATGAAGGATTTAAGTATCTAAGCTTTAGGTTAATTGTATTCTCTAGTGAATGCATACTTACTGTAAAATATGAGCTTGCATTACTGAGATTTCTCAAATACAATTTACACCGACTTGTTGTTTCTCCATCACAATTTAATAAAGGATTAAATCTACTATTCTTAATATGTTGAAAAGTTGACTTTGAAAATAAGTAAATTAATATGTCTGCCAATTCTTTATTATTGATATATTGATAATTACAAATAGGTTGATAATAGTGAAGTTTAAATCGGTTTGCAGACATTTGATCAATGTTATAAGTTTCCCAAGAGTTAGCTAAATATAACGGTTCTTGTAATAAGTGAGATAAAAAAGCAATAACATAAGAAGTCTTATATAAATTCTCTCCGAAAAGAACTAACTCTTTATCTTGTAACTCTTGTATTTGAAATTTCAAATCTAAGTGACTTGAATTATTTCGAGATCTTTCAACACTATATATAATATTACCAACTAGTTTATTTTTTTTCAGATAATTTATTTTTCTTTTTAGGTAAATAATATTAATTGGATGACCAATTCTGATGCTAAGATGTTTTTCTATCATATTTGTATATGAACTTTTAGAGGACCTTTCTAGAGAAGATGTATAATATTCTGTTCTAATTGTTGAAATTAATCCTTCGTCAATGTTTACAATAATAGATGACGAGCCTTCTATATAATGCATCTGTATCAAAGCCCATTGATAACCCTTATGCGAGTACCATCTCATAATTGATGAGAGAGCCGAATTCAGTTGCGCAAGACTTTTAGGGTAACCTATTTGAGATTTAAATAACTTTAATAAAAAAGATCGGGAGATAATTTTTTCTTTTTGATTACAAATATAGATTTTTTTTAGAATTGAGTTAGGTAACATGAAAATGTTAGTAACTTTTTTCTTCAATGCTTTTTTACTATTAAGTTCAATTACAGAAAAATAGCCACTTGTTTTAATTTTTTGTACGTTTTCAATATGATTGCGATCCTTTTCTAAAGCCTCAGAAAATTTTTCAATCTTATTTAAAAATCTTTTGTTGAATACTCCATGCAGAAGAAAATTGTAGGTTTTACTTTTTATTTTTGCGGAGCTTATCGATTTTTTTTTAATGACACCATGGGAATAAACGCCATTTTTTTGTCGAATATTAAATTACAATATTTTTCTCTAATGTTTAACAATTCACTTTTGAAGTGAACATTTAATTTACAGGTATAGACCATAGTTGTAAAAAATATTACTAGTACATAATTAAAATTTAATTTAATTTTATTATTCATAACTATTATTTTTATAGGTAGTTCTACAATTAATATTTATATTGAATACATGATCAATCATCGATTAATAGAAATTTTAGCAGTAATAAAACATGAAATACTGGAATTTGAAGAGAACTAATCAATCTACTTTTGAAAAAGTTGGTCCCATCCCAAGATCAATTACTAATACATTTGAAAAATTTCGGAAAGAATTAGATCCTAATGGAGAGTCAGAGGCTATTGAAGAATTTAGATTATCACGTCATCAAACTATCACATCTGTAAAATATATTTTCTTATTATTGATATCTCCTGTACTAGTTAATCAAGCATCGAAATTTTTCGATTTTGGGCCATGTATTGATTATTTATGGAATCAAGAACAGCCTAAAATATTCATAAATTCTTCTCAAGAAGAAAGAGCTTTTGCTGAGTTACAAAGATTTGAAGAAAAAATTCATTTCGAGGTTCTTCTAAATCCTTCTGGAAATATTTCTTATGAGATAATTGAAAAAAGAGTGCAATTAAAAGCTAGAGAATTAGGTGAATACTATGCAAACGAGAGCGCAAATGCAGTTAAAAATATTCTTTCAGATATTTTGTCAATAGCTGTATTTATACTGCTAATGATAACAGGACAGCGCCAAATCTCTATTGTTAAATCTTTTCTAAATGAGATTATCTATGGATTGAGTGATACTGCTAAAGCTTTTTTGATTATTTTATTTACGGACATGTTTGTGGGCTTTCATTCACCTCATGGATGGGAAGTAATTATTGAGGTAATTCTGAGACATTTAGGACTGCCAGAAAGTAGAGATTTTATCTTTCTTTTTATTTCAACTTTTCCAGTTATTCTAGATACAATATTTAAATACTGGATTTTTCGATATTTAAACCAGGTTTCACCTTCAGCAGTTGCAACTTATCATAATATGAATGAATAAATAGTGTCTTATCTGCCAAAAGCACATAAAGATTGATTTTTATATGCTTTATGAGTTATAAACTTTAAGTAATGCATCTGTGGCCGAGGGGCCGAAGGCAGCGGACTCATAATCCGCCATTTCGAAAGAGACGTCGCTGGTTCGAATCCAGCCAGATGCATTTAATAGATCTCAGATTAATTAACTTTTTTAGGAGATAGAAGCATAATTACATTTCTTCCATCCCGTGATGGCGCTTGTTGTATCTCCGCTATTGTCACTAAATCTGCTGCCATTTTGTTTAGTAAGTTAATAGCTAAATTTGAATGTTGTATTTCACGTCCACGGAATGTTATAGTAGCTTTTACTTTATCTCCAGACTGAAGAAATTTCGAAGCTTGATTAATTCTTACCTTGTAATCATGCTCTTCTATCTTATACCGCATTTTAACTTCTTTTATACTACTATTATGTTGTTTCTTTTTCGCCTCTCTTGCTCTTTTTTCCTGTGTAAATTTATATTTACCATAGTCTAATATTCGACATACCGGTGGATCAGATTTATCGCTAACTAGAACTAAATCCAGCCCTTGTTTTGTAGCTAACTGAATAGCTGCTTCTGGCGCAAAAATACCTAGTTGCTCACCTTCATCATCAATTACTCGTACTTTTGGAAATTTAATACGATCATTAATTTGAGGTAAATCTCGAGAGAGTTTTTTACTGTTTTTATATTTTTCTAGCACAAGTTCCTAACGAATTTTTGAAAATTTAGCATTCTATTCAGAATATAATTAAATACTAAGTTAATATTATAACATTACAGTTTACATATAGTATCTGATGTTAGTATTTTGTTTACTTTGAATAATTTAAGTGTATAAAAACTAGTATTTTTTACTTATTTTTCATAGAATATATCATGTAAATTACATAGTATAAGATTAAATTTTAATGAAACATACTTTATCAGTCCTAGTTCAAGACGAAGCGGGAGTGCTTTCAAGAATATCCGGATTATTTGCTAGGCGAGGCTTTAATATAGCAAGCCTTGCTGTTGGACCAGCAGAACAAATTGGAGTTTCTAGAATTACGATGGTTGTTCAAGGAGATAATAGAACAATTGAGCAACTAACTAAACAATTATATAAATTAGTTAACATCCTTAATGTACAAGATGTAACCAATATACCTTCCGTTGAGAGAGAATTAATGTTAATTAAAATTCAAGTTAACTCACAAAACAGAATAGAAGCTCTGGAAATTGTAAAAATTTTCAGAGCCAATGTAGTAGATATTGCGGAAGATTTAATAATTGTTGAAGTAACTGGAGACCCTGGAAAAATAGTTGCAATTGAACAGCTATTGACTAAATTCGGCATTATTGAAATAGCTAGAACTGGAAAGATTTCGCTAGTAAGAACATCAAAAATTAATACGGAATATTTAAAAGATAAAGTTGTTGCTTATAATGCTTAGAATTTTATCAAATTAGTAATTATTTAAATTCCAACTATTTGGCTTTTCTACAAATGATAAGCATTCCACTAAATCCCAATCGATCTGATTAATGCGGCTATTACTTGATATATTAACATGAATTACTGGAAATTCGGGCATAAATGATGGATTTTCATTAATATGAACTTGCTTATGCCTAGATTCGATTAAGTGATATGTACTGCATTCCGCAATATGATTACAATTTATACAAATGCACATCTATTTTTTATTTTAATATTATGCTTGGGGGTGGAGGGACTTGAACCCTCACGATTACTAAAAATCAACAGATTTTAAGTCTGTTGTGTCTACCATTCCACCACACCCCCTTGTGCTTGTAGTAGTAGGCGGCACCCAGATTTGAACTGGGGGATGAAGGATTTGCAATCCTCTGCCTTACCACTTGGCTATGCGCCATACTTATTTAATCAGAATAGTAAATGTTTTTGAAGAAATTTGCAACCAATTGATACAACTTTTTCTATATAAATAATTATGCTGACTAAATATCTATTTAGTTATTAGGCAGTGAGAATAATCTACTTTTTAGAATATCTTCTGCTTCAATTGTAACCAAATCTGCTTTTGTTAGTACTTTTTCACCACTAGCAAAAATTCTGTTAGCTTGTCGCATTCTTGCTCTGTCGATAGCATTTCTAATGCTTCTTGCATTTGCAAAATAAGGTTGCTTCATTCTTCGCTCTGTATATTCCAATAGTGTCTTATCCGCTTCTTCTGTGAAGCAGTATTGTTGTTCTTCTATCATCATTTTTGCTATTTGTAATAATTCTTCTGAAGTATAATCTGGAAAATCTACATGATTAGCAACTCGTGAAGATAGACCTGGATTAGATTCATAGAATTTTTCCATTCGGTCTTTATATCCAGCAAAAATAACAACTAAATCATTTCTCTGATTTTCCATTACTTGCAGCAGAATTTCAATAGCTTCTGAACCGTAATCCCTTTCATTGTCTGCTTTGTATAAATAGTAAGCTTCATCAATAAATAGAACTCCTCCCATTGCCTGCTTTAGGACTTCTTTAGTTTTTGGAGCTGTATGACCAATATACTGACCAACTAAATCATCCCTCGTTACTGTCAGTAAATGACCTTTCTTTATGTATCCAAGTCGATGCAAAATATCAGCCATCTTCATTGCAACAGTTGTTTTGCCTGTACCAGGGCTACCAGTGAAAGACATATGTAATCCCGGATTGCCAGATACTAACTCTAACTTTCTGCGTAATCTGTCAATTAATAACAAAGCCGCAATTTCACGTATTCGAGTTTTTACAGGGACTAATCCTATTAACTCTTGATTTAATTCATTTAAAACTTCTTGAATTTGTGTCTTATCGTATTCTTCTTGTAAATTTACAAGAGTATCGTTAGAAACTATATTAGTTAATTGCGTCATTTCTGTGTTTGTTTAAATTTATCTAACTATTTTTTATAGAAATACGAACCCTCTTTAAAATCAAAACTAATTTTTCAATTAAAATGTTAAAGAGGGTTTGTAAATTAAGAAGTATTAATTCTTAATAGAAATTAATATCTAGCACCTTCAGGCTTTTCAGTAGCATAGCTATGAAGGGTATATTTCATAGTTCTACCTTCAAAATCTTGACGTTGTAGTAAGAATCCTGGCTCATTAGCAGGTCTATTTACAATGAATGACATACTGCAACTCTCTACACCTCTAGTATTATCAAAAGCGTTAACTTTTACGTAGTAGCTAGGTTTAGCTTTTCTGCAAGAATTAATTTCATACATTACAGCAGCTGGATCTTTTACATCAAATAACGGTAGTCCCCATAATTCCCAGTAGGCATTTCTTGGATGAGGATCATCTGTATATTCAACGTTTGCTGACCAACCTTTGGAAACGATATAAGCAAGTTGCTTATTAATTTGTTGGTCAGTTAGATCAGGAAGGAATGAAAAAGCCCCTTGTGTTAGTCTCACTATTCTATGCTCCTTATTTTTATAAGTTAATTCTACTTATACTTTGCTAGTTTAAGCAGTTGTAAGTAGTCATTGAACTAGACGTTGGCTGTTGGAGTCTCAACAAAATCAGCTGTATCTGTGGAAGTATAGTTAAAACTAATATCTTTCCATAAATCTAAAGCAGTTTGTAGAGGCCCACAAGTTTTTGCAGCATCTCTTAAAATTTGTGGACCTTCTGCTACAAAGTCACGACCTTCATTTCTCGCCATAACCATAGATTCTAATGCTACTCTATTTGCAGTTGCACCAGCTTGTATACCATCAGGATGTCCAATTGTACCACCACCAAATTGAAGGACCACGTCATCACCTAGGTAATCGAGAAGTTGGTGCATTTGACCAGCATGAATACCACCAGAAGCTACTGGTACAACTTTTCGTAAGGAAGCCCAGTTTTGAGCAAAGAATAGACCTTGAGGTAAATTAATCTCTGTTTCACCGGCAAGTAAAGTATTATAGAATCCTTTAATCATTAAAGGATCACCTTCCAGTTTACCTACAACTGTTCCTGCATGAATATGATCAACGCCTGCCATACGCATCCATTTACAGATTACTCGGAAGTTCATACCATGATTTTTTTGACGAGAGTAAGTAGAATTACCTGCTCTATGTAAATGTAAAATCATGTCATTTTTACGAGCCCAAATTGCCATACTTTGGATTGCAGTATAACCAATTACAAGGTCAATCATGCAGATAATACTACCAACAACTTTGGAGAACTCTGCTCTTTCATACATATCTTCCATAGTAGCAGCAGTTACGTTGAGGTAATGACCTTTAATTTCACCAGCAGCAGCAGATGCTTTGTTAACACCTTCCATGGAATACAGAAATCTTTCTCTCCAGCGCATAAATGGTTGAGAGTTAATATTTTCATCATCTTTTAGGAAATCTAATCCACCTTTAAGACCTTCATAGACAACTCTTCCATAGTTTTTACCAGAAAGACCTAGTTTCGGTTTCACTGTTGCACCTAAGAACGGTCTACCAAATTTATCCATGCGCTCACGTTCTACAATCAGTCCAGTTGCTGGACCTTGGAAAGTTTTTAAATAAGCTACTGGCATGCGCATATCTTCTAGACGAAGAGCTTTAACAGCTTTAAATCCAAAAACGTTACCAATAATAGAAGCAGTTAAGTTCGCAATAGAACCCTCTTCAAATAAATCGATGTCATACGCGATATAAGCAAAATATTGATCTGCAACGTTTGGAACTGGATCCACTCTATATGCTTTTGCTCTATATAAGTCACAAGCTGTTAGCAAATCAGTCCAAACAACTGTCCATGTTGCTGTTGAAGATTCACCTGCAATTGCAGCAGAAGCTTCAATTGGATCAACACCTGGTTGAGGAGTGATTCTGAACAGAGCTAGAATATCTGTTTCTTTAATAACATAATCAGCATCCCAGTAACCCATTTTAGCGTAAGGGATTACTCCAGATTCGTAACGTTCACTTTTAATCCTAGTCCGTGATTCTACGGATTGAGACATGTATTCCTCCTTGATTATAAGGCAGTATCTTTTGCGTTGTTTATACCATTATCATAACGAAGTTACAAATAATAAAATATATTGTAATATAACTAAGCTTCTATGGTCACAAAGAAGTATTTTCCAAATAAAGAACTATTTAGAAAACTCTTCTTTGTGTTCAACCTTAATATAGAAACTATCACTATTAAGATATCACTTGGCCACCACTTTGTTTATATGGGTAATAAGTTTTTCTAATGTCAAGTAAGAAAAACTTAATTGGACACTAATACTAATTCACTATAGAAGATTTTTTTTTAAAATTGTGATAAGATTTGCTTAGCAAGGAACATATATTAAAGGTTAAAAAATATGTCAGTATCTCAAGTTACAGATGCCTCTTTCAAACAAGAAGTCATTAATAATGACTTACCTGTACTCGTAGATTTTTGGGCACCATGGTGTGGTCCTTGTAGAATGGTCTCTCCTGTTGTTGATGCAATAGCAGAGGAATATGAATCATCTATAAAAGTAGTTAAAATAAATACCGATGATAATCCGACTATTGCAGCAGAATATGGAATAAGAAGTATCCCAACTTTAATGATTTTTAAATCTGGAGAAAGAGTAGATACGGTGATTGGTGCTGTCCCAAAATCTACTTTAGAAAGCACTTTAAATAAATATATTAGTTAATTAAGTAAAAGCTATGTCAAAGAAATGCCAACTTACTGGAAAAGTAGCTAATAATGGGTATGCAGTTTCGCATTCACATAAAAGAACCAAAAAGCTACAAAACGTTAATTTGCAATACAAAAAAGTTTGGTCAACGGAACAAAATAAGTGGATTAAAATGCTTATTTCCACCAAAGCAATAAAAACATTAACTAAAGCTTTATAATTCAAAATATATCTTGGCTTGAGATGAATAAGCGCCATACCGTTTATTTTATGTTAATATATTTTTGAGAAGTTCGATTACTTCAACTTAAGTTCAGAGTGTTTTGGGAGTGATATCTATGCAAGCAAAAAACAATAAGCCAAGCGATGATTTTTATGATTCTGCAGATATGCAAGAATTAGCAGGAGAAACACCTATTGGTTGGTCCGCAACATGCCTTGATCAAACAATTTGCTATTATTTAGATTGTGATCAAGAACATTTTGAAGATTTAGATAATTCAAATCATAATTAATATTTTTATGTATTAAATGGTTAATCTTATCTAAACAAAAAAGATATTTGTAAGATCTGAAAATCAGATTGCAACAAATATCTTTTTGTGTTACTCTTTATCTATGCTAGTATAGCTCAATTGGTAGAGCAACTGATTTGTAATCAGTAGGTTACGGGTTCAAGTCCCCTTACTAGCTTAAGAAAATAAACTTAAGCCTGCTGTCTGTAAAACTGGGATATTAGCCAATAGTAAATATGCAAAACCTGATCCACCTACCGCACCAACTAAAAAGCCTGCTGTGAATTGGCCCCAACCTTCAGCTGTTTGCAAAGGGTCCTTAGAATCAGACCTGGTAAATGAAACATTTCCATACATGGACAGACATGTAGTTAAGATGATAATAAGTCCAACAGAAGATAGGAATCCTGCAAGTAAAGCTACGTCTGTTCCTCTTAGCGGTCCTAATTTATCAAAAGGTCCAATTAAAAAATAACCATGTGCCATACCTATCTCTAAACCTCTAAGAAGTGGAGATAAGCCTCGACGATACGCCGGTAAATTACCCAATAATCCTTTGCTGAAACTTGATGTACTAACCGGTGTAGATAAATTACCTACAAAAGGGTCATCATTATAAGGCTTAATAAATTCCGCCATGATATTCTGTTCTCCAGAAGTGTAATAAAATTAATATTATGCTATTGCTTGTTTGAATACCATGCTAAAAAATGAAAAAAGTTTTTTCATATAGACAGCTTAGTACTTAACGTAATATAATACTTTAGTAATAGATCTTTACTATTTTTGTAAACACTATTGTAATAATAATAATAATATCATGTCACTTTTTATAGGATATATAATATTTCTTGTTGCTTTTTTTGGTTTAGCAACAGGATTATTCTTAGGATTGAAAGCAATTAAGCTAATTTAAAAAATTAGACAATCCTATTAAATTTTTGTCAGTATTTTCATCTTTCAAAAATATACTGTTATTTTAGAAAAACAAATTATGAAACAAGTATTGCCTATACATAAAGTTAGAAAAGATGTAATTTTAGGCTCGAGACGTTTTAGTAACTACTGGTGGGCGAGCACAATTTTTATTGGAGCCTTAGGATTCCTTCTTGCAGGATTATCTAGTTATTTTCAGACTGACTTGTTACCTTTTGCAAATTCAACAGAGCTAGTATTTATTCCTCAAGGTATTGTGATGACATTCTATGGAAGTGTAGGAATTTTTCTTAGTATGTTTTTATGGTTAACTATTATTTGGAATATAGGCGCAGGATATAATGAATTTAATAAAAATGAAGGTATTGTCAAAATTTTTCGATTAGGATTTCCTGGAAAAAATAGGCAAATTTGTCTTAAGTTTAATATAAAAGAGATTAAGTCTATAAAAATAGATATAAAAGAAGGTTTGAACCCGCGTCGTGAAATTTATCTATGTACAAAAGATAAAAGAAATATTCCTCTAACACGAGTTGGGCAACCCCTATTGCTTTCAGAAGTAGAGGAGCAAGCTGCTGAAATTGCTCGTTTTCTTGATGTAGTTTTGGAGGGCGCATAATCTCTTTTCATGTTTTATATACATAGTCTAAGTGTGCTATATTAAATAATATAGAATCTATTTGATATTGCGGGTATAGTTTAGTGGTAAAACCTTAGCCTTCCAAGCTAATGATGCGGGTTCGATTCCCGCTACCCGCTTAAATTATTAAAAATTCAGACCTATATCTTAATTGAAGTATGTGATAAAGGTTTTTTTATTAAAAAGCTTTGTTTTAATACTATTTTTATGTTAAAAAATAGCTACTCATCAGTAACGGCTTTTTAATTTATTTACGTTAGGAGAATTAATATGTCTAGATATAGAGGACCACGAGTACGCATTTCTCGTAGACTAGGTGATTTACCAGGACTAAGTAGAAAAGCAATAAAGAGACCGTACCCTCCAGGAGAGCACGGTCAGAAACCAAGAAAACCATCAGAGTATGCTGTACGATTAGAAGAAAAACAAAAACTTCGCTTTAATTATGGATTAAGCGAAAAGCAGCTGTTTAAATATGTCAAAGCTGCTAAGAAATTACAGGGATCTACTGGTCAAATTTTACTACAGTTATTAGAGATGAGATTAGATAATACCATTTTTCGTCTTGGAATGGCCCCAACAATTCCAGCTGCGCGGCAATTAGTTAATCATGGTCATATCTGTATTAATGGGAAAGTCGTCTCTATCTGTAGTTATCAATGTAAGCCAGGCGAATTAATTACAGTGAAACCTCAAGAAAGCTCTAAGCAACTTGTAGAAAGTTACCTAGCATTCCCTGGACTAGCTAATATTCCTAGTCATTTGGAATTAAATAAATCTAATTTGTCAGGGAAAATTAATGGAGTTATTGATAGAGAATGGGTAGCTCTACAATTAAATGAACTTTTAGTTGTAGAGTATTACTCTAGAAAATAACTAGCATATTATTTTATTCATACGTCAATGTAAAAAGTAATCGTCTTATCCAAAGTTTAACAAAAAATAATTTAGGTTTTACATTTAATTCTAAATGCTTGGATAAGCCATTATGATAAGGTAAAGTCACCGACTCTTTTGTTGTAATATATGCACTTTTATTAGTAACTACAATAAATTTTGTTAAATCTGCTTTATGTAATACTTCTTTATCTTTTAAAAAGCTTTCTAAATTGTAGACTAATAAATTTGGCTTTTTGAGTCTTTTTAAATAAGGGGTCCTTTTAATAAAATTGGCCCACGATTTGTTTGCAGCTTCAAGATTTGTAAAAACAACTTCTCTGTCATCATTCGCTCCTGTGAATTTAATTATACTTATTCTGCCATTACGATGCTTTATAATAATAGGTTGGATCATATAAATTGGTTGACCTTGAAAAAAGTTCTTACCATAATACTGATTTTCATGAAAATGTAAGTTTTTAGCTTGCTGATGTCTAAATATTAGGTCACCTACTTCTTTGAAGTCTGGAACAAATCGAAATTGGATATCTGAGGAAAAGTTTCTGTTCATCTTGTAAGCAACATGTAATCCAACAGGCTGTATTTTAATGTCCATGTCCTTGCACGCTTCAGGAGCCTTAGACTGTACAAAATTTTTAAATTCAATTGCATCATCTGGATGGAAAAAAAATAACCCATTAGAAATTGGACTAGTTGCTATAGGCTGATGAAATAAGTTTGATAAAGAAGAAGCAATCTGATTGAAAGCGGTTCTTCTTATCCTAGATAAAGGATGACCCAAGATGATTTCGTTTAACCCATTCTTTACTACAAAAACTGGGGAAGTAGAGAGTTGTTCCATAATAAACTTTGTAGAGATATTGGAAATATCAACATTCTTATTTAATCGTGCAATAGAATTGAATTGAGGAGACTTAAGCCCTTTCTTCCAAATATATTGTTGAATTAATATTATTTTATTATCTATATCTTTTGATCCAATTGGTGAATCAATAACATGGATTTGTTTTGTTAATAAAGCTTTAAAAATTTCTTTATAGAATAAAGAGTAGTGATTTTTATCCTTGTGCATCTTTATCCAACTATTAGTTACATCGGCAAAAATATTATTATCATTAATGGTCGAAATTACAATTGCCTCTTGAAATGAATTGTTAAGATTCACAGGAATAGAATGGAGGTCTGGTAACCCAAAAGCAAGTACCTTTAATGAAGACCATGATTGCATCTGTGATAAGTTCTGGTAATTTGAATTGACGGAAGAAAAAAATGTCTTTTTGCAATAAAAGTTATTAGAAACAGGTAGTCTTGAAGTCTGAGTAATAGCTTGGGAACAATACATAACAATTATTATGAACTAAATTTAAATATACTAGTTATTCATACTAATAATACTAATTCTCTTTAAAAATACTAGATAATTTTTTATCTGTATATTTTAGGGCGAGAGATTTTTTCGAATAGATCTAGATTAATTAAAGAGTAGCATATATTAATAAAAAATTAACTATATTTATAAAGAAGTCATAGTTATTAACCTGAAAAAGATTTTCCGCAACCACAGGTTTGACTAGCATTGGGATTTGAAAACTGAAAACCGCCACCTATCAATTCTGAGCTATAGTCTAATGAAAGTCCATAAAGATATAATAAACTTTTAGGATCACATGCAACTAAAAAGCTATCCAACATTAATACTTCATCTGTCTCTCTTAAACTAGAAACGCTTTCGAAATTCATAGAATAAGACATTCCTGAACAACCTCCTTGCTTTACACCAATTCTAAGGCATACTTCATTATCGAAATTACTCTTTAATATTTTAATTTGTCTTGCAGCTGGCTCTGTAAGTGTTATAAAATTCATATTTTCTTCCATACCATTTCCTATAATTGAAAAGACTTAATTACTGATTTTCAAATAACTATAAAGTTGAATTGATGGAGCTGGTGGGACTTGAACCCACGTCCATTGTAAAAATCAAAAAATACTAACCTTAAATTGAATCAATTCAGGTAAAAAACATAAGAATTTGTATTTTTTTACTTTTCTTTTATTAAGAGCAACTCTAACAGAATATTCGTAGTGTATAAGAGTCTATCACTTCGAATTACAAAAATTGAGACTATTTATGCAACAGCTAATTTTCGAGAAAAAGCAATAATATTATTTTCTGCATTTATTTAACTAAAAGCTCTAATAATGAGCTCGTTTTACTTTCATATATTTGTTTTTTCACAATGTAGAAACCTTGCAGCCCCAATAACTACTTGTATACTAAATTAGATGCTATTATTAGAGATGTCAAGCTTTAGTTTTACAGAATAATAAATATCCGGGCATGGAGGGATTCGAACCCACGGCCATCAGAACCGGAATCTGACACTCTATCCACTGAGTTACATGCCCTCATGTAGTAATACTAACACAAATATAATTAGTAACCCTTAATCTTGAATGTATTGTTGATTAAAAAGAATACCTAATTCTGATTTGACCAATTCCCGAGCCAAATATGCTACATGTTGATTCGAAAGTAGAATATTTATATGATTGCTATTCAATATTGTATGACAAAGTAATTTGGCTGTTTTACCTTTAAAGAATATTGAATAAAGTTGCCCTTTACTATTAAAGCAAAATTGCTCTACATTAATAACTTGATCTAATATATTGATTGTAATCACGAAATAACTTTTTGAATCTAGAGATAATTTATAGCTGATTTGATTTAGTATTGAAATATCTTTTAAGTACTGCTTTTGCTTATTATTTAAACGTGGAGATGGGTACAAAAGCATATTTCTGTACATTTTGACCTCTTTTTTATTTATATGTTACAAAACTTATTTAGCATTAGGCCTCTAATTATATTAAGAAAATAGTAGACTTATAACAAAAAGAGCATATTTCTTAATGTTTATAAAAAAACCAAGAAAAAACTGCATATACTCTATATATGTAAAGTCTATATTTCTTGACTGTTTAAAAAAAAAGAATAGATTTCTCAAAATTTTATAAACACAAGTAATTACATTATACTAAAAGTAATTTATAATACAGCTCTGATAGCAAGTAGGAGAATTAATTTATGCAAGATGCTATAACAGCAATATTAAATCGTTATGACCTGACAGGTCGTTATCTCGATAAAGCCGCTGTTACACAATTAGAATCATTTTTTTCAAGCGGTTTAGATAGAATAAAAATAGCAGAAATTATTAATAATCAGGCTACTAATATCTTAAAAGAAGCTTCCGCTCAATTATATGAGGAGCAACCTGAATTATTAAGACCTGGAGGTAATTCTTATACGACTAGACGATATGCAGCTTGTCTTAGAGATATAGAATATTATCTGAGATATACAAGCTATGCTTTAATTGCTGGCAATACTAATATACTGGATCAAAGGGTTTTAAATGGCTTAAAAGATACCTACAACTCATTATCTGTTCCTCTTGCTCCAACAGTAAGAAGTATACAGCTGTTGCAAGAAATTATAGAAGAAGAACTGGAACTACAGTCAATCACTAGAAAAGATATTGTACAAGAACCTTTTCAACATCTTATTAATGCTTTAAGTGAACAAGATCTATAATTTAAACAGAAACATTAAAATGATTTTGTAATAACGGGTTGCAAAAGGAAAGTTAAATATTAATCATTATTAATATATATAATCCTTTTGAGGCTCCGTTGTCAAAAATTATGATTAGAACAAAGCTTTCAATTTTTTTCTCTTACTTTGTACAAAATTTAAGTAGTAGATTGTATTATTCTTTAAATGAGTTAACAGCTGGACTAATTAGCTTATTGCTGGGATTTTTTATTTCAACAGGGCTATCAACAATACCTGGGCAAACAGGTGATTGGGGAATTATTGCAGCTAGTCTTATAGTTGCGGCAATAGAATTAGTTAGCAAAATAGTTTACTCTAACAAAAAAAAATATGGTGTGAGAATTAACTTATTGAATAACCTGAAAATTGGTATAACATATGGCTTATTTGTAGATGCATTTAAACTTGGCAGCTAGTCTCTGTCATCTATTTGTTTTTTAAAATAAATTATGATATATTAGTATTGCTCCATACATGCGGGCGTGGTGGAATTGGTAGACGCGCTAGATTTAGGTTCTAGTGAGATAATCTCGTGAGAGTTCAAGTCTCTCCGCCCGCAGTTATATATTATTTAATAATTCCAGCGTTGTACTATTAGTTTTATAGATCCATCTTTTTGATAAACTTGCTCAGCTTTTTCAAACCCCTGCTTTTTAGTCTCTTCAATAATTGAATGATAAGCATACTTTTGCGACAGTTTATCTAGAAAAACTTCTAAAGACCAAGGCTGCTCCCATAATTGTAAATCTGCAACTAGATGATATTGATTATCATTCCAAACAAATCCGATATGAGATAAATTACCTTGTTTAATTAAGATATCCACCTTATGCTGAGAATTTTCTCCAACCTTAACATTAAAAGAATTAGTATTCCAAATTAAGCCTAAATCTGTTAAAGCATGCTTTAACAGATTTAAATCTTTTATAGTCGTTTGAATTTTTGTAAAGTGTGACATAAATTTTTAAGTAAAGCACAATTATATAAACTTGTAAAATTGAAATAAGCAGCGATAACACTCGCTACCAATATTATATATCAAAACCAGTATGAATTTAAAAAAAGTTGAAGAATTATAATATAGATATTACTTCGTGTAAGTTTTTCGACTAAATATATAAATTGCCAAGTTACTTATCGAGATTAAAAATTTAATAACTGTTTTTTGTAAAAAGTTCTCTTTTTTTTAGGCGTTAAGTAATAATAAACTTAACAGACAAGATATTGTTTGGGAAGCATCTTAGTTAAATCCTAAAAAATTGATAAAAAATTATGACTGCTACTTTACAAAGACGCGAAAGCGCTAGCTTGTGGGAACGTTTCTGCTCTTGGATTACTAGTACTGAAAACCGTTTATATATCGGTTGGTTTGGTGTTCTAATGATTCCAACTCTATTAACTGCCACATCTGTATTCATCATTGCATTCGTAGCTGCACCTCCAGTAGACATTGATGGAATTCGTGAACCAGTTGCTGGTTCCCTTCTATATGGAAACAACATCATCTCTGGTGCTGTTATTCCAAGTTCTGCAGCTATCGGTATTCACTTCTACCCAATTTGGGAAGCTGCTTCTTTAGACGAATGGTTATACAACGGTGGTCCTTACCAACTAGTTGTTCTTCATTTTTTAACTGGCGTAGCTTGCTACATTGGTCGTGAGTGGGAACTAAGCTACCGCCTAGGTATGCGTCCATGGATTTCCGTTGCTTTTACCGCTCCAGTAGCAGCAGCAGCAGCAGTATTTCTAGTATATCCAATCGGCCAAGGTAGTTTCTCTGATGGAATGCCTCTAGGTATCTCTGGAACATTTAACTTCATGCTTGTATTCCAAGCTGAGCACAACATCTTAATGCACCCATTCCACCAACTAGGTGTTGCTGGTGTATTTGGTGGTTCATTGTTCAGTGCTATGCACGGATCCCTAGTTACATCTAGCTTAATTCGTGAAACAAGCGAAAACGAATCTGCTAACTACGCTTACAAATTCGGACAGGAAGAAGAAACTTATAACATCGTTGCAGCTCACGGCTACTTCGGTCGTCTAATCTTCCAGTATGCTAGTTTCAACAACTCTCGTTCTCTACATTTCTTCTTAGGTCTATGGCCTGTAGTTGGTATTTGGCTAACAGCTTTATCTGTAAGCACAATGGCATTCAACCTAAATGGTTTTAACTTTAACCAATCTGTTGTTGATAGCCAAGGTCGTGTAATTAATACATGGGCTGATATCATCAACCGTGCTAACCTAGGTATGGAAGTAATGCATGAACGTAACGCTCACAACTTCCCTCTAGATTTAGCTTCTGGTGAATCTTTACCAGTAGCTCTAACAGCTCCAGCTGTTAACGGTTAGTTTTTTATTAACTGACTAAGACTAGTTAGAAGATAAAGAAAGCCCTCTCTAATAAAAGAGAGGGCTTTCTTATTTTAAATATTTGTATCTACTTAGTTCAATAGTAACAGCTGGGTTATTGTAATTAGAAAATTTCAAAAACCGAAAATATGAAAATTATGATAGATAATTTGTAATATTGTTAGTATGTATATCTAAGAAATTAAAATACCAAGTACTTGGTAGTATTTGAATATTTTGCAAAGAGTACATTAGTTTGTACCTAGCTGCCAGCTGAATATTTTTGTTAACAGTAAAATCGCTATAGATTATATATAAATTACGAGCATAGTAAAAATTGGATAATCTATAAAGATTAGACTTCTTAAAAAAAACTCTGTTAATCATATCAATTTCTGAAAATAGCCAAGATTTTACAGAACTTGAAAGTCTCTTACTTTTATACGAAGAAGGCTTTATAGAATCAAGTTGTTCTAATTGTATAAAAAAATGAAAATAATTTGAGTCATTACTGACTAGTTCATATAGGCTCTTGCCTTTTCTTCTTCTAGTAAGCTCAACTAAACCTAGTTCAGACAATTGTACAATTTGAGGTTTGGCATCATCAAGTGACAGCTCTTTATCAAAATGTTCTAATAATTGTAACTGATCCCTTTGTGATTCCATATCAATAAAGTCGATTATAATAACACCTGCAATATTTCTAATTTTTAATTGATAAGCTATCTCTGTTGCCGCAGAGCAATTCGTTTTTAAAACCGTTTCACGGGCGCTAGTAGAATTATTAAAAGATCCAGAATTGACATCGATTATAGTAAAAGCTTCTAAAGTTTCAATGAACATATATCCGCCAAGTATTAGATCAACTTTAGGTATTAAAGCTCTTGAAATAGCTTGATTAATACGAAAAGTATCTAAAATACATTTATTACTACTATAAAGCTGAAGTGAAGGAATAGTACTGGAAAAATTACATTGCCAGGTATTAATATAATAGTTAAGCTGTTTTAAACCTAGGTTTGAATCAATTACTATATTTTTTGTATTATTATCATAAAAATCTCTAATAACTTTTTTCACAATATCTTCATCTTTATAAAGAAGTACAGGTGCACAGTTATTAATTGCTGATTTCTGAATAAAATACCATTGTTCTTTTAGATTTGTTAGTTCACTCAAAATAATTTCTTCGTCTATACCTATAGCAGAAGGTCTGAATAATAAACCCATCGTTGGAGGCTTTATTAGAATAGCTAAAGCTTTTAAGTAATGGCGTTCATCTTCATCATATATTTTTCTGGATATACAAATAGCTTGACTAAAAGGCATTAAGACAATGTATCTGCCAGACAAAGTAATATTGGCAGTTAATCTTGGTCCTTTATTTAAGGTTGGCTCTTTTATAATTTGTACTAATATTTTTTGTCGGATCGTTAAAATATTAGTAATATTATTTATATAATATTTTTTCTTTAACGGACCCGTGTCACTTATATGAATAAAGCCACTATACTCATTTTTCCCTAAATCAACGAAGGCTGCATTAATTCCTGAAAAAATTTTATCTACAGTACCTAAGTAAATATCACTTACCTGATAATGAGCATTTGCTACTACTAGTTTCTGTATCTGACCACAATACAAGATGGCAGCAATATTGTGTAGACAGGAAATTACAATAGTGTTTGTCATTAAATTTCACAGAAGGTCTTTAATAAAATTCATTGGTTCATTAAAAAACTCCATTTTTTAATAAATCAAACATCTGGTGCCAGTCTAATCAAAATAAACACGCTTACTTATTTTATCTTGCACCAAGTTTTTCAGTTAATTTTTAGAAGAATACACACTAATTGTTTTTTGCTTTTGATTTGATTTTTCAAAAAGTACAAATCCATCAATCAATGCAAACAAAGTGTCATCTTTACCTTTTCCTACATTTTGCCCAGGCTTTACTTTAGTACCACGCTGTCTAATTAAAATATTGCCAGCCGTTACTTGTTCACCACCATATTTTTTTACACCAAGACGCTTAGAATTAGAATCTCGGCCATTCCTTGTACTACCACTACCTTTCTTATGTGCCATTTTGTTAATTATATTTAAATTATTTAGAAGAGTTTACTTTTATAACATTAAGTCATGATTGAATCAATCATCAAGCGAGTTAGCTCTTGTCTATGACCTTTTTTAAGCCTCATTTTTTTCTTTGGCTTCATCTTGAAAACTGTTATTTTTTTCCCTCGCAAATGTCTCATAACAGTTGCCTTAATTACAGCACCCTCTATACAAGGGTGGCCTAAACTAACATGGCCGTCTTTATTTAATAATAGAACTTTACCAAGTATAATTGATTGCCCTGGCTCAACGGGTATATGATTAAGATCATAGTAACGTCCTTCTTCTATCCAAAGCTGTTTTCCACTTGCTTCAATAATTGCGTATGTCATAGATTATAGTAAAATTAATGTAAAATATTATACTCTGAGTGTTATATATATTAATAAGATTATCGAGACTATTATATATCAAGAACAATCATTATTCAATCAAATTATTATCTTGAGATACTTGATAGTTCATAACATTAGTTTCGATATTGCTAAGTAAATATTTTGTTGCTTGCTGGTGCGGATAAGTATTTGATTTAACAGTATAAGAGGACAGCCAATGCATCTCAGAAATAATCCTAGAATATTTCAGTACTACAGGAATTGATATTTTATTTCCTAAAGTAGTGCTTGAAGAAAAATCTTCGCCGTGTAAATAGTAACCATCTGGGCTAAGAAAGTTATGCTTTCCTTTTAACTCACCATAGATGGGTCCTTGAGATATATTTAGAGTTATCGCTTTTTTCAAGTTGAAAACTCCTTGTTGCTGCTTTTTTAGAATAGTAAAACCATAAAGTAATTTATTAGAACTTAGTGGTAAACAAATTACTGTGTATGATTGTCCAGAAACAAGTTTTCCATAGCTTACAGCATGAAAATTAACGGAAAAAGAAAAATTTGTTTGAGAGTATTTGGTACAAGCTTGAAGATACGCTTTTAAAGAATTAGGACCATATATACTCACAGTATTTATTTTGCCACTTAATGTTAAACTAGATAATAGTCCAGGCAAACCTGCCGCATATTTAAAGCTTGTACCAGAAATGAAAATTTTAGTAATTTGACTTAACTTTAATTGACTTTTTAAAAAAATATGCTGGGTATTCTCAATACAATTGAATAACCAGATTTCGCTGGTTTGATCTAGTTTTGCTGCATAATTAGTGCTCGTAACTTTATTAAATCTGCTATTTATTTTATTATCAAATAGAATAATTTCCAAATGCTTAATATGTAAAAGTTACTTAAATTGTACGTATTATTGACTTTTTTTAATAGTAATGAAAAATATTATTCAACTATAGCATCTGCTACTTCCAAGGTATTGTAAACAAACCCATTGGATTTACCAGTTAACACGGACTTAGCTAAGGACAATGCTTTCTGAGCCTCTGTTTTTGCTTGATTTTTCCAATTTGCTTTACGTGCATTTTTTTTTGCTTTAGATGTTCTTTTCTTTGGAACAGCCATAATATTGTTATTAATTTAATTAGTTATAAAAAATAATTCAATACCAGATTATTATAAATATAGGTACTTCACATAAGCTTAATGTTTAATAACATTAAGTACAAGACCTCTGAACTTTTTTATTAAGATATGCAATAGAGATAGAGAATATTAAGTTCTCTATCTCATTAAGGTTAAAAATCTAATTTCTAAATAAGACTAAGATGTCATTTTACGAAATTGCTGTAAAGCAACTCTACCAATATTATAAACTGCCCAAGATGCAGCTGCTAAAACTGGTATTAAAACTATTAAAAGTCTAGAGTCCATGTTATCTCCTATATTTTGTAGTGAAAATTAAATTCAATATATCTATTGTATAAATCTAAAATCAAAGAGGTACTAAAATCTAATAAATTGTATTTGCCATTATATTGTTTATTATTTCAAAAATAATAAAATTCAATAGCAAATATTTAGCTGAGCGACTCTATTCATCGATAAATATTAAATAATATAATACATATACATTATAATACAATTCTTTAATGACAGATCTTCCATTTACATTGGATCAGTTAAGAATATTAAAAGCTATTGCAAAAGAAGGGAGCTTCAAAAAAGCTGCTAATAGCTTATATGTTTCTCAGCCAGCTATCAGCTTACAAATTCAAAACTTAGAACGCCAATTGAACGTTGCTCTTTTCGAGAGAGGTAATAAAAAAGCAACCTTAACTGAAGCTGGAAGTCTTTTATTGCGATATGGGGGAAGGATCTTAGCTTTATGTGAAGAGACTTGTAGAGCACTTGATGATTTACAAAACTTGCAAGGCGGGACACTAATTATTGGTGCCAGTCAAACAACTGGAACATATTTGATGCCAAGACTAATAGGTCTTTTTAGACAAAGATATCCACAGGTAGCAGTACAATTGCAGGTTCATTCAACTAGATTAATTTCATGGAGTGTTGCTAATGGACAAGTTGATTTAGCAATTATAGGTGGAGAAGTACCTACTGAATTACAAGATGTGCTACAGGTTACATCTTATGCAGAAGATGAACTCGCATTAATATTACCTAAATCACATCCTTTTTCAAAATTAGGAGACATACAAAAAGAAGACTTATATCGGCTTCGATTTATTGCTCTAGATACTCAATCTACAATTAGAAAGGTAATTGATAAAGTACTAAGTCAGCACGGAATTGATAGTAGTCGTTTTAAAATAGAAATGGAATTAAATTCAATAGAAGCTATTAAAAATGCTGTTCAGTCTGGTTTAGGTGCTGCTTTTGTTTCCGTTTCGGCTATTGCTAAAGAATTAGAGCTTGGGATTGTCCATTGGGCTCAAATTGAAAATGTCACTATCAAAAGGATGCTTTCTATTATAGTAAACCCTAATAGATATAAATCAAAAGCAACTGAAACTTTTAGCCAAGAGATACTAACATTATTTGTCACTCCATCTCAGCATAAAACACTAGGTGATAAATTATAAATGTAAATTTCTAAGTTCTATTTATAATGTTTAAAGATTCTTTAGAAAGCTTCAGGCTATCTTCAAATTGGCCTATACAAACATATCCAATCCTTAGTTTTAGCCAATTAATAAATATAGAATTAGTTGAGATTATTGCTATAGCTTCATTTGGGACCAAATTTTTGAACTTTATCATGGCAGGTTTGTTTAAAAATTTTGGATTCGGAATTAACCAAAAATCAATTTCTTTATTATTCGATTGATAATAATTAATTCTCTCTCTGAAAACTTCTTCTAGAGGTTCTTCCGATAGTAAGAAATTTTGACTGGCAAGTGCAAAATAATAAGTTGTCATACTTGTAAATCTTAATAAAACAATAACAATCCATACTATGATATAACTTTATTCGATAAATAACTATTAAGATCTGTAAAATATCTTTATTGCAGGTTATAGAACAATAAACTTGCTTTGCAGTATATTACAAAGTTATCTTATAAAGTTGAATTAAATATTCTTTACTATGATATAACGTGAATAATTACTGGCCTAACTCTCAAGGACCAATACTCAATAAAGAAGTTGCAGAGTTATTAGTTAGAACTTCTGTAAAAATTAATAAAAAATTAACAAATTGTTCTAATGAAGTGTTAATTCTAGATGTATTTCGAACTGAAGTAAAAAGAAACTTGCTGAAGATAATTTTAGCAGAATTAGAAAAAATTCTTTTAGAAATTTATACTTCCAATTTAGATTTAAGTGATGTTACCAATTTAACAGAAAGTATTTTAATTGACTTATTTCATAGATCTATTAAAAGATTTTGTAGATTATATGAGCTAGATTATAATAGTATCTGCCAAAATGTTCATGATATAAACTATCTTATGTATGATTATAAGATGTTACTACAAATTCTCATAATACAACTAATTTTCGGATCATCTTCAAAAGTAAAAAAAACATTTAATCTTTTTGCCGAAAATATACCAATTAAGCAAGTTGAAATTTTTTTAGAAAATTACTTAATTCAATTAAGTAATATTATTGCCCATATATTAATTCAAAATTTCGAAACAGTACAAGAAACGAATGCAAGCTATTTGTGCAATGTAAAATTTTTATCCGATAGAAAACTAGAAAAATTAAAAAACAATTTAGTCTGGAATACTTTAATTCAGAATTATATTGAGAGACCGCGGGCAATCTATGAAAGTCGTTACAAAGTTTGGGTATTTTACCAGGACGGCTTAAATTGCCAATATGTATATGCGTGTAGGTCTACTGAATTATATACATTATCTTCAGCGCAGGTATTAGTTACCTTTCTGCTTGAAATTCAAGACTTTTTTATTCCAAAAATAAAAAGTACCGTTTTCTTAATCGGCCAATTTATAATTTATATTGGGCAAAATATATTTAATCAAATTATGAGGACATTTTTAGAGATAATTCGCCGAAGTTCTAATTTTAAAAAACAATCTAGTTCTCTTTAGAACTTCGTAAATATTTAAATTAATTAAGAAAATCAGATGAAAAATCAAATTCAGGTTCAACTATCTAAACTAAAAGAAACTAGCAATTCCGAAAATGCTATCAAAAAACAACTTGAAATTATTGAGACCATAGAGTATAACGATTATTTGCAGTTAAAAAAACTAGCAGAGATTTTTCATTACAGAATTACTAAACCTGAGTATATAAGTAATTGTGTTGATGGTTTAATATATGAAAAACTTTTAAATAGCCAAAATTCAGAAATTATAAAATTCACATCTAAACTCTGTCCTAAAGGCATTGTTCCTTTAAAATCAAATAAACAAATGGATTACCAAGATTTACAAATCCTGCTGGTTCAAAATAATTTAATAGCCGCCGATAAGCTAACACAGCAAAAACTAATTAAATTAGCTGGTGTAGATGAAAAAAGTAGAAACTGGCTATATTTCACGGACATCAAAAAAATACCTGTTGAAGATTTACAAACTATAGACCAATTATGGAATGCACACTCAAAAGGCAAGTTTGGATTTTTTGTCCAAAGACAAATTTGGCTTGCTTTAGAAAAAAATTGGGAGCAATTTTGGTATAAAATTGGTTGGGAAATTAACCGTGTGCCTTGTAGGTATCCAGAGGAGTTTCATTGGAACTCTACTGGCCCTAAGGGGCACTTACCCCTGTGTAATCAATTACGAGGAGTACAAGTTTTGTCAGCTCTTTTTTCTCATAAAGCATGGGACAATTACTAAGTGGTAGTTAGTTAGCTTCCTTTCTAAATTGTTTCATTATTTCAATGAAGTATTCAAACAGATAATCTGCATCGTGAGGACCTGGACTAGACTCTGGATGATATTGAACAGAAAAGTAGGGACTTCTGCTGTGACCAGTTCCAGCTACTGTAATGTCATTCAAATTAAAATGCGTCACCTGTAAAGATAGTTTTAAAACTGATTGCAGGTCAACTGCAAAACCATGATTTTGACTAGTTATTTCAACTTGCTGTTTTAAGCCTGAGGGGTGATTAATACCTCGATGGCCAAACTTGAGCTTAAATGTTTTGGCTTCTAGGGCCAAGTTTAGAATTTGATGCCCCATACAAATTCCAAAAATTGGAATATTCTGATTCAATAGCTCTTTTACTGTTTTAATTCCATAATTGACTGCAGAGGGATCTCCTGGGCCGTTCGAAAGAAGTATACCATCAGGCTTGCAAGATAGGATATCTTGAGTTGGAGTTGAGGCTGGCATTACAGTTATTTGACATCCTAATGTGGCTAGTCTTCTTAAAATGTTTAATTTCACTCCAAAATCTATAACTATAACCTTTAATTGAGAATATATCTTTTCTCTATTTCTATCAGCCAAGTACCAGGACGGCAAGCTTTTTTCGTCCCAATCATACATTATATTTGTGGTCACATTTGGGATTAAATCTAACCCTGTCATATGTGGAACTTCAGAAATTTTTCTTTGTAAATATGCATGATTTAAGTTTTTATTGGAGATACATCCATTCATAGTTCCAGATCGACGCAAATATTGAGTTAAAGATCTTGTATCTATTCCAAAAATAAAAGGAATCTTATATCTATTCAGATACTGAACTAATGATTCTTGCTGTCTCCAACTACTTGAGATTTTGCAAATGTTTTTAGCAACTAACCCTTTGATACTAATAGTTTGAGATTCTATATCTTCACTATTAATACCAGTATTTCCAATCTCTGGATAGGTGAAGGTAACAATCTGTTGGAAATAACTTGGGTCTGTAATAATTTCTTGATATCCCGTCATTCCAGTATTAAAAACAACTTCTCCTATAGTAACTATTGATTGATCTGCCTGAAATGACCACCCTTTATAATAAGTACCATCTTCTAGCACCAGGATTGCTGGGATTTTTTTTATCATAATATCAATATTGTGTAAATATTTTTATATAATAATAGCACAAACGAAGAATAGGCAGTCTAATAAATAATTAATTAGACTGCCTATTTGTTAATACTAGAGAAAATCAAGTATAATTACCAACCTTTTTCAGATTGAGATAATACATAATTTGCTGCATCCTCAATGTCTTCATCAACCAGTCGACCGCCGAAAGCAGGCATTGCATTTTTACCATTTGTTACTTGATAAGTAATGGCATCAATACCATTCATACTATTAGCTTCAAGAACATCCTTTTTCAATGTCTTATCTGGCATAATTGCATTGTTACCACCTGCATGGCATGCTGCACAGTTAGCAGAAAAAACTTTTTCACCGTTATCTAGATCTGCAGCAAAAGCTACTTGTGTAAATCCTATAACACAAAAACTAAACGCGGTGAAAAGAACTGAAAGCGTTTTTTTCAATTTAACTTCTCCTTTTTAATAACTAGGCGAATAATGTAAGCAAGTTTAGCAGAAGAGCTACTTACTATACTCCATATTTAATATATAGCATGATCTAGCAAAATAATCACACTTAAACACAAAATTCATAAACTTATATTCAAAAGAATATTTCGATTTAATTTTTAATAGTAAATTTTCCCCCCACCCCATTTTTCAGAAACAATTTTTGGCTGTAGTAAAATATGACCAGCAATTGTAAATAGGTCTTCGTCTGTTAAATTTCGCATTTTTGGAAAAATTTCAGCACTTTTAATACTTGGATGTAATTCAGCAATAGATTCTGCGCCATCATAACTAGTTGGGTCTTTCATATAATCTACTAATGCTTCAATATTATCTCTTTGCGGTGTAGCTAGACCTAAAGATTCTGGATCTAATCCAACATTAGGATTCGTTTTTGTAATGCCACCGTTATGACAAATAGCGCAAGAATTATTAAACAATCGTTTGCCTCGCTTAACTTGTTCTGGTGTTAGAACAACAGTCCTTCCAGAAGATTCTAATGGTACTGTTCTTGTTGCCTCGTCTAGCTCTATGGCATATACGATTGTACTTACAGAAGCCACAGTTAGTAGTCCCAATAAAGTAGCAAGCCAAGAAGATCTTTTAAGCATAAAATTCCTCAAAATTTGATAGGTCAGTATTATAGGAAAATATAGTATTGCTAAATTTAGCTTAGTACATTTAATTTCCTCTTTCTAAACTTGTATTCAACTCTTACTTCTTTAAAGAATCAAATCGATTATTTAAAAAACTATCACAATAGAATTAAAACAAATTTTTCTACAATAGTAATTGTAATTCTAGTTAGTCTAGAAATATCTTTAGTGAAAATTTCTTAATATCTTAATTTTTATTAGCATTCTAGAATTGTAGTAAACAATTTTAAAATCAATTGTTGTTAGTATGTAGATGCAAAATTTGTATTAGTTTAGATCTTAGTTGGGTTCGTGGCACAATTAGATCAAGAAATCCATGCTCAAATAAGTATTCAGAACTTTGAAAATTGTCAGGTAAATCTTCTTTTATCGTCTGTTCTATAACTCTTCTACCTGCAAATGCAATCAAAGCTTTTGGTTCTGCAATAATCAGATCGCCAAGCATAGCAAAACTCGCTGTAACACCTCCTGTAGTAGGAGAGGTCAAGACAGAAAGATATAAAAGATTTTCTTTTTTGTGCATCTCTAACGCAGAAGAAATTTTAGCCATTTGCATAAGACTTAACATTCCTTCTTGCATCCTCGCTCCTCCTGATGCGCACAGTATAATTGCAGGCAATCTTTCTTGAGTGGCTTTTTCAAGAAGTCTGGTTAATTTTTCGCCTACAACTGATCCCATACTGCCGCCCATAAAACGGAAGTCCATAATGCCGAGGCAAACTTTTTGTCCTAGCATTGTGCCAACGCCTGTCTGAACTGCATCTTGAAGACTCGTCTTAAAAGCTGTATCTTTTAATCTCTGGCTATAAAGTTTTTGATCTTTAAAGCCTAGAGGATCTGTAGAAATTAAATGAACATCCATTGGCTCCCAACTACCTTGATCTATTAGCTGGTCAATTCTTTCATTACTAGAAGCTTGAAAATGATAGCTACACTGAGGACAAACTTTTAAATTTCGCTTTAAAACTTTAGAGTACATTAGTAAGCCGCAATCAAAACACTTCACCCATAATCCATCTGGAATGGTAATTTGTTTTGTGCTTTTAATATTATGAGCTTTAGACTGTTCTTTTTTAAGAGGCCAATTAGACAAAGACATGTGTTTTTCTTTATTAATTGAACATATTAATAGGTGTATACAATACTTTTATATCAAATATAAAGTACTCAATAAAATGGAACTATTATCAAAAAAATCTTTATACTACACAAAAAACTAAATAAATTTTACAAATTATTACCGAAGAAAAATAATGATGATTCTGAGTAATATAAAATTATATGGAGAGAGTCATCATTGACAGAATAATAACTGATTATTCATCTTCGGGGACTTCTCCATATCTTTTTGAATTAATTTTATGAACGAATTGTTCTATCTTTTTGGCTAACAAATAATAGAGCTAGTGTTATTGGAACAACGACAATTACAGCTCCAAGAATTAAGCTATTCAAAAAACTCGATAAGGACGGTGTCATATTGTTTTCCTTATATATTTATTTTTTACGATTTTAAAATAAAATTTTCTTATTTATATTAACTAAACTCAATTTTATCACTTAAAATAAAAAATAAGAGAGTTTCTAATAAGAATGTATATATATATACATATTATATAAATATTTATGTATATATTACTACTTTAAAAATATTCATGATAACAAAAGCGGATGTGGTGAAATTGGTATACACGCACGCTTGAGGGGTGTGTAGCGTAAGCTATACGAGTTCAAATCTCGTCATCCGCAATATTTTTTTTCTACTGCCATTTTAAAACAATAGCCCCCCAAGTTAAACCTGCTCCAAAACCTGCTAAAACAACAACTTGCCCTGGTTGAATTTTCTTCTCTTTTATAGCTTCATCTAATGCAAGAGGAATTGAAGCTGCAGATGTATTACCATAATTTTCTAAATTAGTAATCATCTTAGAAAGAGGTATAGATAGTCTAGTTGCAATTGCTTCTAGAATTCTTATATTTGCCTGATGGAGTATAAACCAATCGACTTCGTCTATAGAAATATTTACATCATTTAAGCAATTTTTAATAACTATTGGAACTTGAAATACAGCAAACTTATAAACCTCTTTACCATTCATACGAATAGAGTCGTATCTTCCTTTCGGAACAGTTGTTAGTCCAAACTGCTGACTATCTGAAGGAGAATTCATTAATTGTAAATGACTATTGAGTCGACCATCCGTACACAATTTAAAACCTAATATACTATTTATGCTGCTTTCACCAATTAGTACAGCACCAGCCCCATCGCCAAATAAAATACAACTAGATCTATCTGACCAATCAATCCAACGAGACATTGTATCAGCACCGACAACTAGGACTTTATTGTAAGAACCTGCCTGAATAAATTGAGAGGCAGTAACTAATGCAATAATAAATCCAGAACATGCAGCTGTTATATCAAATGCAGTAGATGAAGTTGCACCTATTTCTGCTTGTAGTTGACTTGCACTACCAAATAAATCGTCGGGCGTGGATGTAGCTAGAATAATTAAGTCAATATCTTCAGCATTGATACTAGCTTTACTTAAAGCATCATTTGCAGCTTCGGCAGCTAATTTAGTTAATGAAGTAGAAGAAGGGGCAAGATGCCTTTTTTTTATTCCTGTTCTTGTTGAAATCCAATGGTCAGAAGTCTCTATAATATCTTCAAATTGTTGATTCTCTACAGAAAAGTTAGGGACAGACGAACCTGTTGATAAAATATGAACACCCATTAAGTTAAGCTTCCATTGTTTAGATATAAAGAAATTTTATAAAAAATTATAGGTGTTTTCAGTATTAATATCAAATTATTGATCGTTATTATTAAAAGATTCTATGAATTAAAAAAAATTTAAATATGCTTTCAAGCTACAAGGTGTAATATTGTGAATATTCTTGCATAAAAAAAACACCCGAAAATCATATCTTCTATATGTAAACATTATTGCTGCTACCTTCCGGTTCTGACAAGATTTAGTTTCTACAATTATATACTTTCGGGCTTAAGCTGACTATAACACTATGAAAGTATTTATTCAACCCCAAAATTCAAAATTTTTTTAGGACATACCTCTGATTATATAATCAAAATAAGGAGAGATAATCTTTGCATCATCTTGACCAAGCATTTCTAATGAGGCTTCTTTTAAGCATTGAATTGCGTCTAACATACCAATGATGGGAACTCCTAGGGAGTTATACATTTCTCTTACGCCTATAATGCCAATTGTTTCTATTGAATCTTTATCACCAGCTAATACTCCATAAGTAATTAGTCTCAAATACCAACCATAATCACGTAAACAGAGAGATCTTTTTCTTGATCCTGCGGCATTACCTCCAGGAGCAATATATTCAGGATGCAATTGAAATATTTGCTTGCTCGCTTTTTGTATAATTTCTTTTTCTTTGTCTCTAATAATAGTAGCAATTCTAATTCTATTGCTACCGGTAATTAAGTAATTTTGAATTGATTGTAGTTCTCCAATTGTAGGATATCTTAACTCATCATCAGCATTAATTATAATTTGACTTACTAAACTCATAATATTGGTATTTTTTACTACGTTAAATTTAATACTAAAGTAATATAAAGAAATTTTTTTTAAAGAATAGAAAATTATATAATATAAAGTAAAAAACTACACAAATAATAGTATCTGTTTATTTTGCGTAGTTTAAATTTATAGATTTATTTAATTATAAATAAAAATATAGTACATCTGGGAAAAATCGATTTAACTCTATTATAAAGCCTGCTGTGAAAGTCATCCACAGTACTCCGATTACAGGTGCTGTTGATAAGTATTTGGTAAAATTATTATTCATATAGGTTTTTTACTAACGAGGTGAAACTGTAATATCATCATTAGGAGCAATTAGCTGCCCGCTACTAAATTCTTGCCAGGCTGCTAATGGCCATGCAAAGCCAGAAGACATAAATTTGACAGCTAATGGTACATCTAGAATAATTTCTTTTTCTGTCGGCTTACTAGTTTTGGCAACAGATAAAAGATATCCTCGTCCTACCCAACCAATCCATCCGGTGATGTAAAGGAATAAAAGGCCTGGGAATACAAAATCTCCGGCTCTGCTCCATCGACCATCTGAAATTAAATGAGGTAAACCATCTGTACCACACAATAACCCTGCTCTACCATATGTAGCAAATCGAGTCTTAGTTTTTTCTATTTGCTTATTTAAAGCTAATGCAGGGGGTGTATTAGCATCATATTTAGCTAATCTAGCTTGAAGTTTTTTGACACTATTTACCATGCGCTTGTTAAAAGCTGCTGAATCTTTACAAGGTATTAGGCCTGCAACTTCTGCATTGACTACAATAGGATTACTGACTAATAGCACAGCTAATAGACAAGTTATAAACGTAGCTTTCTTCACAAATAACTCCCATAAAAGGTATTAAGCATAGAATAATATGTTGTTTCGTCTCAATTTCGAGATTCTATTTATAATAATAAATGGTAGTCTTAAAAAGAGCTCTTTATATATTTTATGAGAAAGATTTTACAAAAATTTTTATTTCTTCGTATGAAAAATTTTGCTATTTTAACGTGTTCATGAAAAACATAGAAATATATTGAAAAATTTCTAATTAAGTCAATATCATAGTATATATAAATTTAATTCTGTTATAATCATTATGATCTTCTGGAAAACTTTTTTTCAAAATTCTACAGTAGGTGAGAGTTATGAAAACAATTTCAAAAAACTTTTTCTTTTGGATAAAACTTTCGATAAAATCGAATTAAAAGATGTTTATCTAAGCAATACTAAAAACATTAATTTATATGAATTAGAGCAACTCTGTGATTCTGTTGGATGGGTTAAAAGACCTCTCAAGAAAGTAAAGATTGCATTAAAGCACAGTTCTATTATTATTTCTTTAATACAGAAAAATGATTCAAGTACAAGACTTGTGGGATTTGCAAGAGCTACTTCAGATAATGGATTTAATGCTACAATATGGGATGTTGTAATCCATCCAGACTTTCAAGGTTTAGGATTAGGAAAGGTAGTAATGCATCAATTAATTAAACAATTAAGGCAAGCTGAAATTAGCACGATTACTTTATTCGCAGAGCCTGACGTAATTAGCTTTTATCGAAAACTAGGATTTATTAAGGATCCAGATGGTGTCAAAGGGATGTTTTGGTATCCTAGATAAAATAAAAACATAGTAGACATAATTAAAGAAAGGATATATAGTATTAATTATGTCATACGGGATATAGCGCAGCTTGGTAGCGCGCCTGCTTTGGGAGCAGGATGTCGCAGGTTCAAATCCTGCTATCCCGACTATTAATTTAAATGCAATTTAAAGGTTGATTATTTATTTTATAAATTTCTTGTGAGTGTTAGCTATTTTGTTCGATTTAGCAATATTCAAAACTTTATCATAAAGTGCCTCTGCTTTTAAGATGTTTTTTGTATCTTCATAAATTTTAGCAAGATTGTTTAAAGCAACAATATAATTACCATCTACTTCTATTGCTCTCTCATAAAAATTTTTAGCAAGTTTTTTTTGATCAGCTTTATAATATATAAAGCCCAACATATTGTATAGCTTAGCAATTATTGCTGCATTCTCCGGAGATTCCAATAATGAATTCTTTTTTAATACTAAGTGACTTTCAATTATAGCTCTAGTAAAATACTTTTTTGCTATGCATACTTTTGAAAAAGCAAAGCCATCTTCTATTCCCAGTTCATCGTTTTTGCTTTTGTCAAGGAAATATTGAAATTGAGATTCTAATAGGAAAATTGTCTTTAGTTGTTGGCTTATTAACCAACTAAATGTTAGTAGGAATAAAGTTAGAATACTCAAATAGAAGATAGGTAAGGTAACTAGCATAAAATTATATACAATAATAGTGTATTCTTAATATTTTAAAAAAAATTCTTGATTAATAGAAATTATTAAGCTTAACTTTGATATTAGTATATCTTTAAAATTTATAAAAGATGATAGTTCAGTATTTTAAAATTAAGGGAAAACAATGACTAAAGGAACATTACAAGGTTCAAAAAGAAAAAAAATTAGAATATCTGGATTCAGAGCAAGAATGAAGACACCAAGTGGACGTTCTATTTTAAATGAAAGAAGAAGAAAGGGGAGAAAAAAAATTATGGCTAGTTAAGTAGAATGTAAGATATATAAAGATAAGTGACTTTTGAATATATCCATATCAAATTAGATAATTCTATTTAGTTTTATACTGGAAAAATGCAAAAGTCTATCGAACGCAAATATTCACATGAATTTTATCCAAGATTTACGATTACTTTTAAAGTCTCGCTATCCCATAATTTTAATAAATACTAGAGAAGAAGAAAGATTAGAGTATATTATAAAAAATCAGCTATTTTGTCTCGATAATGAAAAAGTATATTGTTGGGATTTTGTAGATGGATATACAAGTAATCCTAATGATAATGGCTATGCCAAACGGAATCCATTACTAGCCCTAGAATTTATTGAAAAATTGGATACTCCATACTTAAATTTATTTATACTGAAAGACTTTGATTCATTTTTTAATGATTTAGGATTAATAAGAAAACTGCGGAATCTATCTCAAATAATTAAGACTCAGTCTAAGAATATCATCATTGTTTCTTGTAAAGTCAATATACCTTATACGTTAAGTGATGTTATTACAATAGTCGATTTGCCATTACCTAATCTTTCAGAAATTAAAAAAGAAATTACAAGATTAAGTATTGCTTTGGGTATTGTGCTAGATATAGAATTAGTAAATAATTTAGCTAAATCTTGCCAAGGTCTATCAGTTGAGAGGATTAGAAAAACTATAACAAAAACTATTGCTCAATATGGTCAATTAGATTCAAGAAGCTTACCAATTATTATTGAAGAAAAACGACAACTTATCAATCAAACACGTTTGTTAGAGTTTTACCCTTACAAAAAAGCTACTGAAGATATCGGGGGACTAGACGCATTAAAATCATGGCTCAAGAAACGATCACGCTCGTTTTCAAAACAGAGCTTTAATTACGGCATACCAACTCCTAAAGGGCTATTATTAGTTGGCATACAAGGAACAGGTAAATCTTTGACAGCAAAAGCTATTGCGAATGATTGGACACTACCCCTACTAAGACTAGATATAGGAAAACTCTTTGGGGGATTAGTTGGTGAGTCTGAGTCTAGAATGAGGGAAATGGTAACTATTGCAGAAGGATTATCTCCATGCGTATTATGGATTGATGAAATAGATAAGGCATTCTCTAATTTGTATAGTCAAGGTGATAGCGGAACAAGTGCTCGAGTATTCGGAACTTTTATAACATGGCTATCAGAGAAAACAACTCCCGTTTTTGTTGTTGCAACAGCTAATACAATTCAAAATTTGCCGTCTGAAATGCTTAGAAAAGGACGATTTGATGAGATATTTTTTTTAGATTTACCAAATAATGAAGAACGAGAACTTATTTTCCAAATACACTTAGCAAGGATTAGACCAAAATCATGGCAGAATTATAATATAAAACAACTAAGCTTATTGTGTAATAAGTTCTCTGGAGCAGAAATTGAGCAAGCTATTGTTGAAAGTATGCATACTGCATTTAGCGAAGAAAGAGAATTTAGTACCGAAGATATAAAAATAGCATTGGAACAATTCATACCTTTAGCTTACACAGACAAAGAGCAAGTAGAAAGTCTCCAAGCATGGGCTGGTAACGGAAGAGCAAGAAATGCTTCTTTGTGATAATATAAAATCGACTTACAGGGCTTAGTGCCATGTAAGTCAAAATTCATATTAGCCTTGCTTGCTGTATATATCCCATCCTAGCTCTGATAAGCTCAAATTTCTTCTTAATGGTCTTGTTACTAATTCTAAAATATCTCTTGCGTTAGTAAAACCGTGAATCTGTGCAAATGTAAACTCTACAGACCATTTTGTGTTAATACCTCTAGCTTCTAGAGGATTTGCATGGGCCATACCGGTAATTACAAGGTCTGGCTTTAAATCTCGAATTCGATCTAATTGATTATAATTATCTGGCTTTTCAACAATAGTTGGCATCATTACATTCATGTCGTCACAAGTACTTTTCAATAGAGCAAGCTCTGCCGCTTGATATCTTTTATCCATATATGGGATTCCTATTTCATACACAGTCATACCACATCGTGTCAAGAATCTTGCTAAGGAAACTTCTAGTAAATTATCTCCCATAAAAAAAACTGATTTACCTCGTATTAGAGCAATATAATCTTCTAAAGAATCCCATATATCTTTTTCCCTTTCAGCCAAGCCTTCAGGCTTGATACTGAATACAGAGCAAATTTTTTCAATCCAAGCACGTGTGCCATCTGGTCCGATTGGGAATGGCGCACCAATGAGTTTTGTTTTTCGACGTCTCATTAGAGTAGTAGCTGTACGACTTAAAAAGGGATTAACTCCTGCGACATAATATCCTTCTTGGATTACTGGTAATTCCGTATATCTTTTGGATGGTAACCAACCAGATACTATAATACCTTGTTTCTTTAATTCCATCACTAACTGGGTAACAACCGGATCTGGAAGTGATCCAAATAAAACTAGTGGAACATGAGGATTTGTATTTTCGATATAATGATGAGAAGGACAACGTTGGGCCATAGCTGCTAAAACAGTATCTTCACCTTGAGTAAAAGCATAATCTAATCCATTTGCTCGAGCAACCACAATAGGCACTCTAATTTCTGCTTCTAATTTAGGAGCAATTCCCTCTAAATCCATTTTTATGATTTCTGTTGTACATGTCCCAATCCAGAAGATAACACTAGGATTTCTATCTTTCTTAATCTGCAGACATAATCTGCGGAGTTCTCCATAGTCATTTAATTTAGCTGAAATATCTCCTTCCTCAAGTTCTGCCATTGCGTACCTAGGCTCTGCAAAAATCATTACACCCATTGCATTCTGCAAAAAATATCCGCATGTCTTAGTTCCGATAACTAAAAAGAAACTATCCTCTATTTTTTGATATAACCAAGAAACACAACTAATAGGGCAAAAAGTATGATAATTACCTGTTTCACATTCAAAAGTAAGAGCGTCTGATTGAACTATAGACATTACCTTATTCCTTTTTATTTTATACTTAACAAGTATTTAAACTAAACCATCATTAGATCTAATTCTTCTTCATCTGCTGTAGATTTTGTAGTGTTAGACTTAGGATTTAAATAGAAGTCAGATAATAAACTAAACAATTCTCTATCTGCAGCTTCTTTTGGGACTACACCTTCTGGTCTAGCGATTAATTGATCTGCAATATTTAAGTAGTAATCACACACATAAGCTAAATTAGTGTCACTTTCTGCCATTTCAAATAAAGTTTTGCCTTTTACTCGAGATACTCTTATATCTTCGATTAAAGGTAGAACCTCTAACACGGGCATTGGGACACAATCTATGTATTTGTCAATTAAATCTCTTTTATCAGTTCGATTACCAACTAATCCAGCTAATCTTAGAGAATGTGTACGTGCTTTTTCCCTTACTGAGGCCGCAATTCTATTAGCTGCAAATAGAGCATCAAATCCATTATCTGTAATAATAAGGCAATAGTCTGCATAGTTTAATGGCGCAGCAAAACCACCACAAACAACGTCGCCTAGAACATCGAATAGGATAATATCATATTCATCAAAAGCATTAAGTTCTTTTAAAAGTTTTACAGTCTCACCTACTACATATCCTCCGCAACCAGCTCCGGCTGGTGGTCCACCAGCTTCAACACAGTCGACTCCTCCATACCCTTTATAAATGACATCTTCAGGCCAAACATCTTCATAATGATAATCTTTAGCTTGTAATGTATCTATAATTGTTGGAATTAAAAAACCTGTCAGCGTAAATGTACTGTCATGTTTAGGATCGCAACCAATCTGAAGAACTTTTTTACCTCTCTTTGAGAGAGCTACTGAAATGTTACAACTAGTTGTAGATTTTCCTATACCACCTTTACCATAAACTGCAAGTTTCATTTTTTTCCTGTAGATTATAAATAGACACTTTTATTTCTCATAAAATCAGTATCTGCCATTAAGATTTTTAAGTTCAAAAAGCATCTTAGATCTAGTGTAATTTAATTTATATATCTTGAATAAAAAGTTTTGTATATTTAATAAATTCTTACATCTAAGACGTCTTTGTTTTATCATATA